TCAGTTTTTCTTTATTTCTAATAGTTCTAATATTCGAATTATTATACAAATAATCGGGTTACTAGGAATCGAACCTAGTTACTCTCCGCCCCAAACGGAGTGCCTAACCATTCCGGCTCTAACCCGTATTATGCTAATACATAATATCTTTATTATAAAGAAAGTAAATAGTTTTACTATGAATAAGGTAAATATCTATTTTTAGTTAACCTGTTAAATGAATTACTAGAAGATGCTTTAGCATAGTCCATATTATAAAGTATCATTAAATAACAAGAAAGTATAAAATCTATAGGATTTAGGTCTTTTTAGCGATCAGACATTTCTTATTATATTTACTTTTTCTTCTTGAATTTCAGTAAATATACAGTTAAGATCAGATTAATCCCCCATTTTTTAAAATATATAAGGTATTTTGATTATATTTAGGGTTACTTAACGTCCCTTCTGTGAAATACTTAATACCTATTTTAATATATATTCTTTTTGATGGTTCTTGTACTTCTAAGGTTTCACATTCAAATGTATCATCTAGAACTATACAAGATATATATAATATATCAACGTTCATACGTTGCTGCAGCAATATTAGATAAAGTATTTTCAACTGAATTCTTAATTATTGCCATTTTTATATTTAAGTGAGTTAAATCACTTATTGAGTTATTACTTATAGTTAATAAAAAAATAAGATCTTATTTTTTTTATATTTATACTATAGTTTCCTCGGTGTGTTTAAATAACTTTACATCATTTTTTTTCTCTGTTCACTCGCTATTTCAGTCCTTAACTTATAGTTTCTATAAAGTTGGTCACGCAGTCTTTTACGTACTTTTTTATGATAAACCCTATACAAAGCACGAAATATTTACCATGCCTGTTTATGAGAAGCACAACTTGGCGACATTAACCTGAGCCCTCCTCAGTTCACGGAATATTAAACGTGACATACCCCTTCGAGGGCAGTGTAGCTGCTACGCTAGAGCTTCATTTGCTATACTGGAGCCAGCTAAACGGTACTTAAGCTTAACAAACCTACATTACTATTAAGACATTGTCAGTCTTTGTACTATGCTACAAGACTACTAATTTAAACAATAAATAGCTAAAATATTTATACAAATACCACCTAAACATATAATAAACAATGTAGAGATATTTCATATTAAATAATATTTTTGAAATTTAATACGTAATTTAAAAAAAGCATTTAAAGAAGGATATTTTTGTTCCAAGTCAAAATATTTTATAATTTCATTACTAAATAACGCTACTAATATGTTAAAAACAGTTAACATAATAACTAAGAATAACAATATATGTAATAAAGAAGCTTCTTCTAAAAGACTCATATTGTTAAGATAGTCATATAAACTATTTAAACTAGGCTTAAAATTATTACCTTTACCACTTCCCTTACTATCACTAAAACCATCCAATAACTTCTTAATCTTCTCAGTAACAGAAAGCATATCACTAACCTCTTTATGTAAATTCTCTTTATTACTACTCAAATCAGAATTTGAGTCAAATTTATTTAAAGAATCTAAAACACTCTTACTTTTATATTCAGCAACTTTTAGTTGTTCTTGTAAACTAGATATATTATCATCCGATACTTCAGTATTATTATTAAAAGAATCCTTCTTAGAAATACTACTACAATTATCTTTTAACAATTTAATATTAGTAGCAATTTCATCTAACTTAGCTTCTCTTTCAGCTTGAATCTTAGATTCATCTAAATTGTCTTTAAGATCTAACAATTTACTACCATAGTGATGTGCTACAATCCCACTAGCAAATAATCCTAAATTTTGCATTTGTTTAAAAATATTTTTCATTCTCATTATTTGTAATTATTAATGCTTTTGTTCACTCGCCACTGTCCACGCAGTCCTTCAGCTTTTTGCGTTTAAATATCCTTACCTATATAGAATTAGGAACATGTATTCTACATAAGAATAACTTTGACGTTACGTATTTAATAACAGTCATATTTTTAACGTAAAAGGTTACTTTACTAACTCGCAAAACAGTTCCCTATATTTACTTACTCCGACTAAGCTACAATAAGGTTCACCAGCTTTCATCACATCTCTATAAGCACTTATTCTTGTTTATTTATTAAAAGTATGTTTCCTTTATAGTATTTCGTAAAGAAAATACGAGTAGCTAGTGAAGATATAGTTAAACCGTTAGTAATACTAATATCAAAATTAACAAATAACTCGTGATTAAAAGCTTTAATAACTTGATATAAAGCTAGTAAGTCCTTAGTAAGATATTTAATAGATTCATCTTTAAAATCTCATCTTTCAGAATAAATAGTTTTATATGTATCTATATCAACACCCTTATAATCTTGAATTTTAGTAAATAACCAATATAAAATAAAGTATTTTCATTAGCAAAATCATGAGAGAAATTTCCTTTTAATGTTGAAACATTAAAAGTTTTTGCTAATTTAGCTAAAGAGGAATTTAATATAGTATAACTATCACTAATAGTAATATAAACCTTCTTTTTACCAATCATTTGACTAATTATAATTTTAATAATATTATATTTAAAAGTAGGATAGAAAGTATAAATATTTGGATATTTAATCGAAGTCTTTAATATATAATATAGATCAGAATTTGCTAAGTTATGACAATAATAAGTATGTACATCATATTTAAACATAGTGTCTAACATATTACATATCACTAAATCACTATTTTTAGTTTCAGAGTCTATATAAAATATATCCGCAATTTTATGGAGGCGCAAGCTCATGTATAAATACCAGCAAGAAGATAAATAAACTCCGTATTTTTAGAAGAAGTAGGTTTAGCTACTTCTAAATCAATAACACCAATTTAACTGTTTTCTATACCTGTATCATTATTTTTAAAAAAGGTTCTTACTGATATCCTGAACATTTAAATCTCTATTAATAGAAATAATCTGTTTATTATTAGTATTAAACTTAGTAATAGTGTTGTGATCTTATCTAACAATCTCTCCTTTAGATGTTTTGTCTATTACAAAAGAAAGCAGGTTACCTAAAAAATCAAAACATATCTTATGTTGATGAACATAATAATTAACGATGACTAGAATGTAAAGAGGTTTTGTAATATCTCTAACGTAGAACTTATATTCACCTTGGTGAATATTAAAAATCTCTTAGTTCAATGTTAAAAAGCTTATTATTATAATGAAAAGTAACCAAAATAATAAGGTCTTGCTTCGCACAAAATTAAATCTAATATCACTTATCATACTACCAATTAAATTCTAATCTTTAATTTCGAAAGGTGCAATAGCTAAATTCTTTCTAATATCTAGAGCTATATTTTTAATTTAAAAATTATCATCCTGTTTAACATCAGTAAGAATCATTCTATCAAATCTTTTAATAAAGATCTTGCTGGCTGCTTCTTGCTTCGCTAGAAGCATGCAGCACTAAAAGGTGATTTTGTGGAGGCGCAAGCTCATTATAATTTTCCAATAAAATATCTATTCTACTAATAATAGAGTCGTATAAATGATCTAATATAGCAACATCCTTTTTATTATAACACGATTTGTTTACCAGCCATTTTGTGCGAAGCAAGACACCATTCCCATGATTGACTTAACAAGTAAAAAATGAGATTTATCGTGTTCTAAATATTGTTTAATAGTCTCCAATAAATATTGTTTAGTAATAAAATTTTCAGTGGTAAAACGAATAATTAAAGTCTTCCCTTTAATGGTAATCAAACCGTTATGATCCATATATTTAACTTTGGAATTGAAGGAGGAAGCAAAAGAATGCTTGTTTTGTACTACAGTAGTAGTAGAGAAATATCTAGTATTTCATAATAATTTTAAAAATGTTATCATAATTTGTTGTTTTTGTAATGTAAGTTGAAACTTAGTCTATAATAGCTCTATTAGAGCGGGTTAAAACTAAAACACTATTAATTAAAAAAGGACTCAGGGGTCTTTCGTAAAACAGTGAGTAGTAGGAGTGTAATCAATAAAGAATACTCTCCTCATATAGTTGTAAAGAAAAGTATAAAAGTTTTCGTGTTCTCTACGCACGACCGACTTTGCCATAATATAAATAAAATTATTAAAACAAGAGTACTTGGACTTGAACCAAGAATTTGAAGGTTGAAGCTTCCTATTTTGCCAATTAAACTACACTCTTTTATAATATAGTTCAGAGAATATCCGATTCGAACGGATGTAGCTATTTCTAACCTAGTAAAACTCAAACTTACCGCCTTAAACCACTCGGCCAATTCTCTTTAATGTGTATACTAATTTAGTATATATATATATTATTTATAATTCCTCAGTGGATCGAACACTGATAATATCCTTATCAAGAATACACTTTACCTGTTAAGTTAAGGAATTTTGAGTAATAAAGGATTTGAACCTTTAACATTTTGTGTGTAAAACAAACGTTCTGCCAATTGAACTAATTTCTCTTTTAAGGTTTAATTATACCTTAAATTTATTATTGTTTAACAGTATCCTGTTTTATTGTTATAACGATAGCTCCTACCATTACTACTAATAAAATTATACTTACAAGGAATAATCACATACTGTAAGATGTATATAAAATATTACCTATTGTTGATATATGGCTTGTTTCTGTAATTGTACCATCTCAACTGTTACTTGTTACAAACATAACATTATGTGTGTTTATGTCTAGATTTTTACTTGTATTCATTATTATATCATTATATTTACTTGTAGGTAAATAGTATAATATGTTACTTAATTTACTGTTATAACTATTTAATATAGCTATGTAGTAAGGTAATAATTGGAATAATGCATAGTTAAATAGTATTGTTATAAATAAAGCTAAAGGTATACTATTTACATTATTACTTTGTAATTCACTTGTTCTTATATTTATTAACATTAATATGAACAAGAATAAAATAGATCAATTCTAATTAACTAAAATATAATGTGTGTTATATTTCAGGGATATTAATCCCAGGAGTTTCTATCTCCATATAAAGATAATACTAATTTTAGTATGGTCCATCCTCCTTACGATATTTTCGTTATAGAATTCGACTGTACATTTGAACAGGTATTACAACCTAACTCCGGTGAACCAGTCTGTAGCGACATTTACAACTGCCGACGGTCTTCAACTAGGACATCGTTAACCGTTTTCACCTAATTTTTCTACAAGTATGGAAATTGTACGGTTGTAACCTTCTTTCATTTCCTCTAATTTAATTCTTTTCATTTTTATTAATCCTGACCCAGCTATTCATTTTCTAATAATATTAAATAAACACCGGTATTCTTTTAATTTTATAATTATTTATTACAACATATTCATCATTAGCCTGTAAAGCTTCCGAAGATGATAAATGTCTATTTATTGTTCTGTATTCTACACCTAATATTTTAGCCGCATCATTTAATGTTGATGCTAATAATATTTCCCCTTGACCATTTTTAATTTCAAATATACTATTAGTTCAACGTCGATTAATTGGTTTTTCAGTAACTATATCTAATTGACGACCATCATCTAAATGTCTAATAGTAGGCTTAGCATTAATTATTTTTTCTCTATCTTGACTTGATAAACTCTTTAATTTATTTATATCTGAATTAGTAGATAATCTGTAATTATTCATAGAATAAGATAGTTTAATAATTAATTGTTTTATACTTTCTGTTCTATAAGAACCATTGTTTATAGCTTTACAAATTAATTTAAAATCTTTATAATCTAAACCTTTTTTACTAATAAATGTCATTTTATTTAGATAAGGTATTAGATAATTTATTAAAACATTAGTATTTTTTATTTTAAGCACATTTATAGATTTACTATTATTTTCCACTTTACATTTAACTATACTAATAACAGATGCATTATTTAATTTAAATATAGAGTATTCATCAAACCCTAATCTATTTATTAAATAATTTTTTATCTCTTCTATAAGAGAAAATTGTAAATTACTTTGTGCAATTGAAAAGATAGGTTCTATTTTACTTCGATCTAAATAAAATGAACCATCTCCCTCAATTAATCCTAATAATCAATAATCAGTGATAGCAATTTGAAATTTTAATGGAAAATGAAAATTAGTACGGTTACTATTCATTCCGTTTTTAATATCTAATAATCTATTAAACATTTTATCATCGCCATCTGAAACGGTTTTAATTTTTTCTTGATAAAATTTAAAAGCTTCTTTAAAATCTAAATAATCTAAATATTTTGTTGTATTTAAATTATAAGTATCAAATATTTCTAGTAATTTACAAATATCTTTTGGATGTGTAACTGTGAATTTACAACTATTACCGTAAACTGAAATATCATTACCTATATTTAATTTTTCTTTTATAGTATCTAAAGTATTCTTATCATCAATATGCAACTCGATTGTAAATCTAAAGGTCGCACTAGATATATTACCTAGCTTGTTCTTATAAAAAGTGATATTAAAATTACCTTCTGCATCTGTAAACCCTGAAAATCACTTAAAAAAATTTTCCTTAGTATTTTCTGCTGCGCAAGCTAAAGCTAAAGTTGAATAAGGGTGCAAGTTCGACTTAGCCAATAAATACTTTGATCTAAGTATATAAATATTAGTTGGTTTAGAAGTAGAATATGTATTTAAAACTGTAGTCCTGCCTTCTTCAGAGAAGCCTGCTAACAGTATTAGCTTCGGGGTTATAAATAAATTAAAAAATAGTGAATTTTGTCAAGCCAAGTTCTTAATTCAAATTTTTATAATTAAATCTACCTTGTAGAGTGAGATTTTTACTCACGCAGCATTTTTAGATCAAAAAAATCTAATTATATGTAGATATACTGCTCCTATATATACTATTAAGTATGAAAAACCTATAAATGTTAATCCTGATAATATTAAATATACAGATATTGATCCAAATAAACCGATTAAAGATAATAATGAAACTATAGGATTTTTATTTATTATAACTGCTATACTAAATAATAATGCTATTACACTTAATATATCTAGAAATTCCACTGTATATCCACTTGTTAAGATATCCTGAACAGAGAATAATTGATTCATATTTATTTATATTGAGTTACCTAAGATTAGGAAATATATTGGAGCAATTTGCTCTAAAGCTTTTAGATTAATTTATATAGCTGTATACACAGCAAGTTTACGGGTAGTCAGATTTGAACTGACGCACGCTGAGTGGAAATCAGAAAGTCTACCATTAACCTATACCCGTTTAGAGAATAATTTCTCTATTTTATTTAATATTAAGATCCTCAGTAGTACATTGAAACGTATAAGAATAATCATACAACGTCAACAAAATGTCAGTATAATATACCTCCTTCATAACCTAAGTGGTGGTGATCTGTTAAGTGGTATGCTAATATTCTTCATAATCCTACAGCTAAGAATATTGTTCCTACGATAACGTGGAATCCGTGGAACCCTGTACCGAAGAAGAAACATGTACCGAATACACCGTCACTTATTGTGAATGATGATACGTTATATTCTATTCCTTGGAATACTGTGAATATTAATGCTAATAATACTGTAAATAATGTACCGTATATAGCTCCTGATCTTTCTCCTTTAATTAAAGAATGAACTAAGTACAACCTATCCTAAATGGATAAAATTGCCTCTTTCCCGAACCCAGCGGGATGCTTTCACATCACTAGGCTCTCCATGAAACGCATTCCTTATACTACTTTCTAATTATTTTCTGTGATATTCCATATGACAGGTTCTACATAGAGGGATTTGCTTTCTACGTCTCCGTATCATTAATTTGTCTAAAGAATTTAATTTAGGATTAAGATCCTTCATATGCCTTATATGGTGCATTTCCACTCTATATTTTGAATTACATTTGGCACATTCTAAGTCATCAAGAGTTGATAAGGATACAGATCCGTATAACGCTTTGATAACTGGACTACTATCCGTTAAGAACTTTAACGTAGTTTTATATGAAGGATTTAAAAAGCCATAAAATTTATTCTTCTTTGGGTCCTTCATATCCTTATGTGTTACCCCTAAATTGGGTCCAAATTTATTAAAAGTTTTCGCCATCGTACCTAACGAGAATTTAGCTGTAAGTAGTTTAGCACATGATTGTTTCAAGTAATATCCTACTGTACTGGCTAATCTTGGGTAATTATGCGCAAATTTATAATAATTTAAATACCCTCTAAACACAGCATTATACATATGTATAATTTGTCTATGTTCCAAGGACATTCACACAAATTTTGGACTAGATTTGTTGTTTTTCATAAATTCTGCATTATGCAGTTTATTTACTATTCTTTGAATAGGAGCCTCCATTCTAATCTTTTTAGAATTTCTTCTTAAAATATTATTATGTTTGGGCTTAGAATAACTGAATTCTTTTGCTCTTTTTATGTTAGTTCCTAGGAATAATACACTTTCTGTATTTAGATTTGTGATCTTAGTTTTAGATTCGCTTAAAGTTAATCCCATAGCAGATAATTGGTTTTTAACCTTGGTAAGTATTACCTTAGTCTCTTCCAAAGTACCCTTCACCCCTATTATTCAGTCATCTGCATATCTAACATATGAGATTTTCTTAAAATTCGGGTCGCTAAAATTAGCTGAAGGATATAATCTACTTTCTTTAGCTAAACTTCTAACTAATTGCATATCATTTCTCTTCTTAGCTCTTGATATTCTACTATGGTAGTTACCCGCTATTGAAGACAATTTAGATTTAGACCCCTTGTCGAAATCTTCTTTGAGTCTAATAACCATTTTGTCCAGTTCGGACATAAATATATTAGCTAAAATGGGACTAATTATAGATCCTTGAGGAGTTCCTACTATATTACTCTGATATTCTCTGAATTCGAAGTAACCCGTTTTCAAAGCTTTTCATATTAATCTAGTGAATTTACGATCAAGAATTTTATCTTCCACAATATCCATTAACTTAGAATGATCAATAGAGTCAAAACATTTTGAAATATCTCCCTCTATTATTCAAGTTGATGGTTGAAAAGTCTGTTTAACTGCTTTTAATGCGGTATGACAACCTCTCTTGGGTCTAAATCCATGACTACAATCCAGAAATATAGGTTCAAAAACCGCTTCGAGGATCATTCTTATGGCCTCTTGAACAATTTTATCTCTAGGAGACGCAATTGTAAGAGGTCTAGTACCACCGGAAGCCTTTGAAATTTTTATTCTTCTGGCTGGTTTGAATTTAAATGATTCATTCTTTAGTTTTTCAACTATTTCGTGAATTACTTCAACTGACATACCATCCAATGTTTCCGGGTTTACACCTGGAGTCATTTGTCCGGGGTTACTTTTTAATTTTTCATAAGCTATTCCGTATATTTCAGGATCACACAATAATTTGTATAGATTTCTATCTATAGGTTCAGAATTTTTATTTTTAGATCTTTCGTATAAGTCTTTCAATTTCTTTATTACATTAGACTCAGGGTCTATAATACATCCTGTACTGTAACTACGAATATTGGAAGCGCCTTTCACTACAACCCTTCCCCTTATATCTGCAGAGTTACCTACAGTTTTGAGTACTATGATTGTTCTGTTACCATAGGAATTACTTCCCTTAGGCAATCCGAGAGTTGCTTTGTATACTCAATTACTTTCCTTAGGTTGTCCACTCTTGTTCTTAATTATGTTTCTTACATAACTCGTAAAAGTCTCTCAATTCTGTATACCACCACTCAATTCACAGAAGACTCTAAACGTCCCATTCCTACCAAGACGATTCCCTACGCGAGAAGACGATGAACAATAGACTTTAGGCAATCAAGCTTTAACCATAGAAAGAACAGTCTCAACTAATATTAATTTTAGAAGGTTTATTTTAATTATAGTCTTTACATGAGATGCTATGTTCAGTATCGGGCTTTCCCCTCCACCTAACTCATGGACTGCATATATGTTTGAGAAATATATATCTCTTGATAGAGATTTGGTACACAAGCACAGCTCGCGCACGTGGTGTGCGTAAGTTATAGTAGCACCACTAGATAATAAGATTACTGTGTTTAATAAAGGTAATTCGAAAGGATTTACAGGTTCTATACCCATAGGTGGTCATTGAGCTCCTAGTTCTACAGTAGGTGTTAATGCACTGTGAAAGAATGCTCAGAATATAGCTACGAAGAAACAAGCTTCAGATACTATAAATAATATAACACCTAGGTTTAATCCTTTTTGTACAGCAAGGGTATGATTCCCTAAGTAAGTCAATTGTAAAAGTAACTTTAAAAAGTCTTTACCTTAAAGATAAAAACCGATAATTAACCTAGAAAGTACAATGTGTACCTTAGTATAATAAAATAATCATAGATAATTAGTGGTTATAAAAATTTTCAAGATGGTCTCAATTAAATTCACTACGTTTGTTATTCATAGAATTTTTTATATTACGTACTTCAAGTATTTCTTCTCTTGTTAATCTTTTACCTAAATAATTTAATACTTTAAAAAAAGATAAATAATTCAAGTGTTTACTAGTCATCAGAGGAAATTTACTTAAATAAGTAGTTATAATAAAGTGCTTTCTATCCGATTGAGCATAAAATACTAACATGTTTGATGGATTTTTAAATAAAGGGCTATTGCTTATTTTTTTATTTAAATTAACTTGGAAAAATTTGGCTAATTCTGTCATAAAAATAACATTAGATTCACCTGTAACTCTGTTAAGTTCGCTTTGATTTATAGAAAATACACATTGTACTCTTCCACGCGCTTCTGACTCATCAGATCCGTATGAACCTGTTAATTTTATAGAGAAATGGCCATCCGCATCAATAAAACCTGCTAATCAGCTATTAGACTCTAAATTACTAGTATCTAATGGTAATTTAGACAAATTAGTATTTCTTCATTTATTTAAATTATCTATAGCTTTATATAATGCTAATATCTTAGGGGTTCTAAATTTACCGTTTATAAGATTGATTATATTAGTTACCGCCTCTCAATTTGTTATACTATATCTACATGCTCCATTTTTTTCTATCTGTATAACTCCAGTATTAAGAATTTTTTTTAATTTTTCGAACATAGGTATTTCATTCTTACCAAAAGTAAAAACTATTTTTGGAGACTCTTTCTCTCTATCCCCTTTTCTAATTATTATTGATCCATCCCCTTCAATTAATCCGGCAAGATAATAAGCCAATTGATTATTTCTATTAGTACTAAAGTGTCTAGTGTTATTAAAAGATGTTTTAGTCTTTAAACTATTTAATTTTAATACACGGAACCCTTTCGTGTAATTACCTAAGTAAGTCAATAATAAAATATATTTCTATATTTGTTGGACTATATCTTAATTAATAGGTTATAATAACGTATTAATTTTTAACGTTTAGTCTCTGAAGGTATTAAAAGATAATTAATCTATTAATTCCCTGCTGATCATCCTTAATAAAGGGTTTTCCAGCAATTGGTTAAATTTAAAGAAGGCACTTACATCATTATAATTTATTTATTAAAGCTCTAATTCTTAATCTACCTTCTTCAGATAGATGTTCTTTAGATATTATCATATTATAAACGATTTTTCATTTATTATAGTCATTAAGTTTATTTCCTATTAAAGGATATTTATCAAAATAGTTAATAATGATTTTAATATTATCAATAGAAGAAACATATAAAGATAAAACTTTACCTGTTTTATTTTCATAAGTAGTTAAGTTACAATTTAAAAAAGAAGCTAACTCTACCATAAAAAGTTTCATATCAGACGATGTAGATTTATCATATGAACGTTGGTCTAATCTAAATTTAAGTGAAATACTTTCGCTTACAGATCTTTTACTTGTTTCTGATTTATCTTTCTTTTCTATATATTTAATCCCAAAATGCCCATCAGCTTCTGTAAAACCTGCAAATCAACTATTATCTTTATAATTTCCATTATAATTACTTTCAGGTATATTTAAATCGTATTTAGCATTAATGAATTGAATTAAATCATTAAATCTTTTATTTTTAGGTGTTCTTAACTTACCATGTATTAAATTAATAATATAAATTAGACTTTTTATATCTCCTATAATATAACGTATTACATTATTACCTGAAGATTGAAAACGTCCTATATTACCTTATTCGGATTGAAGAAAAGTATACATACCTAAATTATCCTTATGAGAAGTGAATACGATTCTAGGATTAAGGACTCTATTTAAGGTAGTATTACCTAAAGAAGGTAAAGAAATATGTCCGTCACCTTCTAAAAGACCGGCTAAGTAATGACCTAAATTATTATCTTTATTAAAAACTGTAATATTGTTATTACTTTTATAATCAATATTCCAAACGAACTACCCGCCAAAGACACCACCGTCAACTATGCGTGCTATAGAGAGAAAATCAATTTTTCTCTAATCTTTAACTTTTAATGTCAGTTTGGTTATTTCTAAAATAAGGGAGAAGAACCGATTTTTTGACAGATTATACAATACTACACTTTGATATTTCAAGTTATTTAGATCACAAAAATACAATTAATATAAAAAATATGATAATAAAAAACAATATTCTTATGAATAATAACAACTTACACCATTTCTACGTTAATAATTATGAAATGCGTTCACACAAAAATAATTTTAGTAATACTGTTTACTATTTTTCTACTTGTCAGACTTTTCGTTCTGGATCTCTCTTACCTTCTTTATATAGTAAATATAAAGCATCGGATTTACAAGGTAACTTTTATAATCAATTAATGTTTTGTTAATATCATCAGATGATATGGCCCTAGTTATACTTAAATTATAATGAGAAACGACTGGTTTACCTTCTGAGATTATATCTCTAAATCACATAGTCATAGATGCAACTAATGTACCTAATGCTAAGTATAGGAAGATATAACTATTATTAAATAAGTGCATTGATAATGCAGCGTTTACTGTTAAAGTAAATAATGAGATACTTGTGTATAAAGGTCACGGTGAAGGTGACACTAAATGGAAAGGATGGTCTTGAAAATTACTTCTTATTGTGTTTGTCATTTATATAAATAATTAGAATTAAATTAGTTTCGAACATTGATTTAAAAGCCCCTAAGACGAATCGAACGTCTTATATAATATTTCCCCCTAAGGGTTTGTAAAAAAAAAATAAACAATTATTATTTCTTTTACTGCTGCATGCTTCGCTAGAAGCCAACTAGCAAGATTTTTCTTTTATTTTTTAAGATGTAGATCTATAAATTTGTCTAAATTATCATACAACTGAGTTATGAAATAACATTCGAAAGATAAGGATATAAATAATACAATGAATATTATAAATATATATACATTATTAGTTTTCTTATTTAAATTAACTAGATAAATTAAATAGCTATTTAACTTGTTCCCTATTAATTTATTTAATTTAATGTTATTTTCATAGCTTGCACACAAATAATATTTAACCAAAAACATAATAAATAATATAAGAAGTAAAAATAAGCATGTACTTGCCAAAGTATTCATAGATAACAATAAAATCTTTAACTCACTAAGATTATTGAATCCATCATTTAATAATTTATTTCCTCCTTCAATATTAATATTACTTGTATTAGGTAAATCTGTATTTTTATTATTAGAACCACTATTAATAACTTTATTAATAATCGTAGTTCCTACATGAATAGCTCCTGCAGCTCCTGCGGAACCTATAATTATACCTGCTTTTTGTAAAGGAGTGCTTCGCACACCTGATTTACCTATAGCTTTTGCTACTGCTCCCGAAACACCAGCTATAGTACCTGCAACACCTATGTTACGTACTAATACTTCAGCAGCATCTTTATTAACTTCTATACTACCTCCTATACTAACATTATTAGAGATATCTCTTTTATTACCATCTATATGTAAAACTACATAATCATCAAGAATTATTATATTAAAATAGATTAATATAACAGTAAATAGTATTAATCATAAAGGAGTTAATACTTGTAAAAATTTAATATACTTATTTTTTGACAGTGAGAAATCGTCTAAATATCACAAAGTAATATTAAGAAATAAAATAAAAGTTAATAAACTCAAAATAAAAGAATTTAAGTTAAAATTATTTATATAAAACATAGATAAAAAAAAAAATTAAATTAGTTTCGAACATTGATTTAAAAGCCCCTAAGACGAATCGAACGTCTATCATGATATTAACAGTATCATGCTCTACCGTTGAGCTATAGAGGCTAAACAGTAAGAATTGAATTAAATATTTTAGTATATAAGACATTAATTTACTGAGACGGTAACTATGTAACTTAATACTAAGTTATATTATTAAGAGCGGAGCATCTATAAATTAAAGTTCAATTATAATATCTACATATAAGTGTAAAAGAATATGCTTTATTATTGTAGCTCGCACACGTATAAAAAAAGTTTTATAGTATTTTTACGTGTAGTTAGAGATAAAGTTTTATTTATTATATCTTTACTAAATTTTACTTCTATAGAACGAACAAATTTTTTGTTTTGTGTGCCTTTATAAAAAAAATAATAGCAAGCTAAAGCTATGAAAGTAATAAATATTTATTTAGATTTATAGAAAGAATTATTCTTTCTTGATTTGATGTATTAAATTTATTCATGATTTATTAATATTATTAATAAAAAGAAGCAAAATCTTCTAACGGAAAAGAGGTGAATTGAACACCTAAGTGTATAAAACACGACACGTAGCAAGTGCCTTACCCTACCAATGGAAGACTTTCCCATAGCTTTATATAAAGCAGCCAGCGTTTTACTTAGGTAAACAAATACCAAGGTATATAACGAATTAGATCAGACTCGAACCGACATCTATTTCCGTGACAGGGAAATCCTTTACCTAATTAAGTTACTAATTCTAGGAGACGAGAGATTCGAACTCTCAAAACATATTATGTACTAAATTTACAGTTTAGCCCTTCTTGCCAATAAAGGAACCCTCCTTTATATAATATATTTTATTATATTATATATATAACTATCTTGCTGGCTGGCTGCGAAGCAGCCAGCAGCCTGCAGCACAAAATTAATTAATCATTTAGAATTCCTTGACATGAATATTTATCACATCATTTCTCAAACTTTCTAGGGTTTTTTAATTTGGCTTCTTCATATCAAGTTTTTGCTATTAAATCCTTGGCTTTTTCTAGTTATGAAATTATATTTTTAATATCGGTCTTAATTTTCTGAGTTAGATTGTTAAGCGCTTTTATTTTGTGTTGTAGTCATATATATTAGTAATTTGATATATAAAAAGGGATAAGATTATATAGCTCCTCAACAGCTCTATGCTATACGACTTCGTCGTAAGAATACCTATCTAATAAAATACAACTGCACTGTAAGCACCTATACTACTAGGAGTAGTTAGGTTATTTTTTATTATTACGTATTTCATTAAATTTCTCTAAAGAACTTAAGATTTTAGATTTAATTTCTTTACTATCGTTTTGGCACATTGATTGATTACGCTTAATTTGATCTCTTCATGTATCAGCCTCATCCTGACTAATCACACCATTTTTTTCAAATGAATCCACGATACTATGCTCCTCTTTATAAGTATTAAGTTCTTTACTATTACGTTCTAGAGCAGCTTCGTCATAACGCATTTGTTTGATTTGTTTATTAGTGTCAGTATCAGTAAAAATAAAATCCGCTAATTTAGGAAGAAAGATAGGTTCTAAACCTTTTACTTTTCTAAGTTCATCAATACCAGCCATTCCTCCAAAAACCACCCCAACAGGAGCAGCAGTTTCGCATAACCCTTTACTACATAAAATTATTCTAGCAGCTATACTAGCAAATCTATCCAAAGGTGAGTTTCTAACATCTAATTCATCACTCTTCAAAACTTTAATCATATGTTTAATTCTATGATAAGTTAAAAAGATAAGATATAAACTAAAAAGAAAAGATAAAACAGTACAAAGAACTAAAGCAGAAAAGTATAATAATCCCTCACCAAAATAATCTAATCTATGAGTTAAAACAAGTAAAATACTTATTCCACTAAGTACTCTAAAAATTCGAATAATAGGATTATTGTTAAGCTGGATAATATGTTTAGGTAAAGTAGGAGTAAAAAGACCTTTTTTAACACCTATAAAAAATCTTGATATAATATTTTTATTATTTGGTTTATATTTTTTCATGTTTTGTAATATATATTTTTTTTTTGCTTAACCCTGTATAAATTTTATAGCGATAAGCATCCTGGCATATTATTTTGTGTTAATAATTCATCTACTCTCATAGATGTTCTCGGGCTAATTGTCAAGACCGGGGTAATGGATCTATCTAAGGAAGCCCTGCATTGTCCTTTGATCATATAAGAAAAGAGGTAAGATTATATCTCTATCGGTCTTTTTTTCTGAAAGGGGAAATTTTTGTGATGTATCAAAAGTAACCATCATCTAAAATATCTACTAAATACGTTTCCCTTATCCAGGAGAGAAAAGATACAGAAAAATTGGAAAAAGGTTCTCTCTTTATAAGCTGGTAGCAAAATGATTTTAAAATTAGTACTGTCTAGCTGAATAACTTCAGCTAGTGGTTGACTAAAACTAATGTTAGAATCTAGAAGAACAGGTTGTATTATATTATCAAATTATATTAAATAAGGTAATATAAGTATAAGTATACAAATTCATTAAGATTTCATGTAAGAGTAAAAGATTATATATTTACTACGTATATCGGCTATATAGCAGATTATTATATTTAGTAATGTAGTTTTTAAATCTAAAAATAAGACTGGGCCACATAGGCACATTAATAATAGAATTATTATCCTCATAAGTTTATTACTTATACGATAAATAAGATCTAATAATAGGAAATAGAATGTAGCATGGTGAAACTGGGTTAGTTCCAACTTTTGCTTTAAAGCTTTTTTATTCATTTATATAGCTGAATATTCAGCAAGTTTACGGATAGTCAGATTTGAACTGACACACGCTGAGTGGAAATCAGAAAGTCTACCATTAACCTATATCCGTTTAGATGTAGAGGTAAGTTATTTTTACCCATGTTAATATTTATTTTTTTATTATACATCTTCCGGCTGCAAAGCAGCACATAAGGTTTTATATTATGAATAAAATTCATAATAGTAGAATTACTAGCATTTAAATCTAATGCTATATAGAAGAATATTTTTTAGTTAGACTTGTAGTAAAGTCAGTTACTAATATAAAAACTGGAGTTTCACAGCTATTGAGTTTTTCAGGCTGCGAAGCAGCACATTTGATTTTCTATTATTAGTAAGTAATATACTTTCTAATTTAGATTGTAGTTTATAAATATTATTCTCTAATTTTTCTACTTCCTTTGTAAAGTACTTTAATATGAAATTTGAATATTTTACATTGCTTGTATTATTTTTATATAATCTAATTAACCGAGAATTACGCAATTTTAATTTAGTAGATTTTTTAGTTATACGCCCTAATGCTGAACCTGCTGTTTTACAAATATTATAACTAGGTTCATACTTATTTATATAAAATTGTTCTCTTTCTATAGTATTCTCTACTTCACAATGTTCTAATATTTCTAATCTAAAATTCTTATAACCATACTTCAACAAAGCTCTATATATAATACTATTATGTTTAACAATTTCTTTTAGTAACCAGTTATAAGATAAATAATCACTCAATCTCCTAGTTAAATCTACAGAACTACCTATATAAGTATCATTGTTAAGTAAATTTCCCCGTACCCCTCTGGGGTCAGATAAATACCTGCCTTTTTAATATTATCTTTATATATAATTTTTTTTTATATCTAATAAATCACAATTTATATAAATCTTAACCGGCTTAATATTACATGGGGAACTTTTATTCCTAACGTAAAAAGTATAAACTTCGTGTATAAAATTTAAGTTGTTTCCCATCTACTTACATTGGATTCGAACCAAAAAAAAACCACCTTATAAGTTTTTATTTAAGAAAATATTTCTCAATATCACTTAAATAAATTATTATTGTTTAGGTTAATTTACCCCGCGCAACTTCCACTACGCGAACCGTATTTCGACTTAACACTAATTAGAGTCACGCATACGAAGATTTCCAATAATAGAATATAAAACCTGCTTGTTATTTTTACTAATCATTGAAAAAGCAAACTTATTGCGCATACTCTTTTCAGCATGTGACGAGTGGTTAGTACCAATCCAAGGTTAATTCACCGTGACATGGTGATTCACGATTACTAGTAATTACTTATTCATGTAGTCGAGTTTCAGACTACAATCCTTAAAATTTATATCCTATTTTTAGAGATTAGCTTAAATTCACATTTTTGCATCTCTTTGTGTAGGAATATGTGGCACGTCTATAGCCCACAATATCACACAGCGATCAAATTTATCATACAAATAAATCAAATAAATTTATTGATTCATACTAGATTTAATAGTTAATATTTGATCTAACCCTTCTTGAGTTAGATGTTGCTTATTGTTCACCATTGTCACAACTTTATCAAATTCTATAAAATCTAAACTTTTCTTACCTTTAATAGGGTACTTTTTAAAGAAAGGTATAATTACATTACTAATATCTTTTAAATTAGTTATTTGTAAACTAACAGAGTTACTTTTTAAATAAACATACTTATCTTCAGTTAAATTAAAGAATTTAACACAAAAATTAATTAACTCTTTTTCTCTTATGTGTAAATCTATAGAAAATCTTAATTGAACTCTTGTGCTTAACTTACTAGTTAAAGATTTACTTATTTTAATATTAAAACTACTATCTCCACTAGAAAATCCGGCCATTCATTGAGGATTCGGTATATCTTTAAATATATACTCAGGTTTATTTGCCTCAATGTCTTTTCAAGTAGGGAACTCTTGTTTAAGTTTAGTAGTTAAACCTAAATTAAGAATTGATTTTAAACCTACTACTTTAAGAAGACCTGGATCTTTAAGATGTTTTCTTTCCTTTATAAGAATAAAAGCTTGTTTAAATATATCATAATCAACTCTTTTACATGTTACAAGCGGATATCTATCAAAATGATCTATAATTACTTGTAAGTCTTTGATAGATTCAACTCTATACTGTAAAGAATGTTTACCATGTTTATGTATATTACCTACTTTTCAAAAATATTTTATATTTTCTAAAATATCTAGATCTTTAGAATGTAATCCTATAGCAAATACGGGCTTAACTCTTCAATTTGTGTCATAATTTTCATTATGTTGAATTGATATAGAGAAAGTTCCTTCTGCATCGGTAAAACCTGTCATGAACCAAGGATTAATTAAACCCATAACATCTTTTTTCTGGGAAATGTTATTGGCTGAATACGTCCTTATTTGATTTATTTGGTTAGAAAGGATTTTGACTTGATAATTTCTTTCGAAACCCGTTAGAGTATACCTTAATGTCAATTTATTAACATAACTACCGTCTACTCGTTGCTCTTTTACAAATAAAGTATTACCTTGATTTGACTTAGATCCGCGATAACCCATTTCTTTTTCAATCATTTTCTGGCTTGTTACTGTACCTGAGTAATTACTTCAGCCACTAGTATATTTTCATATATAGCTTAGTACCAGAAACTTTAGGGTGTCCCCGGAGTTTGATAGTTTATCCCACGATCATGATTTCCTAGATCATTCAGCAGGCCATGATGACTTGTCTTTGTCCCCTTTTTCTTTCCAAATCCTGGATCAAATGCTTTATCGTAGAGCTTACGCTTTAAAAAAATAAAGCCAGGGATTGCGTTAATTTCATGGAAACCACAGTTTCACAACATTAACTGAAAACAGCCGTGCAACTCCTGTAAAATATTCAAATTGTGGTAAGGTTTTTCGTGGATCATCGAATTAAACAACATACTTCACTACTGGTGTCAGAAACGGTCTAGTGATTTCAGTTCCTGCGTTGCCACATTACTCTTGAGGTGGAATGCTTACACTTTCATTTATAGACTAAATATTGTTTAATAGTTAGTTTACTACTGATAAACTAATTTATTAAAGCTCAATCTAACCTATGGCATTCATCATTTACTGCAAAGACTACTTGGGTATCTAATCCTGTTTGTTCTCTGTGCCTTCGTCCTTCAACGTCAGTTTTTACATAGAGGGCTGCCTTCGCCTTTACCGAGTCCCTTTGGTATAATAGAATTTCATCTCTCCTCCTCAAGTACTGCCCTCTTATATCAAACTCTAGTCAAGTACTAACATTATAGAAGCTATATTGACCGTCTAGGTACCCTTTAAACCTAATTAAGATGAATAACACTAGTCTCTTACGTATTACCGCGACTGCTGGCACGTAATTAGTCAAGACACGATATATATACTGTCATTATCAATATATAAACAAAGCTTTATTCAATTTTAATACAATCTTATAGATTATATATAGTAATATAATCAAAGTAAGACTTGCCACTTCTCCAAGTTGCCAGTTCAGCCGTTAGGCCATTGACCAAGATTCCTCACTGCTGTACTAACTTGCATTGGGGTTTTTTCAGACCCAATGTGGTCGATCAACCTTTCAGCTTCGACTACGAGAGTTTTAGGCTAGTTAAGCCATCACCTTAACTACTACCTATCCCGAATATATTTATTGTCCTCTTAAAGCAGGATTACATATCCCTTTATGTATTATGAAGGATTTACCTTCACTTTAAGGTCGGCTAAGAATATCATTATACTAACCTGTACACCACTTTTTAATTTATGCGAAAAAGCTATCAATTAAAACGTACGATTAGCATGTGTCAAGCACTTGGACAGCATTCAATCAGAGCCATCACCAAACTCATCTATTTTTATGATATAAATTTCTTTACATCACTATAAGTTCTAACTTATTTTGTTATAAGGAGAATAATAAACTATATAATGTTTTGTTTATAACCTTAGTTATAAGATTACTAGTCTAATTTAAAATTTATATTGGTTCGCTTAGTAAATAGCTAGCCAGCTTAGTTGGCTATATATGAATAAACAACTATTCATTACTTACTATTAGTTTCTATTATTATAATTTTTAATTTTCATTATTCTTTAAGTTATAGATAAATTATTATTGTATATATAATTTTCTTAAATAACTATTTATTCACACTTATTATTTTATTTAAGCATATTTTGTTTTATGTTGTTAACACGTATATTAGTGTAAGTCTAATTCATCTTTAATATATGAAGAAGTCAATACTACGAATACTTGTGCTTTATTTTTTTCTACTATTTACTATATCACTTATAATATCGATGTTATTTGATAAATAACCAGATACATATAAAGTAATAAAACTAGCAATTAACAACAATAATCAAGCTATTCCTAATCATACTTTGTTATATTTAGCTGTAAACGTAAATCATTTAATAATTAAATTATACGCTGTTATACCAAGTATACGTTCAATAAATAATAAATTTCATTTATTACTTGTAATATTATCAGCTATATATAAAATTAACATAATTATTATTAAGTAGGTGATACATATATGCATCACATAATTAGCATTTAATAAACTTAATATTGTATCTATATCTGCTTGAGGTTCCATAGAAAAAGCTGAAGAAGTAGGACTATTACCAGGGGAAGGTATATTAGTTTCTTTTGAAGTAGTTACTTTACTACTATTAATACTATTAATACTATTAACCACTGTAACTGTACTACCTGCTATAACAGCTCCTGCTGCCATCACACCTAATTTAGCTGTAGTAGAAAGTCCACTAGGTTTAGCTATACTAGCCCTGCTTTTATTCCTGCTACTGCTGCACCTGTACCTATATTTGTTAATCCTTTAGTTACACTTTCAGGTATATTAATACTAGTATTGTTAAGATTTATAGTATTTTGATTATCACTTACTTTTACTTCAATGGGTTCTTTTATACCTTCAGGTGCCATAGCGTACACCGTATCCGTCATAAAATATAATGTAACACAAATTAATACTATAATCATTATATGTCTAGGTTTTATATAGCTTTCAAATACAAGATAAAAAAATATAGCAGATAAAATCATAATACCGTAATCCATTAATATAGAGCTATATTTCAGATATATATCTTTAAATAACTAATTATTTATAACCTAAGCTATAATCTAGATACTATTTATTGTATCTATTTTTATTCATATTATCTATATACAAATTCAGTTTATTTATATCTTCTACAGATGATAAGTTTTTAAATCCTTTCCCTAGGTTGTAGTATAGTACACTCACTCCTAAAGAGAAATTATTAAAATCTTTGCTTTTTCACCTTGTAAATTATACTTAGTGAATAAAGGCACTATCTTATCATATAAATCATTATTATTTCTAACGGCTAAGTAAATCATATCTTTACTTCCCTTTTTTATACTACCACAATCTAAAGTTAAGATTATTCTGTTTGTTTAATAAATCTTTATCTCTATTGTGTTGAGCTATAGAAAATGTAGCATCATAGTTAGGTCATTTACCTCTTGATGAGGGCTTAGAAATAAAGAATGAACCGTCTGCGTCAGTAAATCCTGTTATATAATAGGGATCTAGTACTAAATTATTATTATTGTTAATAATTATATTTGATACGTCGAAAGGTTTAATGTCTTTAAATTCATTAATTTTAAATATAGAAGCATTTAATCCTTTCTTTAAACTAGCTTTATAAGATAATATTTCTTTATAACAACCATCAAATGTTAAGTGATGGCTGCTACTCATTAAAATAGCAACTTTACTAAATAAACTATAAGAAATTAATTTAGTAGATTGTAAAGGGGGTAATCGGTAAAATGGGGAATTACTACTCTTAAAATGTCCGATAATCTTGTTATTCTGTAAGATACATAGTCTTTATAAATTTCAACTTTACCTACATTATCGAAATATGCTTGTATTTTATACAACATATCTATATCGCAAGGATGAACTGTAATTTGATAAATTAGTCTAACAGTGTAACCGATTTTCGTCGAACTTACTGAAACAGTTTTAATAGTAAAATTACCTTCACCATCCGTATAACCTGTTAATCATCATGGATTAAGGGATATATTTGTCTTATTTAAATATTTATTCATTTTGATAGGGCTGTCTATACTAATGTAAATCTAATCCGTCCTTAATATAAGAAGAAGTTAAGACTACAAATACCTGCGCCTGAATAAACGCTATAGCTAATTCTAATCCTGAGAATGCTATTATAAATGCTAATGGGATTAATCCTAAGATAAAAAAGATTATTCCTGAATTCATAATGTTATAAACGAATCCACTTAATATTGCTAATAACATGTGACCAGCTGTTATATTAGCTGCTAATCTTAATCCTAATGAAACATTTCTAGCTAAGTATGAAATGAATATACCCGTTACAGAAGTAACAAATCCTTCCCTCCCTTATATTTTAACTTAATAAAATACTTATCCATACTTAAGCCGGTTTACTTAAGTCTATAACATATCCTTTGTAAGGTTTATTCTTATTATAATAATTTCTTATTTGTGTATGAGATGTTCCTAAGTATTCGGCAGCTTCTCTTATAAAAAGAAACTCTTTAGATTCACCAGTTTCAGCATTAGTAAGTTTTACAATTTGTCTCTTATTATTATTCAATCTTAATTTCAATTTAGTTTCTTCACTAACTTTACGACCTAAAGCTGCATCACTCATACGTTGTAAAGTTTCAGATGTGAATTTTCTACCTTGAAGAGTAGCACTTATTTTTTCTTTAACTTCTTCTGTTACAGTCCTATCTCTCATTTTGATTAAAGTTTTTTCTGATATATGGCGCCCTTTAGCTAATTGACTCATTAATTCTTTAGTTGCTTCACTATGTTTGAATCCTAATGATGAGCCTGCTGTTTTTAAAATATTAAACTCTGGTTCATATTTATCTATATAATATTGTTCTTTATCGAGTATTTCTTCTATAGAACAAAATTCTAATATTTCTAATATAAATCCTGAATAACCATGTTTTAAAAGTGCTTTACATATTACCATATTCTTAGAAGACAAATGATTGTAGTTATAATATTGTGATAATCTTTTTCCTAAGTTAACACTGGATCCCACATAACCTTTACCAGTTTCTATATGAATTCACGAATAAACACCTGTTTTATTCATATTTTCTTTTATAATAAGTCCTTTATTTTTATCAGGGTTGTTGTATATTAAAGCAGGTACTGTTTTAACTGTAATCATCTTTCTCTTATTAATGCAGGTCTAATCCATCTTTTATATAAGAACTTGTTAACACTACGAAAACTTGAGCTTGTATAACAGCGATCATCAATTCTAATCCTGAGAAGGCTACAATAAATAATAATGGTATTAATCCTATTACAAATAATATTAAACCTGAACTCATTATATTATATACAAAACCACTTAAAATGCTTAACAGCATGTGCCCTGCAACGATATTAGCTCCTAATCTTAAACCAAGAGATACACATCTTGCAAGATAACTGATAAATTCTATTATTACTAATAATGGTAATAAACCTAAAGGACATCCAGCAGGTACTAATAATGAGAAGAATTTTAAACCGTGTTTAGAGAATCCTAATATTGTAGCTCCTAATACTATTGTGAAACTTAATGCAAATGTTAATGCAAAGTGTCCTGTAGATGCGAAACTATAAGGTACCATACCGATTAAATTATTTATTAATATAAATACAAATAATGTGTAAATAAATGGGAAGTATATTTGTCCTCCTTTAGCATTTATTTGTCCTGTAACTATATTGTGTATTGTTACGTATAAAGATTCTTGAGCTATAGATCAGTTGTTACTTACTAATTTGTTTTGGTTAGTTGCAACTAAGCTTAATATTAATGTTAATAATGCTCCTAATGTTAAGTAGAATCCTATGTTTGTTATTGATAAGTGTAAGTTACCACCTAAAACTTCTAAGTTTAATATGTCTCTTATTTCGAATTGATCTAAAGGACTTCTTATTTCTGTAAATAAATTTTGTGTGTTAGAAAACATTAGTAGTATAATCACTACTATAAGATATATATCTTTAAATAACTAATTATTTATAACTAGTCGCTTTAGTTACCTAGCAAGCTAAGCAGCACACTAATTATAATATTTTTATAATATATAAATTTATATTATATTTTATTTATGAACATACGTGATAAGAATAAACGAACTATTCTTGGTAATATGTATTTAGATAATACGTATAATACTAATACTATGATAGTAAAAGAAAATACTACTTCATTCATGTAATAAAAAGGTGTTAATTGAGGCATATTTTGTTTTCTTTTTATGAATTTTAGCTTATACAGCTTTAATACGTAAATTATTTTAATCGTAAGTTAGATAAGAGTTTAATAATTGTTTTTAAATTATTATACGCTATATATTAAACTATTCATTGAGTAGTCTAATACGTTTAATATTAATGAAGGGTAAATTCCTAAGAATACAGTAAATACTACTAATATAAATAGCATTGTGAATTCTCTTTTATTTACATCATATACACTTTCTTCTAAGAATCTTGTGAATGACCCACCGAAGGCTGTTCTATTGAACAAGTATATTGTATATGCAGCAGAGAATATTATAGATGAACAAGCAAATACTCCTAATATTGGTAATTTTTCTAAGATTCCATATAATGACATGAATTCTCCTACGAAATTTATTGTTAATGGAGCTCCACAGTTACCTAATGCTAATATGAAGAATAATATTGAGAAGATAGGCATTAATTGAGTAGCACCTCTATAGAAGAATATACTTCTAGTTCCAGTTCTATCATATAATATACCACCTGCACATATGAATAAACCACTAGATACGAATCCGTGAGCCAATCCTAATACTATACTTCCTTCTATACCTTGTATTGTATTACTAAATGCACCTATTAAATATACAGCTGCGTGACAAACAGAACTGTAAGCTATTAATTCTTTAACATCTGTTGTTCTTATTGTACTAAAACTAGCGTAAATTATTGTAATTACAGCTATTGTGTAAATTACAAATGTATAATCTAATGCTGCTTTTGGTAATATAGGTAATATCATTCTAAATATACCGTATAAACTTAATTTTAATACAATAGCGGCTAATACTATACTACCACCTAATGGTGATTCAACGTGAGCTTTTAATAATCAATTATTCAAGAATATAGTAGGTGTTTTTACAGCAAATGCTATAAATATACCTATAAATAAGAATATTTGTGTTTTATATTCAAAATTTAATTTGAATAATGTATCGAAATCTGTACTACCCATTATTGAAGATATACTTAATATTGATAATAATAAGAATAAAGATCCTCATACGTTTATTACATAATTAGTTATGTATTCTTTAATTTTGGGTTACTTCAATCCATACCGGCTAACCGGCAATTCTTATAATTTAAAATAAAGGTATTTAAAATTTTCTAAACAAATTCATACTTAATTTTATAGATTGAATTTTAGATAAACCTTGTTCAGTTAAATGTTCTTTATTATACATTATATTGACTACTTTTTTAAAGTCATAATAATCCAAAGCTTTTATTCCTTTAATGGGATATTTATCAAATAATGGTATTATCTTTTCAAATATGTCTTGAAATTTAATTACCACGAAATATACAGCTGATTGGTTTAACATAAGTTCAACTTTTCCACATTTAAGAGTAGATATTAACATTTTTATTAATTCAATATCTCTACTATGTTGAACAATATGGAATTTTAATACTACAGATTTTCCTGTTCTAGTTGTAGCAAAATTACGAATAGAAATGTGGAAACACCCATCTCCACTAGCTAATCCGGCTATTCAGTAGGGATTTGCAGTCAAAGTATTAGAAGGTAAAGGTTTAGATATAAGTTCAACATTAGGAAAAGATAATTTAAGTTCATCAGATAAACCTAAATTCATAGAGGCCCTTATAGAAAGTATATTTTTAAACCCTTCTTTAGTTAAATGTTCTTTATTTTTAATTAAAATAACTGCATCTTTAAAAAGTTTATAGTCACCCCATTTTAGACTTAATAAAGGATATTTATCAAAATGAGATATTATTATATCTAAGTCTTTTAAAGATTTAACTGTATATTGTAAAGTGGTCTCTCCATGTTGGGTTATTTTACCTACCCCTAAATAATCTTTAATTTGACATAGCAAATTATAATCTTTTTTATGAATAGTTATTTTAAAAATAGCTTGTATTTGATAACCCATTTTATAATTATTGCTTTTGAAAAATCCTAATATAAAACATCCTTCAGCTTCTACCAATCCTGTTACAAATCAAGGATCTAAAGCAGGTTCTATTGTATGTATAGACTTTTTTAATATATCACTTAAAATTTTACTATTATAAGAATGAGAATGAATTTTTCTTCCAAAAACTGGTTTCCCAGCGACTAGAGTACACCTTACAAAATCTAAAATCCTAGATCTTGAAGAACCATCTACTCGTTGCTCTTTTACACCTTTATAATTTAAAACTAAATATCTGGTTTTAAAATAAAAATGACTTAGAACCGCGATCACCCATATATCTGCTACTAAAAGTAGCTTTTCTTCATAAATGAAAACTAGTGATTTTACCATACCCTGAGTCATTAATCAGGCCGGAAATAAAATTTCTTTTATTTCTTTGGTTACTAGAGCTTTAGGGCTTTCCCGGTGTTTGGCTCTTTTACACTTGAGGTTAAATGTATATAAGAATAAATAATAACTAGCACTAACTTTGTTATCTGACCCAAATATACCTACTAATATAAATAGAGGTGGTAAGATACTTTCGAAGAAAATATAGAAAGACATTATATCTAATACCATAAATACGGCTAGTAATAATGTTTCTAATAATAACATTATAATTATGTAGGCTCTTACATTTTCTTTTATAGAGTCTCAATTAGATAATATTGCTATAGGCATTATTATTGTAGTTAATAATATAAAGTATACAGATATACCGTCTACTCCTAAGTAAATATCAAATAATTGTACGTTATAATGTTCTTGTACAAATTGGAATTGATTTGTACTACTGTTAAATAATATAAACATAACTAATGATATAATTAAATTTATAACACTAGCTATTAATGCTATTATTTTAGTATAGACTGCTGATGTTTTTTTATATGAGTCTACACTAGATACTATTATTGTACCTATTAATGGTACGGCTAATAAAGAGGATAATCACATCTTGTAAAAGAGGTTATCTTCGAACTTTAGATTATATATTTATACCGATGGACATGCATTTCATGGTTGTACTTTTAAAGTGTAGCCTTAGCTACTAGTATTGTAGATAATATTCATGAAAATATTCATAAAACTACTTATTAATAGACTTTATAGTTATGTTTTAATAGCTAACTAAAGATAAAAAGTTTATTACTATGAGGTAACAAACAGTTAAGAGTTATTTTTGATTCTTTCACTTATTTTACTATAGAATAGTTATGTTTAACTATTTTAGTAAAACTTTTATTTTTGTAGCTGAAGGTTCGCGTAAGCTACCCTTTGAATTGGAATATTCTTGTGAATATATTCAATAAATACTCTATAAGACATGATAAAATTCTAAGGGTAAATTTATTTTCCTTTTTGTATAATTTCACTAATAATATCGATATTATTTACTAGAAAATTCGAAATATATAAAGCAACTAAACTAGCAAATACTAAAAGTACTCACCCTATAAACATTCAAATTCTATTATATTTACCTGTATAACTTAAAAATTTTATTATTAAATTATAAAATCAATTACCAAAAATATTTTTAATTCATATTAGGTTTCATTGATTTTCAACTATCATAGTAGATAAATATAAAATCATTAGAGAAGTAGGTAAATATAATATACAAATATGTAAAATATTATTAGCTTCTAATAAACTCATAACAGTATCAAAATCCGCGCCAGGTTCTATTGAAAAAGCAGCTGGCCCATCTCCAGAATTACCACTTCCAGTATTGGAAGTAGTAATTTGACTAATGCTACCTTGCGCAGAAGTAGAGGATATAGGAAGTGTATCCGACTTCCCAGTTAAAGTCATTGCATTATCAATTTTTTTTTCTGCAATAAGATTTGTTCCGTTAGCCAAAACTACAGACACAGCCCCTATTACACCTCCAGTGGCTATAATACCTAATTTAGCCATAGGAGTACTTCCTGCTTTAGTAGCAATACTACTAGCACCTGTTATACCTGCTGCTATCGCAGTACCAGTACCAAGATTAGTTAGTCCTCTAGCCACTATGTCAGGTATATTAATAGTAGAGTCTTTAATGGTAAGACTGTTACTTACATCACATGTAGTAATCTTCACATCACCCTTAGGTAAATCAGTATTACTCCCGGAAGATCCAGGAGCCATAGCATAAACTGTATCACTTAATAAATACAATACTAAACAAATAAGGAATATTCAACCTAAAAGTTTTAAAAAAGTACCTATTAAAGGATATGAATGTAAGAAACCTTTAATATAATTGATATTAAAATAACCATTAAATAAGCAATAAAAAAATATAGTACTAGGTACTATAATATAAATATTTAAATAATCTAAATTTATCATAATTAATATAGAATTTTGAATGCCCTTGTTCACTCGCCCTTTTGCCTACGAAGTCCTATGGGTTTCTTAGCTAATTGATAGTATTACTAAAGGAAGGCTCGGTTTAGTAAAAATAAATTTTTCTGCTGCGTAAGCTAGCCTACTAATTAAAGGCGTCAATTTAGCTTTTCGCCATTAACTAGAAGTTAATGTAATAGTGTATAAGTTTACAAGATCATTATAATACATGATATTTATACTCTTACTCTTTAATTATTTCAAAAGAAGTTCAAATATATTTACCTCTAAACACTTTACCTGAATTCTTATATTTTACTAAAGTTTTAGGTGAAATATTTAAATCTTTTATTATATCTTTATGTTTATCGTATTTATTTACTAATTTAAATGTGTTAGCATCATATAAATAAATACTTTTACTAAACATTTTAGATATTAATTTTTTATTTTCTTCAGTTACTGGTTTACCATACATATGATTATTTGAACCTGATAATCTTAATTTCATTTTCTCTATGGTTTCAACATTATGTTTTTTATTAAGAAAATAAGGATTTTCTTGTCTTACTTTACTCATTAATTCTCTGGTAGCTTCAGTATGTTTAGCTCCAATTCTAGATTTTCCTGCTGTAGGATTTATATTATATTTATTATCAAATAAATCTAAATATTTCTGTTCCATTTCTATTAGTTGAATATTTAATTCAGTTTTAGATAAATTATTATCTGTATATAGGAATTCTAAAATATAAAGAGTAAAATTCTCTAATTTGTATTTACTTATAGCATTTTGTAAATATATATTAGATTGTTTATTATTTATATGTTCCAATATTCTTTTGGCTAAATTCATAGAACTTCCTATATACATCTTTCCGTCATTATTATTGACAATACTGTATATTCCTATTTGTTTTGTTAAGTTCTTTTTTATCAAACAAATAATTGAAAGTTCATTTATATTAGTATAAATTTGATTTAAGGGTATATTATTAAACATAATTTTTTTATTCTTTAAGCTTTATATTGTAAATATAATATCAATAGATATGCATTTCATGATTGAACTCGATCTTATTTTTATAGTATTAAAATAAGTTAATATTTATAAAGAATATTCCAAATATATAAAGTAAACATGGAACTAATACTATAAATGCGAATAGTATAGGCAATAATACAGTTCAACAAAAGGACATAAGTTGGTCAAAACGTATTCTAGGAAAAGACGCTCTTGTCCAGATGAAAGTAAATACCATCATTGAACTTTTTACACCTAAAGCTAAACTATATAATAATCCATCTACTGCAGAACTAGTTAATAATTCTCTTAGTTTGAAATATTCGTTAGATGTTATTCATTCTACGTTAAATAAATAAGCATAGATGTAATTTATAGAATCGAAGAAGTAAACATGATCGAAACCTAATAAGTAACCTCCTAAGAATAATATACTAGTTAAGATACACATAACTACTATACTTGCATACTCGGCTAAGAAGAAGAAAACGAATATAACAGCAGCGTGTTCTGTCATGAATCCACTAACTAATTCAGATTCCAACTATTAATCGAAATTTTTATTTTCTATAGGTTTAAATATATAAATATTATTATAAATTAAATTGTTATTCATATATTTACCTACCGTCACTTTAGATATCTTTAAGTATTTAGCTAATTCTACATTATTGTCAAATTTCTTAATTAAATTATTATTTAAATCGAGAGCTTGCGCCTCCTACACCTTTTAAGTACTTATTTCTTTTTTTAGCCATAATACTTCTAGTTTCATCACTATGAGTCTTACCGTACATAGGATTTAATCCACCAGGTTTGCTAATTAAAGATAAAGCTTCTTTAGTATGATTTTTACCATACATAGGATGGCTATTCTTATCTTTATAATATTCTTTCATTTTTTCTATTGCTTCTACAGTATGTTTATATCCTGACAGACTAGTAGCGTTTAGTTTAAAATTATAAAGAGTTGTAGGGTTAAAAGATTTTATATAATTTGTTTCTAATGTAGTTAAATCTTCGTTACTGATTATTTTACTTATATAACTAAAATATTCGAGCTTTAGCTTTAACTTGCTATTATTTTTTTATAAAGGCAGCCTCAACTCAATTAAATTTATCTAATCCATATTTACTGATTGCTCTTTGTAAATTAATATTCGATTTTTTATTATTTAAATGTTCATTTAATCTCAAATATAGATCTTTGGCACTACCTATATATTGTTTATTATTAATTGTATTTACTGCGCGAGCTAGGAATAAATACCACCTTTACCTTTTAGTACTTTTCTGAATGAATCTATATAATTTTTATCGTTTAACTCTTTTAAAGTTAAAATAGGTATAGGGTTTCTATCCTGATTTTTGTCTGTAGGTTAGATGAATAGAATCTTTTAGACTCTATAGGATTATAGTTTAATTTATTTTTATTAGTATTTAGCTTATATATACTTAATTTCGATTAAATATTAATCTTATATTCTCATATAAGTTTGGACTATATCTTATTTAATATTTTTAATATTAAATGATCACATTTAGTCTCTGAAGAGTTAATTCGAAATATATCAAATTATTTCCCTGCTGATTGTCTTATACGAGATATTCCAGCAATTTGTGTTCTTTAATGAGGCCAAATCTACTTAGCCTCAGCTAAATCAAATGGAGCTCTATTAGTTTCAGCTACAGCACCTATAAAGAATATGATTAATATAACAAATAAAGGTATACCTAATCATATAATTTTTTGGAATTGTACATTAATATTTAAGTTTAAACTATTAGTTATCATAATAATAATTAATAATACTGAACTTAATACTAATTCGTAACTAATTAATTGAGCTGTACTTCTTAATGACCCTAAGAAAGCATATTTACTATTAGCACTTCATCCTGCTAATAATATACCATATGTAGCTAATGATGATACGGCTAACATAAATAGTATACCTAACTCCATATCACCTAGAGATAATCCAGGTCCATATGGTATAACAGCATAACCTAATAAAGCAAATATTAATGTTACTATAGGCCCTAAGAAGAATAAGATTAAATTAGCTTGTGTAGGAGCTACATATTCTTTTAATATTAATTTTAAGGCATCAGCGAATGCTTGTAATAAACCGTAGTACGAATTCATCCTATTTTATACATTTATGATGAGCACTAAACTCACATAATACAGTAAAAGTTATAGGACTTTCTCCCTAAATAATTGTAACATTAATTACTTATTATCCATTTAACAGGTATAAAATTTATACCCTGTACTTTTTCAAGTAGGGTCTGACTATATCTTAAGCATTAAAATCTACAAATTTTAAGGCCCACCACCGTTTAGTCGATGAACTGCACACCTTACTGAATTACCAGTAGTCGGTGTTTGGCTGCGGATTGCCTATTTCCTTTCGTGCATCTATTTTGATTTTACTATACCTCGAGTCATTACCTGAGCCATGTATTAGTTTCTTAATACATTTAGTTAAATTAGCTTTAAGGGGTTTCCGCAATTTGATGATGTTTAGCAAAAGGTTCACTTTTACTTAGGCCGAGTAAAGTTTCTTACACTTTACTTAGTTTTTTTTCCCTTTATAGAGCAACACTATAAAAATATAATCCTTTATATTCTTGATTGGTATCTAAATATTTGCTAATTGTTTTATTACTTATTTGTAATTCTTTAGATGCTTCTAATTTAGAGCTATAACTAGGTTTATTTTTATTTAGTAATATAAGTTCATCATTAACTTTTTTATACACTCATACAGAAACAGTAACATTTACAGCTTTTTTTACATTATTTAATAATGAATTTTTTTCTGAATTGGTCAATTCATGACTAAATAATAATACTAATTTTCCACCTTTTATAGTAGCTAATCCAGTATCCAAGTGATTTAATATAGATCTGTAATCTACATTAAAATAGTCAGCTGCTTTTTGCATACTACTGAAGGGATCTGACAATAACTCTAAGGTTGAAGCATTATAAACTCATATTCTACAATTATTATATTTTCTTAATCCAGAGATTTCCATTAATTTTTCTATTTCCATATCGTTTAATTCATAACTAAATATATAATTACCCTTAATACCTCCTTTAATTCATTTATCAAGATGACTAGTTATAATTCTATATTGTACATTTAATAATTTAGCTACTGCACCTTTAGATTCATATGTATTTTTAATAATAGTACCCTTTTCTTCTATAAAATACATTCAAACCTTTTTGGCTATAGTTCGATTTAAATCTAACCCTAGTGTAGCGTCGTTTATTAGTTTATCTACAAATTCAAAAGATTCTATTTTATTTGTTAAAAACAAGCTATTTTTATAGGGTACATATGTATTTAAATAAACATTTAAAGTTTCTCTAGCTACACCTAAGTAATTAGATAGCTCCTTAATACTATTAAATATGCTACAATTAGTACCTAACTGTCCATTAACATATTCGTACAGATAAATTCTAATACCTTGATACTTATTTTCAAAATTTGATTGTAATTGTTTAAGTTTAAGTATTTCATATAAAGAATCGTAAGTTTGAATATCATTTAAATTACTTTTAAATATAGTATTTAATAAGGGTAAGTATTTTTGCAAGAAATAATTCTCTTTTTTTTTTCTGCATATTTAAATCACAAATTTCTATTATAGAAAATTCGAATTTGTCTCAACCAACTGTTTTAGCAAACGTATGGAATCTGTCGTCCAAATTAACATTAAAATGGCTTTTTAATCTCTTTTGAAAATCTTTAGCCCTACCAATATAAAAAATATTAGGATTATTTTTTAAAGTGAACATATATATACCCCCTTTACCTTTTAAATCCTTAAAAAAAGTACTAAGCACAGTTGAAGATAATAAATCTTTACAAATACTTACTACATTTTCTTTAAAAGGATAGCTTGCGCACACAGGGGCTTTACGGTTTTTATATAAAACCTCTATAGCTTTATCATAACTAGATGTATGATAAAATCTTTTAAGGGAAAAACGGTTATTCTTTTGACCTACAGCATTTGGCCCTAATCTTCTTTGCATACTAGCCATAGTTTTTCTTTCAGCTACAGTTACGTATGCAACTACTAATAATGCAGGTAACATTAATAATAAATTTTCAATTATTGAAATAACAGTTGTTGGTAAATTCATTTTTTTTGTGCGTAAGCTATAAAATGCTAGTTAATATTCCTTTTATATTATAAAAAATTAATAATATAGAATTTATTCTATATTAAACTTTAGATAACCTAGAAGCAAAAATAATCAGTAATTAAAATATAAGTTCTAATTAATAAACTATTTATTATTAAGGAAATATACCTCATCTCAGAGTCGAACTAAGGTCCTGATATTAGAAGTATCATGCTCTTCCATTGAGCTAATGAGGCTTGAAGTATAACTAATCTATTAGTCATACTCCAAATGTAAGATTACTTAAAGAGAATTTTACATCGAACAATCTATTAAATTTAAATAATAAAATATTTACTTATTTTTAGAATTAACATATATATAGCAAATATCCTCAAAATTAAAAATGAATCAATTTAAATAATAAATAAAAAAAATCATACTTATTACTAAAACTATTCAATTAAAAAAAAAGAAAAGAATACTATTCTTTCCTCAAAAAATAAATAATTTTTCTAGAAATTTATATATACTATTATTGTTAAGTAAAGATTTTATTCAACTTATACTTTCTTTGTTCTCTGATACTTTAACACCTATAAAGAATATAATTAGTGTAAAAAGTAAATATAAAAATATATTATGCACTAACAAATAAGTATCTAAAAAATCTAATGTATCTTGAGCTGTAAATAAGTTATTATCTCCGTTTTCAATCATAGATTTTGCAGGATAAGAATCAATATCTTTAGGTAAATTATCTTTATTATTTGTATCTGAATTACTAGGTATATGTTTGTTAGTAGTTGTATTTAATGCATACAAACCTGTCGCTAAAGTACTTGTTCCTATAGCAAACCCGGCTTTAACTAAAGGAGAACCACTTTTTGCCACTAGGCTTGCACCTACACTTAATCCTCCAACAATTGTAGTTGAAAGTCCTCCATAATAACCTACATTATTTAGTATGCCTGAAGGAATGTTAACATCTACTTTTCCTGCTTCAAGACTAACTTTAGTACCTGAAATACTCGGATTTAAATTAGTTTCTTTTGCGACTTTTGTTGCAGTTTCTTCCAATTTTTTTATAGCTTCTTCATCTAAACAATAAACAGTATTTATGGAATTATCTAACAACATTAATATAAATGTTAAAATTAATATACTAAATATAAAAATATAAATAAATTTATTATAAGTAAAAATATTTATAAATTTATTTTTTAACTCCCAGCCCAAAATACCTGATTTAAAGATTTCTCCTCCTATCATCCCTATTAACAAGCAACCTAAAAATAATATTATACTATTATTAGATTGTAAAGGTAAACTTACAAATGCGTGAGGTTTAGGTGGGCTTGATAATCCTCATTCTAAACTACTGTAACTTCTGTTTAAGTTAGCTTGTAAGATATCAGTATAGAATCCAGGTGTTAATCATGGATTTCTACTTGCTACTTTACCTTCTACTAGTTGGTTGTAAACTAAGTATAAGAATAATCATGCAGCAACTACACTTACAATTGATCCTATACTACTAATTAAGTTTCATCCGGCGAATGCATCAGGATAGTCTCCTATTCTTCTAGGCATTCCTTGTAAACCTAAGAAGTGTTGTGGGAAGAATGTTAAATTACATGTTTGGACTATATCTTAATTATTTAATAAACATATTAAATAATTTCCTTCGTGTAGTCTCTGAGGATCCTACTCATAACATGACTTGCTATTTTGGTTTCCTGCTGATAATCTAGATACACTTAAGATTTTTACTGTTATTATAGTACTTAAGCTTTATGAGAGTTTCCAGCATATAGAAGGATTGGAAGGGGCTAATTTTACTCTTTTTGAGTAGGTATAGATTGTAATATTCATTTTTCATCATTAATAATTACTCATTCATTTGTATCAATATTTTTTTTTATTAAAGTTCATCTAACTTTAAAATGGTTTTTAGTAGCATTGATAGAAGGGAAAATTAATTCTTTACCTGTTTCATTATAACAAAAGACGAATTTACCTCCAATACCATATTGTGGCGATAATTTACCTTTTAATCCTTTACTAGGATGACTATTGTTTGAATAAAATATTTTTATACTTTCACTAATAGCTTCTCTTGTTTCAACAGATGTAGTACTACCGAATTTAGGGTGATTTTCTTTCTTAAACATTTCTTTTAATTTATTAATGGTTTCAATATTATGTTTATAACCTGAAGAATTACCTGCAATAGTTAAAACATTATATTTTGGTTTGTAATAATCTATCCATTTTTGTTCTAAATCTAGACATATTTTAGGGTTATTATCACAAAATTCTTTAATACCTAAGGAAAAATTATCTAACCCATATTTTCTCATTGCTCTAGTGATAACTAATTTAGATGGTTTATCCGAATTATAATAATAATAATAACTTACCATTCTTTTAGTTAAATTAATACTGCTACCAACATATAATTGATTAGTTTTATTATTGATAAAAACGTATATACCTGCTTTTTTTCTTAACGTTTTGTATATATCTTTTTTATTTTTTTTTACGTTTTGAAAAAAATGAATAAACTCTTCAGGATTTAAAGGTGTGCTGCGAAGCAGCACCCCTGTAGAGCTATACAATCTTTTTACCTTTTCAATAAGTCTTCCCGTTTGTCTAACCCCTATAAATAATAATCAGAATTGTATTTTAGCTAATGTTAAGTTATAATTTAATCCTAACATTTTTGGTATTCAGAAGTATCATCCAGCGAACATTGCGAATACAGCACCCATACTTAATACATAGTGGAAGTGAGCAACAACGTAGTATGTATCATGGAATGCGATATCTAATGAAGCGTTAGCTAATACAACACCACTTAACCCTCCGATTGTGAACATGAATACGAATCCTAATGAAAATAACATTGAAGGTGTCATTTTAATAGATCCTCCGTAACATGTAGCTAATCATGAGAATATTTTAATTCCAGTAGGAACTGCAATTATTAATGTAGCGGCTGTGAAGTAAGCTCTTGTATCAACATCTAATCCTACTGTATACATGTGATGTGATCACACGATAAATCCTAAGATTCCAATAGATAACATAGCGTAAACCATACCGATGTAACCGAATATAGGTTTGCTTGAGTTAGATGAGATAGTTGTACTTATTATACCGAATCCAGGTATAATTAAAATATAACAATTACTTTGATTAATTTTATAGTCTTATAAATCTATTAATATTAATACTCAAAAACTTACGTCTTTGTTAGGACTCGATCTTATACTGAACTTCTATTCATTGATTGTTTTAATTTTTTAATTGTATCTATACCTATTTCCGTTAAATGATCCTTATTTTGTATCATTATATATACTTTTCTTCATTTAAGGTAATTAATATGCTTACTAGATTGTAAATGATAAGTATTAAAATAATTTATTACTTTTTTAGCTGAACCAAAACTAGTTGATCCATAGTAATAAGTATCTTGACTCTTTCTATAACCTATATTACCCCCAAATACATCTTTTAGTAGTAATAAAAGGGAATTATCTTTTTGATCTACTTGAAAGTTTAATCTAATTTCAGGTATAGATTTTTCTTCTCTAGTAATAATTTTAATTTGAAAACTAGCATCTGCATCAGAAAATCCTGCTATTCAATGATTATTAAAATCTTTAGTGTTATTCATACCAAACTCTATACTTTCATTAGAATATTTAGAATTTTGTAGTATATTAATAACCTGGTTATATTTATTAACAGTTCTTAATTTGTTATTAATTAAATTAATAGCTTTTAATATACCATTTCTATTAGATATAATATATAAATAGGCATTTTTATCTTTAACTTTTCTCACATTACCGAAACCTATAGTTTCCTTTATGTAATAAGCTAATTGCACATCAGGAGAACTAAAGACAATTATTAATTGTTGTTGTGAGCTAAAGTGCCCATCTCCGTCTATTAATCCTGCCAAATAATGTCCAAATTGTTCATCGTTTAAAGGTTTTAAGTGGTTAGGTACATGAATAGATATATTTTTTATATGTTCAGTATTGTTGCGTATAGTCTCTGAGGTTCCACTATAAAAAGTGTTACCTGCTGATTGACTTCATTGTTTTAACTTTTTTACTATGTCTATAAAGATGGAGTATTTAAAACTAAATATCGAAGTGTTTCCAGCATATAGCAACATTAAGAGGCTTATAAATTTAACCTCTGGGTGTCCGAAGAATCAGAAAAGATGTTGGAATAAGATAGGATCTCCTCCTCCAGCTACTTCGAAGAATGAAGTGTTAAAGTTTCTGTCTGTTAATATCATTGTTATACCCTTATAAATTTTTTATCTACTAGACTAGGTCTCATGGTTATATTAACCTCTTAAGTGAATTTTAAGGTAGATACTCAATATGTTACCATACTGTTAGGACTATATCTTATTTGTATAAGTTATAAAAATTCTTTAAATGATCTCAATTAAATTCAGTTCTCTTGTTATTCATTTGTAATTTTATTTCTATTATAGCTTTTATAGATTTGGGTTCTGTATGTTTTTTGAATTCAAAATATCATAATACTTTCAACCAATCTTTATAATTTAAATACTTACTAGAAAATAAAGGATATTTTTCAAGATAACTAACTAATACTAGATTACTACTTAAACTTGTAGTTCTAACTCTATATTCAGGTTTAGGTTTGTCCATTCTAATTTCTTTTACAGTAGAAGACAGAAAATTAGCAATTAAGTTCAAATATTCAAAATTATCTTGATTATTATGATCAATCTGTCTTTGAGATAACTCAAATTTACACTCTATTTTTGGGTATTTGTTACCTAAAGTAGTTCTAACTGAAAAATGTCCATCAGCATCTATAAATCCTGCTAATCAAGAATTAGAAGTTATGTCGTTTATATCTTTATTTTTTTTTTCTATATTTAAATCGAATCTAATGTTTAATCAATCAATTAATCGATGTAAAGCTATAATTTTAGGGGTTCTCATATAACCATTTATAATATTAGTTACTAGAATTATACCTTCCATTTTGTTGATAGATAATACGTAAGCATTAGAACCTTTTATTCTTGAAATAGATCCATGGCTTAGTTTTGATTGTACCATTAAAGCTAAAGGAAAATCTCTTAAATCAAAAACTATTTGTATTGAAGGGTAATATAACTTATTTTTAGCAGATCTTTCAGTTTTAGGTACAATAATTGTACCATCACCTTCTACTAAACCAGCTAAATATGAAGCAAATCTTACATCTAATTCTCTATTACTATTAAGGTTAAAAGCTGAACCACTTAAGCTAGAAATCAATTTACGACTTGAATATGGATAATTTTTAAAACATACAAATTTTGGCGCATAGTCTCTGAAGATACTTAATATATTATAAGTTATTAAGCATCCTGCTGATAAAGATATAATAGTTACAGATATCTCTTTCCAGCAATTGGCCAAATTTAACGCAGGCAGTATTTTACCAGCTAATACAGGTAATGATAATAATAATAATACAGCTGTTATTACTACAGCTCACCCGAATAATGCTAATTTGTGTAATTTTATACCAGGTGTTCTCATGTTAGCTATAGTAGTTATGAAGTTTACAGCACCTAATAAACTACTTACACCTGATAAGTGTAAGGCGAATATTGCTAAGTCAACACTAGGTCCACTGTGGCTTTGTAATCCAGATAAAGGAGGGTATATAGTTCATCCTGTACCTGCTCCACCTTCTATACAAGCAGATAATATTAATAACATTAAGCTAGGAGGTAATAATCAGAAACTTATATTATTTAATCTAGGGAATCGTTACCCTTTAAGTAGTTTCCTACCCGGCCGGACTATGTTTTCATCATTATTCCAATTGAAATAATGAGCTTCGCGTGTAGTCTCTGAGGATCCTACTAATAATTAAAATAAAAATTACTTTGGTTTCCTGCATATTCTTCCCATGTATATATAATTGTTACGATTAATTCGGTCGAAAAACAACCTTAGGATAACTACTATCCAATTAAGTGTATATATATCTGTTAAATTAAGAAGTTAATCTTATAATTCGAGAGATTCTATGCATATAGCGAAGTGATAATATAAAAATTCACATTTTTACACGGCATTCCCTATTTAGTTGAAAAATTTACAGTTATAGCTTTAGCTTTAGCTTTAGCTTGCGCAGTAGCAGCACAAATGATCTCAATTGAATTCTATTCTTTTTGAATTCATTTTATTTCTTATAATATTAATTTCTGTTATTCCTTCCTCAGTATAGTGTTGATTATTTAATATTAATTTCGCAGCTTTTTTTCAATCTAAATAATCTAAATATTTAGAAGAATATAAAGGGAAATTGTTAAAATAATTTATTATTATATATAAAGATACTTTACTAGTAGCTGCTATAATATAATATTCATTTCCTGTTGAAATTTGTTTTCTAGTTTTTAAATTACAATCTAAGAATTTAGCTATTATTCTTAATGTATCTAGATAACTATCTCCTGTAATAGGATCGTACATTCTTTGTTCTAGTCTTAATCTACATGAAATTTTTCTCTTTTTTCCTATTGTATGTTGTACGGAAAAACTTCCATCAGCATCTAGAAATCCTGCTAATCAACCATCTTGATTTAAACTCTCTTTTTTAATAGGTAATTTAATTATATTTTCATTATGATTTTTATTTATTCAATCAATTAATTTGTATAACTGATGTTTTTTAGGTGTTCTTAATTCACCATTAATATAATGAATAATATTTTTTAATCCTTTAACAGGAGATATGGTAAGGACACAAGCATTATTCTTAGGTTTATATCTAATAAAACCATAACCTATTATGTCTAATAATTTTAAAGCTAATTCTTTGTTCTTAAGCCCAAAAGTTATACAAAATCTAGGATTATGTTTTTTTTTTAAATATTCATTTGGCATTCAAATATGTCCATCTCCTTCGAATAAACCAGCTAAATATGATTTTAATCTATTATTATCTTGATCTATTTTCATTATCTTTTTTTATTTAAAAACACATCCACATAGCCATTTATATTATTACTTAATTCTAAAGAAAAGTAATAAATTCCAAATGTACATAATAATAATATTATTATAGCTAATATTAAATAAATTAAACTAACGCTCTTGTTCAAGTTAATTAATTTACTTATATAACTTTGAATAATTTTACTATGATTTGGAAATAAATTATCGATAAATTTTAATTTTGATTCATAGCTTTCGCTCGTAAAAAAATATCTAAAAATAATCTGGATTATTATTATTACAATCAATATTAAAGATATTTTACTAAGTGTATTTATACATCATAGTAATAATTCTAAAGGACTATTATAATCTATATTTGTGCTGCGCAAGCTAAAGCTATCCATGGATTTTTTTATATCATGATTTTTTAATAGATCACTAGTTGTATTTATACTAGACAGATTATCAGCATTATTTGAATGTTGTTGTTTTAATCTTGCAGCTGCATGTGTTTGAGCATTAATAGCACTACCGCCTACATGTAAAACTGCTCCTGCTAATCCTCCTGCCATAATAATTCCAGCTTTTTGTACAGGAGGTAAAGCAGTTTTTGCCACACCCTTAGAAATACTTCCTGCTATAGCTCCTACTGTAGCTGCGAATCCTACATTTGAACCTAAACTAGATATTCCTTCAGCTACTTCCGCGGCAGCCTCTTTATTTAAAACTACTTTACCTTTTAATACTATATCTGTATTTTTATTTATATCTTCCCTCTGCCCCCGGACTCCGGTGGCGAGGCCGAGGGGAGGATTTATATTCAATTTTGTAGCAACTAAAGAATTTTTACAAAGTCAGTATATGAAATATACAATAAATATACTAAATAATATAATTTGTAAATATTTTATATTTTTCTCTTTTGATAACTTAAATCCATCTAGTACAAATAAAGTAAATAAATAAAAAAACATGATTAAGACACTTTCCTGCAGAAAAAAAAATAAACCATATTTATATATAGTAATAATTGATATAAATAAAACTGTACATAATAATATGAAAATTAAGGTATTTCCATTTTTAGGATTTTTTGGTAGATTTCTTTTATGCATAATTTTTTTAACTGTAAATTTTTCAACCGGAGATCCTTTTTGTTCTGCCATATCAGGACCTCCTACCATTAAAGGCATAAGGAAATTACCAAATCCTCCGATTAATGCAGGCATACGTTTACTCATAGACTTTCGAATATGAACGGACTATATCTTTATCTTTAAATATAAAATAATATTTACTAAGATATTTCACGTGTAGTCTCTGAGGAACCTACTCAATAACAAAATTATCTTTGGTTTCCTGCTGATTGTCCAATCCTTTAAAATGTCACTGTTGTTTTCCACTGCTAACTTTTAGTCTGCGGTACTAGTTTTAAAGGCTCTAAGGAGATTCCAGCATATAGTGAAAAGAAAATAAGATATTTCTACCTTACCCGGCCATGCCTATTCTATTTAATCTTTATATGTTAATTTTCATTTCCCTCTGTAATAACCTGATTTTTCACCTTTTAAATATTGTCTAATAGTAGTACGATCACCTTTTAAATGATTAGCTAAGCTAGTTAAAGATGAAAATAATAAATTTTTAGAAGAATCATCTTTGAATTCAGCTAATATTTTTCTAGATGCGGGATGCTTAACGATATAAATATTACGTTTTTCATTGATTAATTCTTTTATACCTTCTAGAGTTAATAAATCGACATTTTCAGATTCATTTATTTGATCTAAAGATAAAAAGAAAGTATCTAAATATATTGCACCTCCATTTAAACAATTATTTACAGTTTTATGGTGGATATTAATTGTATCATACATATGTTGTTTTGATTCAAATATATACAATAAAGTAAAATCTTCTGCATTGTAAATATATACAGGAGTACCTCTTTGTTTACGTAATCTATCTCTTATCTCCTTACTCATAGGTTCATGGTAACCAGAACTACTTGCTATTAAGTCTACATTTAAACTTGGATTTAAAGTATCAATAAATTGTTGTTCTAATCTTACAACTTCTTGTAAACTAGAATTTTCATTCATTATATATATAGTTAGATTTGTATCTTGAAACCCGTGTTTATTAAAATAACGTAGAACTCTACGTGCTTTAGTTTTAAGAATAGAAGACATAAAATAAGAACTTATTCTATTGTATAGATTAATAGAATGACCTACATAAGCATGTTCATTACTTTCTCATATATAAACACCTTTTTGGTTCTTTGCTACTTTTAAAATAAGATTTCTATTAGAAAAAGGGTTCTCTATATATACTTTAGTATATTTAGGTATTTCATATTCATCGTTGTTTTTATAGCTTCCACTTATCCCTATGGGATAGGAATTAGAAGCAGGTTTATTACTATTTGTAATAGTAATTATATTGTTTTGGTTATTACGTATTGAGAAATTAGTAGCTTTTTTGCTATGAAAATTAAGATTAAATAGTCTTCATTTGTCGACCATGAAGAATAGTAGGGTCGGCCTAATTGACTTACGTCTTCCGCCGCCCTCCGAACTGTACGTGATTGTCTCCAATCATACAGCTCTCCATCTCAAATTTAATCATTCCGATCATCTGGTTTGTTAACTTTTTGCGCCATCTTTTTCTTTGCTTCGTAATTGAATTTTGTCCTCTCTTCGTCGGTTCATGTGTTATTATGTAATCTGATGTGGTGATCTTTACATAATGGTACTTGTTTTCTATTGATCGCTGCCATCTGTCTAGTAAAGAAGTCTAGTTTACTATTAGGATTTTTCATATCTTTGATTTGTCTTACGTGGTGCATCTCTACATTTGTAGTACTTCCACATATAACACAAGGATTTGATAGTCTAGATTTTGTAAACTTAGCATTTCAAACTGTTTCTATATTTTTTATAGGGTCTTGATTGATTACCTTAGCTATGTTTTTAGATTTGGAGTAAGATATATCTGAAAAAGATATCCTTTTATTTTTTTCTATATCGTATCCTAAGTCCTTTTTGAACTTTTCAAAGACTTTTGCCATAGTTTTTAGTTTAAATTTCCTTGCTAGTGTTAGAGCGCATGATTCTTTTAGGAGCCATCCTACTCTAGCAATGTCCGATCTATTTCTAGAGAAACTATAGTAATTTTGAATTCCTCTCACAACAGAATTGTAATACTTTAGGATGTCTGGGTGATCTAAATTGATTAAATTTCCTTTAAAAGTCCCTCTGTATTCCAATTTTTTATGTGTTGTGTGTGATGTTCTTTTACGAATAAATCCATTATTCTCCAGCTTACTTAAAACTTTTATTGTATCCATTTCTATATTGATTCTTACTTTTTTTCTTCTTATCACAGTTTTTCCATTTATTATCACATTTTCAATAGGTTTTACTCCTCTTTTCATTAGTGGCGCACGGACACTGTAACCTAAGAATTTAAAAGGGCTCTCTGTAAATTTGGATATGGAGGTTTTATTTGGGTTGAATTTTAATTTCAGTTCGTTTTTTACGAAGGTTTCCAATTTTAGTAGGATTTCTTTCGCTATTTTGTAGCTTCCTTCAACACCTATCACAAAATCATCGGCGTATCTTACGTAATTTATTCTGATAAAAGATTCGTCCCTTTTTATACTAGGTGTTTTCAGTAATTTCTGAATTATTAGTTTAAATTCGAGAGGTCTTTTTTTATCATATCCTTTTCTTCTTCAGTATTTAGCAAGATTTTGAAGTTTCATGTTCTCTTTACTTCTAGGTCTTTTATCACCTTTATGGTATTCTTTTTTAAGCTCTTCTATGTATTTATCCATTTTATGTAGGAATATATTACATAGTAAAGGACTCAAAATAGACCCTTGGAGTGTACCCATAGCTAGATTATTATGGAGTTCTCCAAATTCTATGTATCCTGCTTTTAGTCCACTTTTGATAAGGGCTAAAGTTTTCTCACATTTTATTTCTTCCTTTATGATTTCCATTAGGGCTTCATGCTGAATTGTATCAAATGCTTTAGAGAAATCCGCTTCAATTATAAATTGTGCACTTTGAAAAGTAGCATCTAATTGTTTCATTGCCGTGTGTGTTCCTCTTCCAGGTCTAAATCCATGCGAAGTTTCTAAGAATTTATTTTCGTATAATCTTTCCATGACTAACAGGATTGCTTTTTGTACTATTTTTTCTCTAGGTGACGCTATTGTTAAAGGTCTAAGTTCATTCTTCCCAGGTTTTGGGATTTGAATTCTTCTTGCTGGGTTAAATTTATATTTACCTGCCTTTAACTTTGATTGGACGTTATTAAAGTAAGTTAGGTCTATTCCGTCTAGGGTCAATTCATTAACCCCTTTTGTCATATTACCTGGATTACTTTTTATCAATTCGTAAGCTGCTACTAAATTTTTCAGATTGCTTATTGCTTTTATGTTAACTTCCGCAGATTCAAATGTATTATTAATATCGCTGCCACGTATCACATTTCTGCCGGCTTTTGATGTTAATGTTCTCATTTGTAAATTTGAGACTGTCGTCCTTCAGATATCGTAGCTGAATCCTAATATGACGACTCCGTCACCACCCAATCAGGGTCCCAGTCTTTTCTGGTTCTTAGGAGCCATATTCCTATGGTTCCCGTAGGTGATCCCGTAGTTCCTTGAAGCGGTACTCTGTGCTAGGTTTCTTGCGTAATTTTTTCTCTCTTTGCGAGTTATCCCATTATTCTTCGAAAGTGGATCTAAAACTAATGATAAAATTAGATTGAATAATGCATTTGCCCTATCTGCTCATTTGGCAAAGTTCCTTTTGTGAAGGATATTACGTATAATCAAGTTTGTTATCCTAAACGTTGCACAGCTTAGATCAGGTATAAATCCTAGAAAATGAGCATCTCTTCCGTTTATTCCCTTTCCTATCAGCTTAACTGTTTGAGTTTCCTCGTGAAGTTTGATTTCACCAGCCTGATAGTTCTTTACACAACCACTTTTGTTTGTGAATCCTATTTGGATCAACCACATTTCAAGACACAACGGCGCACTCATTAATAAAGCGTGAGCTGTAACGATACTATTATATAATTGGTTATTTGATATGAATTGAACTCCTGGTCCACTTAATTCTAATCTTATGTGAAATGGGCAAGTTCCTCTATTTTTTCTTTCTTCTGAGTAAACTTACCTTTTCCCAAACCGTACGTGATAATTTCTCATCATACGGCTTTCCGAACGTTCTATATTAATATAAATTCGTGATTTATTTTGTCCTGTTTCGATTTCTTTTGTTTAGAGTCGCTAATCTGTGTGTCTCCATGTGACATGGTCTACATAATGGAATTTGTTTTCTTCTGGCTGATATCATTAGTCTATCTACTTCAGTCAGCTTAGGATTAAGATCAGCCATTTTACGTACATGGTGCATTTCAACTTGCGTTGAAGAATTACACTTACTACAAGTTAGGCCATCAAGACTAGCTTTAGATATACCTGAGGCATATAGCGCTCTCAAATCTGTTTTCACTCTATCACCTTTGAAATCTCAAGGATTCATTTTGTATTTTGGTTTAAAGAATGCGTGTTTATCTAACCCTTTTAAATCCTGTCCAAATTTACCTAGTACCTTCAAAGAAGATCCTAACTTAAATTTGGCAGCAAGAAGTTGAGTGCAAGACGATTTTAATATTCATTCAAGTGAGGCTGCTAGTCTACCAAAGTTATGTACGAAACTGTAATAGTTCAAATAGCCCCTTAAAACGCTGTTATACAGTAGTATAATCGCGTCTTTATCTTGATGGTATCATAGCAATCTTGGTATACTCCTTCCTTTTACAATTAATCAGAAACCTGCGGATTCTAATTTCTTATAAATTCTATCTAAAGGGGCAGTCATTATTAATTGACTTACTCTTTTAATTCTCTGTCCTCTCGCACCTCTATTGAAGTACGGATGGCTGGATATGCTTATCTCGGTACCTAAAAACAATGCTTTATCTTGAGTCGGTCTGGTTACTAATGTTTTCTCCTGACTTAAATCAAGCTTCAGATTTGTTTTCAAATATTCCCTTATAAGATTAAGAATTCTGAGTGTATCACTTCTAGATCCTCTGATCGCTATAATTCAATCATCTGCATATCTAACGTAGTAGAGACGACGGAAGTTATGATCTTTCGGCAATCTAGCTTTTACTTTTTGCATGGCTTTAAGAAGTTTTAGGGCTTCTTGATGGTCCATTTTTTTAAGGGCTCTTTGTCTGAGGTAGTCTAAATGTTTATACTCTGAACTAACCTTGGCCCTCACACCTTTATCAAACTCTACTTTCAATTCACCGATAAAGTTATCTAATTCATTAAGGTATATGTTCGACAAAAGTGGACTTATTATAGATCCTTGAGGAGTACCTATAATCGATAATTTTGTTCTATTGAACTCCACATATCCGGCTTTTAGTGTTTTCCATATTAATCGTATGAATCTTTCATCGTTTATTCTTCGTTTTATCAGTTGCATAAGATGCGAATGATCAAAACTATCGAAACATTTAGATATATCTCCTTCTATGAAGAAAGAAGCCCCTCCAAAATGATTTTTAACCTGTCTAAGTGCCGTGTGGCAACTACGATTAGGTCTGAATCCATGACTATTTTCTGAGAATGTAGGCTCAAATATGGCCTCTAATATCATTCTCATTACTTCCTGCACAATTTTGTCCCTTGGTGGTGCTATAGTCAAAGGTCTGGTTTTACCATTACTTTTAGGTATATGCGTCCTACGTCCGGGTTTGAATTGGAACGATTCGTCTTTCATAGAATTGATTATTTCTTTGAATACTTCCTTAGAAATACCGTCTAGAGTTACTTCATCGATACCAGGAGTCATGTTACCAGGATTAGATTTCAATTTTCAGTATGCGATTTCATATAATTTCATGTTGAACATTAATGTATATATATCACTTACCTTAAATTCCTCTTTATGACGACCACAAATATATATTAATTTAGTTAGTTTCCTTGGGAGTTCTATTGGCCGGATCCCGGACCCTTCCCTTGTAACTTCACTAGAGAACATTCTGGCCCCCTTCGGTATATTACCTATTATGGGGCCTCCGTCACCATAGGTTAATGAAGATTTAACCCTTAGGTGATCCCGTAGTTCCAATTTTATGTCGATAGTTCCCTTAGGTTCTCCTTCCTCTCTTTTATTATTCCGCATAATCTGAGCTATATCCCATTTCATTATTCTTCGTACTAACATAAGAATAATTGATATATAATGCCGATAACAGGTATGCATTAACCCTTTTCGTGAGGTGCTCTCGAGATAGAGTTCAAATAGTAAGACCTTAACCATAGGAACAACAGCTCGCTCAGGGTTCATTTCCTGAATTCACTTATTCTGAGCTTTTAGCAAGTATGCTATGTTCATTGGTCATCTTTCGATGCCAACTAAACTTGATGCTGTCACTATATGAAATGAATAGTGGCTGAATATTTCAGCGAACATAAAACAAGCGCAACGGCGCACTAATACTGAAAATGCAGTACCTAATAATCCTGAGAATAAAGCAAATATTAGATATAATGTAGGGGTCAGCCATAGAAATGAACTGCCCTCAGAACCGTACGTGATAGTTTCCCATCATACGGCTCGCCATGTAAAATTCAAATTTTAAAAGGATTTAAACAAATGTGTTAATAAACATAAATTACTTTTTCTTACCCGTTACAATGGGGTTCAAATTTTCATTATATTTAGCTATCTCGGTTAGTTCATAACTTAGAAGCTTACCTTTATGATACAGGGAGTGGTGATATTGACATAGTGGGATTTGTTTTCTTAAAGTAGCACCAATTCATTGTCCAAAATTCGAATTTTTGTTCGCGATTTTGGCTCTAACGTCTTTAACTTTTCTCAAGTGGTGCATTTCTACGTCGGTAGTACTACCACATAAGACACATGATTTGAAAAGATTAGTCTGAGTTAATCTACCGTATCATGATTGATCCAATATTTTATCAGGCTCGGTCAGAGTTTCTTTTACATTATACTTATGTATAGTGGGAAGGGATTTGGGTACTTTAATTTCTAAATCCGTCCCAGGGTCCTTTAGATAAGGGCCGAATCTCTTGAACGCCTGTCTAGCTGATCTCAACTTAAATTTTCTAGCTAAAGTCTTAGCCAGGGACAATCTAAGAATCCAAATAAGGTTTTGGGTTTCTATTCTATTTGCCGCAAAGGTATAATAGTTAAGTAATCCGTAAATCTTAGAATTATAGAATTGAATTATAGTAGAGTGGTCTAGATTAACCAATTTAGTTACTGGTTTAGCTAATATTGTACCTAGACTATTTCGACGAGCGAAACCGTTTTGGATCAATTTTTCAAATAAATTCTTTGTAGGCATATTTATTCGAGCTCTAACATTTGCTCTCATACGTATCTTACTACCTAAAGGAGTAGTAGACTTCATTGTGTATCCAACGTGTCTTAAACCTTTTATGTTAGCTCCAAGAAAACTGAATCCCTCCATTAAATGAGTGATCAGGGTTTTCTCTTCGTTAAGTTCAAGACCAGTCAACTTATGAAGAGCCTGTTTTATCTTCTCTTTTATGATTTTAGCTTCCGCGATTGGCCCTTCAAATAGGTAGACAAAATCATCTGCATATCTTATATACATAGATCTCCGAAAATTAGGATCATTAGGATCCATTCTTGGAGTTAACGTCATCATCTTAAGTGCTTCGGCTCTTTCGGCTAGAGTTGTTCCACTTTTAGTGTGTCTGATGTGAGTGAATTGATTGTATACAGGATTTGTACGTCTTCTATTACCTCTATGATATTGAGGCATTAATTCTTTAACCAGATATTTGTCTAACTCGTGTAGCACGATATTAGCCAATAGGGGACTCAGCACACTTCCTTGGGGCGTTCCTATATCAGACTTCGTTATTCTTTTAGTTTTAGGATCTAAATACCCCACCACTAGAGCCTTTTTTACAAGGTCTAGCGTACGAGTACACACTATCTTATCTTGAAGTATCTTCATTATAACTTCGTGTGGTATCTTATCAAAACATTTAGATATATCCCCTTGGATAACTCATGAATGATGGTGAGCCCTCAAATGAAGAGGCTTAAGAGCACTATGGGTAGATCTATCTGGTCTGAAACCGTGTGAGTTATCTAGGAACGTAGGTTCGTATATAGCCTCTAAAATGATCTGAAGACCCTTTTGCACAATTTTTTCTCTAGGAGATCCTACACCCAAAGGTCTTTCTCCTTTTCTACCCGGCTTAGGTATCATCACCCGACGTGCTGGAGTGAATTTAAATTTACCCGTTTTTAGGTCCGAAGCTATGGAATTAAATCACTCGAGAGAGATACCATCTAAAGTATCTTTTGTCATACCTTTACTCATGTTTCCAGGTTTTCCCTTAATTAACAGATAACACACTTGTAAGAAACCAGCATCAGCTAGTATTCTGATAAGTGCATTATATTTTCCATTTGTATCTTTATAACGTTCCAGCTGTGAAATCACAAACGTACGTAGACTCAGGTTGGAAACCTTACTACGAGACCCTTGTGCCAGGGCTGGAGATTTTACACTACCCCCCTTCGCTTGGGAATTAGGAGTCATTACCTCCTCACTACTATGGGGGCTCCGTCCACGCTTACATGTAGAGGCGTTTGGATCCAACAGTTCTTTACGAGTGTCATTTTTCTTCTCCAAATTGGATAGGATGGTCTTGACCGGTTTAGGTTCTTGCACACATGTAACTTTGTTACTCTCCTCACTGGAGTGACCTTCAGTTTCCAAGCAACTATCAGTATCGGAACATCTACTGCTAGCTTTTAAATTACTGATCATACGCCGAGATATTCTGCTTATGGCGTAAGGGCCGACTCATGCCGATCTGTATGTATCAAGTTTCTTATCGTAACCATGCCGGAAACTCTTAATAGTGTGATTGGAAAAGGGCAGTCAATTCCTCATACTACATTCAACATCTGCTATAGCAGTACAGTAGTTATTAGCTAGTTGTACGCCGATGCTGTAGAGTAGACATACAATATATACTAATATTGTGCTTGTGATGTCTAAGTTTGCATACCAGATTACAAACAAAACACAGCATAAAGCTCGTGTCGCGCACGTTCCTATATCTTTAGCGTTAGTTGAATTAAATCATCTTTCCATACCCATTGATATTTCAGATCTTAATTTTAGGTTTGTGGTACCTTCTAATTTCAAAATTGCGAAGCAATAGAGTATAGTTTTTAGATATGATATTATTAATTGTTAATAATTGGATGAACGAATAAGTTCTATCTAAATTTTTGTATAATTTTAGATTCAATAAAATTATTTGACCTTTATTAAATAATAAAATTATATTATACTCCGTCTTAATACTTTTAATTAAATAGTTGATTAAATTGACTTTATATAAAACTTATAAGCTAACAGCTTAATTTAAGTAGTAGCTAAGGCAAGCTACAGATAAGATTTATATATTCTATATTCTAAATATAGTAAATTATTTAATAATATAAGTATTAATAAAGATTTTTATAATTAAGTTTTATCGCTTATTAATCTAGTTTTAACTTGTATAGTAATACTAGACTAAGCGAAAATAAGATTATGGAGGAATTGAACCTCGAACTAATGATTTGCAATCACAGTGTAAATCCGTTTACAGCATAATCTTTTTATAGTAAATATTACTATAAAATTGTATAAATATTATATATTTAACAAATTAGTGTTTATATCACTAATAGATCTATTATCTTGACTTGTTATTTATTTGATATAAGTCTATCAATGTATTTTCTATTACACTAACAACTGGTACTAATATGAAGAAGTGAGCAAAGTATAATGCTGTACTTATTTGTCCAAATTCTATGAATGGAGTTTCAACGTGTTTTGCACCTAATTGTTGTAGTATTAAGAAATTAGCTACAAATATGTAGAATAATATTTTACTTAAAGGTCTAAATTGTAAACCTTTAGTTCTACCTAGATCTGTGTAAGGTAATGCTAATATTGCTACTAATGCAGCAAACATAGCTATAACACCTAATAATTTATTAGGTATAGATCTTAATATAGCATAGAATGGTAATAAATCGTTTACTTACTTGATTTTAGGGTACTCTATAAACCTAATTTATATAACATTTCTTTAATAAAATAAGGTTTTACTAAAGATATTAAAGTTTCCATAGATTCTTTAAATATATAAATACGGGGTTTATTATCCTTATTATAATGTATAGAACATTTAAGATGAAATTTCTCTTGTAAAGCTAGGATTAGTTTATCTACGTCTCTATCAGTAAAACCGTAGACGCTAATGTGTAAACCATTACCTTGTTTACTTCCATCATCCATAATTCAAAAAGCTAATCCACTAGGAGTTAACAATTCTTTGATATTATCTGGAACAATTTTCTTTTTATTTAAATCGTAAAACAATTTTCTATATTCATTAAAACAAGGTAATTGCATAGTTGTAAAAGATATAGCATGATAAGTAGTTTGAGTTATTTTATCTACTATTAATCTATGTTGAGGTATATAATTTTCCGCACAAAAGACAAAAAAGAAATTAAAAACATAATCAAAATATTCTTTATGTTTTATGGCAGTTTGACTATATACTAATCTAGAGTTACCAGTTAAAGATCTTTTAACTATGTGAGCATCTCCTAATAATATTCCTATTAATATTTCTTTAACTTCTTCTGGTAATACTATTGAAGCTCTTTGACTTGAGGATAACCGAGGTATACCTTTTGTTGTACGCGCTGCAAAAAGTATATGACCAGATAAGAAAAATAATAATATAAGAATTAAATCAATAAATATTATGTTAATTCATAGTATTTATACTATGGTCGGACTATATCTTCAATTAAAAAAATTGTCTCGTGCATAGTCTCTGAAGGTTCTTTTAAAAGTTTCCCTGCTGATTGTCCTACAATCATAGGGTTTTCCAGCAATTCTCGAGATTTTAGAATGACATTTATTATTCTTTATCATTCAGGTACTATTGCGGCAGGTGTTTGCATAGGGTTAGCTACAACATAGTTTTCACTATCTCCTAATACATTAGGCATGAAGAATACGAACATACTTAATACGAAGAAGAAAATAAATATTGTTATTAAATCTTTGAATAAGAAGTATGGTGCGAAAGGCACTCTATCGTAGTATCCAGGTACCCCTAATGGGTTACTTGCTCCAGCTGATTCGTGTACAGCTATTAAGTGCATTAAGGCTAATGCAGCTAATACGAAAGGTAAAACAAAGTGTAATGCGAAGAATCTGTTTAATGTAGCATTATTAACAGAGCATTTGTGTTACTAGTTCACATATTTTATATTACACTTATTGAATAATTTTCATATATATTTTATATAAATACGTCATAGTATAAAAGCACTTTTAATTAGGCAGATAATATTAAATATAAACCTAACTTGCATATAATAATACAAAAGAATAACATAAAATAACAAAATCCTAATATATAATTACTACTTTGACTTCACAAATTTAAGTATTTATTTAGTCAAAAAACAAATAATTTACCTATCTTATAATTTTGTATTGAAACTGGTATATATTTCACTAAATTTTTACTAATTATATACTTACTTATATAGATATTTAAAATAATATATAAAAATGCCAGAGCACAAATAATCAAACCATTAATCTCAAACAATAAATTTAAAGGATAATCATTAAGTGTTACACTTTTATTTAACAATATTATATACAAGATAAATTTACACATAATTATACTATATGATAACATAAAATAACAAAATCCTAAAAAATAATTGCTATTTTTACTTCATAGATTCAGGTATTTATCTAATCATAAAACAAAAAACTTAACTATTTTATAGTTTTGTAATGAAACAGGCAGATATTTAACAATGTCTTTATTAATTATATATTTACTTATATAGATATTTAAAATAATATATAAAAATATTAGACCACAAATAACAGAAGTATTCATATGAACCAATAAATTTAGAGGATATTCGTTTTCACCTACTAAATTAGCTACTAATTTAACTGGACCGTCCTTACCTTCTGAATTTATAACTGTATTCATAACAGCCGTAGTTACTTGTACTAAACCTGCAGTAGCAACACCTGCTGCTATTTTTACTGCAGGAGGACCTGCTACATATTTAGCTACTTGAATACCCGCACTAGCACCACCAGCTGCAGAGATAGCCGCGGCTACTTTTCCCACATTATTGACAGAAAGACTAACCTTTCCATCATTAATCTTTACAGTAGCATTTTCTCCTATATTAATATCGGTATTCTCTTTATCTCCTATATGGTAAACCAAATCCTCTGAAAAAGAAGAATCACATATTAAATGAAAAATAAAAAGAATACTAATAAAAAATATAATATTCAGAGCTCAAATAGGTGTTACCGTAAATCTATAAATAAATAAAGGACCTAAATTACAATGCAATCTCACAAAACAAACTAAAAAAGTTAGTAAAAAGAAAAAAGCAAATGGAGAAATGTAATAAGAAATATTGTTTAAATTGAATATCATAATAACAATATCAAATTTTTAGATATATATCTTTAAAAAGCTAAATACTTGCATAATAAAATAATATTTTATTATACAAAAATATATTATGTAATATATTCATTGTAATGAGTATAAAAATACTTTAATCTTAAATATACAAGATTAAGTGTTTTATACTATAATTTTAAGCAGCAAATTTGCTGCTTCGCACGGTTCGCACTTTGTACTTCGTACAAAAATAAATTAAATATAAATATGTGAACTAATTCAATAAATTTCTTTATTGATCGGACTATATCTTGATCTTTTTAACTTAACTATTTTTAAGAATTGGTTATTTAAATGTTTAACTTTTAAGTTAAAAAAGTAAGTATATAAGATCTCCTGCGTCTAGTCTCTGAGAGGCTTATAAAGTAAATATACTTTGTACCCCTGCTGATTGTCTTTTATATATTTTATGATAAATAGTGTAACGTAAATTAATAAAGATTTTCCAGCATTAAGCAGGATTTTTAACAATATATCACTATATTGTGGTCCATCTGTTGTTTATAAACCTCCTCAAATGACAATGTATTTTTATATAATTTTTAATTTATACTTTATGTTTTTTCAAACATATTTAGACTATATCTTAGATTTAAATTCATTAAATCTTGGGGTTATCGTGTTAAGCTTATTGTTGGTTTAACTCACTTATTAGTCGTTGAACGTTCTTGATTCATTATATTTAAACCAAACCAAGAGCCGCTACAAATAATTTAATAATCGGAGGTGATTTTATTAAATGTCCTTGTAATTTTCCCCATTTGCCTCTAAAAAATAGAATTATTTTTAAGGAGCCCATATTACAATATTGGATAGTTTAACTTATTATAACGTAGAGTAGTTTTTAGATTATTTAGTCATTTTATATATTGGATATACTTTAATCCTATTAAAGGATGTAAACCTTTAAAAGAAAAGAAATTTATCACTTTTTGTATATCTGCTTTTGAACTTACACCAAATTGATTATAGTTATTCGTTCTATCTATTTTTCTATTTGTTTCAAATATTAATTTAAAAGCTTCGAATAAATTAGTATGCATTCTTTGTTTTAATTGAAAACAACCATCATTATTACTTTTAATCATTTTTTATTTTATATAACATAGATTCAACCATATAAGGTTTAACTAACTCACGTAATATAGGCATAGAACGTTCTCTAATATATATTCTTGGCTGAGTAGGGGTATGGTAACGTAGTGTACAATCTATATTATATCTAATCTTTAAAACATTCATTAAACGAACTACGTCTATTATTCTATAAGAATCCGTACAAAGAATTAAACCGTATTTGTTCGCTGACCCATCACCCATAATTAAATGAGCTAAAGCGACAGGATTTAAAATATTATATATATCTTCAGGAATTCTTTTTTCTTTTTCTATATAAAATAAAGATCTTAATTCATTAAAACAAGGTAAGCCTCTAGTACGAAAATACAAAGCATAACTTACTTTATCTTTTCGAATACTTTTGACCATACTAGGGTATACGTTACAATAATGAGCTAGTATAGAATAAACAAATAAAACGTATTTAGAATTATTTAAACTTTGTTTAAAAGTTAAATGTGGATTTTCATAAGGTTTAGATGAAGACAAGTTACCATCAGATAGAAGTATTCCAACTATCACACTTTTTACATAAATAGGTAATACTATCATATGTTTAACTATCTTCGTTAAACGCCCTGTTCCGGCTGTAGAACATAAATTAGTACCTCAAATTACAAGATAGGTATTAACCGGTTTAGCTACCTTTACAGTATAATACCTGGCGCTTTTTTCTTGTCCTTTAAATATTCTTTTAAGATAATTATAACTATCTCTATTAGAACATAGCTTTTTGAAATCTTTTTTTACTCGTTTATATGTAAGAGGATTTTTGTTACTAAATTCTACAACACCGGGATATAAACCTGAACATGTAAATCCTACAATTCAATTTTTAAAGAAAGGTAATAATGTATAATCAAATGAATTACTTGGTAATTTGAATATATCTTTAACATTATTTTTATTTATTTCATCATATATTCTAATATCATTCTTTAATATATACATAGCTAAATTGAATTGGTTAACTCTAGTTTCTGTTAAAAAGAAAATATTGTTATAAATTAATAGAGGAAATAAAATTTCTTGTAATTCAGTCTTATTTATTATAAGTTTACAAGTAGGACTTTTTAAGTCTTTATATACGTTTATTTTTCCTAATTTCAAAATAAAGTTAATATATTCTAATGTAGATATATCATCTAAATGTAAAGATATGCTCAATTTCATAGTTATAAAGCCTTTAGACGTTTTGGTTATTTGAATATAACCATCTCCATCTATTAATCCTACTAGAAAAGCTAAAAAAGATGGAGGTATAGACATATAATCTTCTTTACTTGTTATACTTTTTACTTTCTTCAAAGCATTACCGTGTATATTACCTATAGTTGGTAATATAGAAAATAAACCTAAACTAAACGCACCAAATATTGTAATTTTTGTTGACTCAACTATATCTTGTCCTATTCATGGTATAGCACTTATTAAGTTAGTAATAACTGTAGCACCTCATAATGACATTTGTCCGTAAGGTAATACATACAAACTTACTTTTAATTTAAAAGCTATGATATCTTTATAGTTCGGCTATCATATTTATCTCTACCTTAAAGATAAAAAGTTTCGACTGTGCATTAAGCAGCATTTCAGCCACCCACTAGTGACCCAGTCTGTAGCGATCCTATGGAGAACCGACGATCTCATACACTAAAGATATAGTATACTTTGATCGTTTTCACTAGTATTGCCAAAGAAATAATTTATTTCTTCAATAACCTTGTCAGGTTATTCTCTTTTAAACTCTATTTTTTTCCATAAATTACATAGAGTTTATTACTAAGAGGACTATAACTATAATATTAATTATAAGGTTATTCTTTATAATCAACAATTCAACGTCCTTTTAATAATTTACTTGGAGTTTTCAACGCTCTCTGGATAGTTTTAATAGAACAATTTAAAGCCTCTGCTGTTTCAACTATACTATTAAATTCACCATAAACAGTGTTATTTAACGCTTTTACGATAACAGATTTAGATTTATTTTTCATATTTAAAATACCTTGTTTTGTGTAGTTTACTTCTTCTCTATTTAAAGCTGATTCTCTCATAGCTTCTATAGTTTCAGGTGAGAAAGATTTACCTTTATTTAAACTTCCTATTAGTTCTCTACGAGCTTCACTATAATTAGATTTCATTTTAATTCTAGTTATTTCTGTATGTTTATAACCAAAGCTAGAACCAGCCTCTGTTAATATATTGTAATCAGGTAAAAGAGACTTTAGATAAAAATCTTCTAAGTTCAACAATTTCTTATTATTCTCTTGATTAACCATTTCAGGAAATAACTCTAATATTATGAAAGCAAAATTATGTAAGCCATATTTTTTAACTGAATTTTTAACCACTTTACTTCCAGTTAAATATATTAAATGATTTGTAAATCTAGAATTTATTCTTCCTGTAGAAGCAGATCCTATATAATAACTTAGAGTTTCTTTATTCAATATCATATAAATACCACTAAGTCCTTTAGTATCTTTAGCTATACTTTTACGTACTGAATCTTCGTGTAAATTGTCGTAAGTAAAGACAGGCTTAAGGTTTTTAGACTTTAAGAAATCATATACTCTATCTGTATCGCGAGAAGTTGAAAAGTATCTTTTATTATTTAAAGTTGTAATTGTTTTAGTTTTATAGTCATTTTGGGCTATATTTAAGTAACCCAGGAAACCTGTACCCATCATAAGAATTAAGATTATTGCTCCTAATACTCATGCTAATGTTCTAGGTGCTCTGTATGATCCATAGTATAATCCTCTACCTATGTGTAAGTATACTAAGAAGAAGAAAGCTGATGCTGTATTACTGTGTAAGTAACGAACTAATCAACCGTTATTAACATCACGCATAATATGTTCTACAGAATTGAAGGCTTCTGCTACACTTGGGTTATAATGCATTGCTAATGTTATACCTGTTATTATTTGTATTCCTAAACATAATCCTAATAATGAACCGAAGTTTCATAAGTAGCTTATATTACTAGGTTGTGAATGATCTATTAAGTATGCGTTAAGCAACTTTAAAAAAGGATGACTTTTTAATATTCTCATAGTTTTATTTATAAATTTAATTAGATTGTTAATACGTATATAAATTAATATAATTTATATAAAATATATATGTATTTTTTTTTATTATATATTATAGAGTAAAATACTCATAAATATATATACTGCATATTATGCAAATAATTATTATTTTAATTTTATAGTTTGATATCCTCCGGATAAGGTAATTATAGCTTATATTAAGCTTCTTTACCTGATGTTACATAATTACTTATTCCTAGTAAAACTACTACACATGTAACTGTTATAACGTTTACTAAGTCAAGATATACTGAAACGAAACTAAATATAGATAAGTAGAAACAAACTCCTATTAATATATAAAGAGCGTAATCTGTTACAACTCCTTTACTTAAACCTGATATAGTTTTACTTGTTCTAGTTAATAGAACGTTCATTCCATAAGGACCTACTCATTCTATACTTCCTTTATCTAAGACTTTAGTAGTTTGACCTCCTAAATCTAATACAGTGTTAACTATATACTTATTATAGAATAATTCTACTAAGAAACGTTGATTGAAGAAACCAAATACATAGTATCCTAATCTAGATAATTTAAAGTCTGTTACAGATTTAGGCATAAATTCTGGATAGATTATAGCTAAAGCTGAGAAACCTACTGTAAAGAAGAATGGTAATAATTTGAAGAAAGTAGGTACAGCGAATTCTGTATCTATTAATATTTCATGCATTGGATGTATGAATATACTATTATCAGTAAAGAATCCTGAACCTGATCCTATAAATATATCTTTAGTTAAGAATCCAAAGTATATAGAGAAAATAGCTAATATAACTAATGGTAAGCTTAAGAAGATATCACCTTCATGAGCATTTTTGTAATAATTCACAGGGCCATTAGGGTTAGCTAAGAAAGTTAAGTATAATACTTTAACTGAATATAATGTAGTAAATATTGCACCTATAGTAGCAATAAAGTAAACATTAATACTACTGAAGTGATATTGACCATAAGCAGATTCTAATATAAAATCTTTACTGTAGAAACCTGTCATGAAAGGGAAAGCTACTAAACTAAGACTTGCTATTAAAATAACTGTATAAGTTAAAGGTAAGAATGATATTAATCCTCCATATCTTCTTAGATCTTGATTATCTGATACAGCGTGTATAACAGCACCAGCACCTAAGAATAATAATCCTTTATAAAAGGCGTGATTAATCAAGTGGAAAATAGCTATATTATATGAAGATAATCCTATAGCTATAACCATCATACCTAATTGACTCATTGTAGAATAAGCAATAATTTTTTTAATATCTTGTTGGAATAATCCAATTAAAGAACTAAATACTGTAGTAATAGCCCCTAATCATAGACATATTAATAAAACTGTTGAACTGTATTCTATTAAAGGAGATGAACGTATTAATAAGTAAACTCCAGCTGTAACCATTGTAGCTGCGTGTATTAATGCAGATACAGGTGTAGGCTATTATGTTAATTTATAATATATATTGATTATAAATATGCAGTTAATTACTTAACTGATCGGACTATATTTTCATTTACATTAAGAGATGATTTGTTTAAGTTATTTTTTAGAATTTAGATATAATTCGGTTATATCTTATATATAATTATAAGTAGAAAATGCAATATATATAGACATTAAACACGAAAATACTAATAAAGTTGCACCTATTGTCATTCATATTCAGTTTGTTTTACTTGCTAGGTTAACTGATTTTATGAAATAGGAATGAATTCGTTCACCTCATAGGTGTTTTAATAATATAAATTTATGATTGTTCTTAGCGATAATACTATAAGCATGAGATATTAATAACAAATAAAGGAGAACTGGGATACAACATCTTAATATTAAGACGGAAGTTAAAAATTGAATTGTATCATCCTCTCAATTATAATTTGTTAGAGTTTTCTTAGAAGAATCAATATCATGACATATTCTTGCTATGATATTAATATCTTCAAGAAGACAATAAGCTAAATATACAGAAATTATACTCACTATTACAGTAAAAGTTCAAATAGCTAATATAACTCATATATTATTACGTTTATAAACATACAAGTAAATTAATAATAATAATAATAATACTATAATACATATTATAATATTTCAATTAAGAAAATACATTATATTGTCTATATTATCTCCTTCTTCTATTATAGATTTTGCTGGATAAGAATCACTCTTTCGAGAATAATAATTATTGGCGTTCTTTTGAACCACTGTGTTAAGGTAATTTGCCGCAACAAAAGCAGTTCCACCTATAATACCACCAGCTGCAGTATAAGCTGCTTTTGTTCCAGGAGGCATTGAAGCTACTACCTTAGATTTAGATAGTGCATATATTCCTGCGGAAACTGCATCTCCTAACCCCCACACTGGTTCCTATTTCTCCAGGTATTGTTATATTAGGGTTATGTAAATGAATTTCAGGTTTATTAACACTAAGATTATTATTAGAAGCATTTAAACCATTAGATGCTTCATTTATTGCTTGTTTCTTTTCGTTTAAATCCTCACCAGTCATACATAATACAGGTGAAAATATATCATTAATTAATATATATATATTAGGTATAATATAAATAATAATAATATAACTGAAAAACATTTCTTATCTATAATAGCCTTAAATACATTACTTTCTAATACTTGTTCGTTATTATTTAGTCTATTTATATTATCTTTATATTTTCTAATTAATGTTAAACCTTCAATACTATTATGGTTTTTATTAATTATCAATTTATATATTTTTATTCAATTAAAATATGTAATATATTTCTTAGTTTTTAAAGAAAAGACACTAAAGTATTGTACAATAGAAGATAATTTCGTAGTATTTACCACAACATTATAACCATCATAACTTTTTATATAGTGCTTTTTACCACCAAGAATATTTGCTAAATGATCCATATTTTCCGTATTACCTTTTTGAGATAAAATATATCTTAATCTAATTAAACTAGCAGTTTGAGTCTTGTTATCACTAATAGAACAAGTGAAACATCCTTCTGCATCAGTAAACCCTGATAATCAAGAATCATTTAAACTAGGTTTGAAGTCTTCATTTAAATATAAAACATTTTCTTTATATTTAATATTAAAAGCTTCTAGTCATAATTTAAATTGTATTTTTCTACTTTCAAGAAAAATACTTCCATTAAATATAGAAATAAGTTTTGATAAATTCTCTTTATCTCTAACTCTATAACAATGAGTTTTTCTCTTAGAGTCTTGTATTCTAACTACGCCAAATCCTAACATTTTTTTAATCATAAATAGAACTTGAGCATCATTACTTGATTGTGTAATTCTAAATTCCAAGTATCCATCTTTATTAATTATAAAAGATCCGTCTCCTTCGACGAATCCTACAAATCATAATTTAAACAAATCATCTTTCAATATAAACGCTTTACGTGTAGTCTCTGAGGAACTTCTATTGGAATTTCCTGCGGATTGTCCCTCATCTTGAATTTTTCCGATTAAACTATATTTAAGTGGACCAAGATTTAAAACGGGATGTTCCCGCATATAGTAAAGTTTAAGGAAAGCCCTGTTTAACAAACCTTCCATAGCCATAGGTAATCATATATGAAGACCTACTTGTGAACTTTTTGCCATAGCACCTATTAATAAGCAAATACCTATTATTGTTATAACATTTTCGTTAATGTAAGGAGCAACTGAGAATACTGTACTATAATCTAAATTCGAAACTTATAACTTTTCAGCTATAACTGGACTATATCTTCACCCCTTAAGGGGGTATAACGTGTAGTCTCTGAGGAACCCTTAAATAATCAAGGATTATTTTTAGTTTCCTGCGGATTATCCATTTTCATCCTATTGTTGTTACAATTTTTAGATTCTATTCTTTTTAATTTTTAAGCTTTGTGTACGCAGTTATATAAAGTTTTCACAATAATCTATAAAAAGACTTTAGGACTTTCCCGCATATAGTTATATAATAAGAGAGACATTACTGTCTCCCACGGCAATTTATTTAAATTGTAAAGAATTCAAATGTGAAAAATCAAATATTTTTTTCTTAGTGTTAAACTCAATTTTAATAGCTTTTATTTTCTCTAAGTTCTCTTTACTTAAAGATCCTCTATGAAGATCTTGAACAAGACATCAATCTTTATATGCTAGGTACTTAGATGAATACAAAGGATAATTATCAAAATAAATACGAAGTATTTCATGGCTTCTTGAGTTGTGAGCCACCGCAGCGAAAGCGTGAAATACTTTATCTTCGGTTTTTCTAGTTCTAGTGTATAGATTTACGGTAAAAAATCCGGCAATTTCGCTCATAATATTAAAAAAGCTAGATCCACCTTGTTCTAAAGTAACCTCTCTCGAGTAATTTTGTTTTACTTCTATTCGAAAAGAAGTTTGAACACTTGTTCTTAAGAATACTCCATTTTTCTTACGATCGTATATAGTTATACCGAAACACCCATCGGCGTCTGTAAATCCAGCTAATCAGCTATTGCTATCTAAACAAGAAGAATCTATACCTAATAACGGTATAGAACTATTATCTTTTTCATTTATTCAACGAATAGCTCTATGTAGTGCTTCTATTTTAGGTGTACGCATATGACCATTAACTAAATTGATTATTTTTAATACTTCTTGTTTAGCTAAAATTTGTAATAATACATGACCTGCACTAGATCTATCTATAATTTTACCTACTTTTAAGCCAGTAGATAATTTTTCTGCTAAAGGTTTATCGTTAATATTAAAAGCAATAATAATCTTTGGTCTGTACTCTTTTTTTTGTGTATTTTTATCGTGAACAGCTATGTGCCCATCTCCTTCGATTAACCCTGCTAAATATGGAGCAAAAGATGAATTAGAATACTTTCTAATAGTAGTACTAGATATAGGATTAAAATTACTAAGTAACGGACCTAAGCATATATTAGTATTATTCAAAGAATACTGAGTTAATGAACTAATTTTTTGTTTTTTGTCTTTGAAAATTTTACAATTTTTTCTGTTACCTAAAGATCATAATAATATGAACATTCCAATTGTTAAGAAAGCATCACCAACTCTATTAGTTAAGAATGCCGATAATGAACTTTGGTTAGCTGCAATTCTAGTGAATCAGAAACTAACTAAAAGGTATGAACAAACTCCTACCAAATCTTTAAATTATATACATAAAGAGCTAGTATATAATCCCTGTACTTCAAAATTAAGCCTTGGTATATCTATAAAGATATAAAGATTCCGACTGTGCATTAAGCAGCGTCTCAGCCACCCACCGTTGAACCAGTCTGTCGCGATCAATAAAATAACCGACGATCTTTAAGCTAACTCTGCTTAGTTGATCGTTTACAACGGTATCGCTAATAATAACTATAACTTTACGTTATGATATATCTTCTATTTTATTTTTCCTTAATATATCTTTATTATTAACTATAATTAAATTTTATATAACATAGATTTATGCATATATGGTCCGACTATATCTACTAATTTTACTTTTTGACGCTTATGTATATAAATAACTCATTGATTAAATGGTTTTTCTTCTAATCTACTTGTTAATTGAAAATTATTATATAAAACTTCTTGAATATATACTAATTGTTCTTTTTTAAAAGCTCTAGTATGTAAAATAGTTTGATTATAAAAAGATTTACTTCCATCGTCCATAATTCAATAAGCTAACCCTCTAGGTGTTAATAGTTCATTAAGATTAGGAATTATTTTTAATTTATTAACATAAAACAAATCATAATCATAATAATAATTTAAACAAGGCATAGCTAAAGTTCTAAAATATAAAGATTGAGTTGTAGTATTTCTCTTTTTATTATGTCTAGTTAATATAGTGGGTTCCATAGCAGTCAATGGTTTTAATAACTCATATAAACTTCTAAATATTCAATTTTATCAGGGTAAGATTGTTCTATTCTAAGTCTTGTATTATGACTAAGCTTAGATCTTTCTAAAAATCCGTCTCCTAATATAATACCTATTAATGCTTCTTTTTGAATATTGGTTAATATATAGTTGTCTTTATATTCTTTAGAATATTTTACATTAATAGAATAATATCTTTTCTGTATAGGCAAATTAATATTAAATTTATGTCTTTTGTTATTATTTTTGTTATTAAAATTTAATCATTTAAGGCCATTATGGTAACCTTCTCAACCAACGAACATTACTAAGTAATTGTTACCTGTTACTAATATGATCATCATAAAAGTGAACAAGCTTAAGTAACTAAAGAATCTTTGACTGTGTGGGTCATGACTCATATAACCTATAGAATAGAAATGAACTAGAGTACTAATCACTAATACAGGTATTAACATTGACACTGTTAAGCTATCAAATTGGAAATTTCATACCATGTTAAATGATTCACTATCTAATCATTTGAATAAAGTTATAGAAACAGGATTGTTACTAAATCCTATTTCAAAGAAACCGATAACGGCTAAAACTGTAGTTGCCAATATACTTGAACAACCAATTATACGACTACCTGTCACACCGACTTTTCTACCAAAAAATCCGGATACTATAGACCCTAATAAAGGTAATATAATAATACTTAAATACATTATTTATATTCTATTGCGATACTTCCTCTTCGTTTTTTCCCTTTGCCTTAGGAATATAATTCCCTTAGACAGGCTGGGTATTTCCATAACCTTTCAGTTATGCCTGACTATATCTTAAGCAAATAATTATACATAATTATTTACCAATCTCCATTTAGTCGATGAACTGCATACCAATTAATAATTGGCACTTGGCTGCGGATTATCTATTTCATTTCTTCATACAAATCGTTTTTACCTTACAACGAGTCATTACCTGTTCCATTAATTACATTACTGTATTAACTTGGTAGATTTGTCTTTAAGAATTTCCCGCAATTTGAAGATTTTGCCTTATTAAAAAATAAGACTAGGCAAAGGTTCACTTCACCTTGACCAATATTCTTCTAGCCCTTAAACTAATTATTAATATTAAAATAGTTATTTTATAATTTTATTTTTTAATTTTAATATTTTATTTAAACCTTCTTCACTTAAATGTTCTTTATTTTTAATAATAAAAGCTGCATGTTTAAAATTTATATAATTTGGATATTTAGATCCTACTATACGATACTGTTCAAAGAAAGGAATAATATGTTCAATTATATGATCAATTCTTGTAACAATAAATTCACAAACATCCCGATTTTTATAATCATTTATATAACCACAACCAAAAATATTAATAAAGTGTTTTAATAATTGTATATCTCTTTTATCTTGAGCTATAGAAAAACGTACAGATGTAGATAAACCATTTTTAGTTTCAGATTTTTGTATTGCTATATAGAAATTAGATTCCCCTGTAGCGAAACCTGCTATTCATTCAGGAGACATAGAACTATAGATTATATTAACATTTGGTTTATTTATAAGGATAGTATTAGGAAAAGCTTCTTTCAAGTTTTCAGATAAACCTCAGTTAATAGATGCTTTTATGTTTACTATCTTTTGCAAGCCTACTAAAGTACTATGTTCTTTTTCTTTCATAAGTGAAACAATTTGTTTAAATAAAATATAATCTAAATATTTTTTTGTTAATAAAGGATAATTATCAAAGTGAGGTATTATCACATCAATTAAATCTTTAAAAGTACTAACTCTAAATTCTACAGTAGATTTATTATTAGGTTCACTTAAATAACCTATATTTCCTGCGCAAGCTATGAATTTTTGTACTGATTTAATTAAGTCCCTATCTTTTTCATGCATCTTTATTTGAATTCTTGGTTGAACAGTTCAACCAGTTTTATATCTAGAATTTTTAAGAATCGTTACTACAAAAGAACTTTCAGCATCAAAAAGCCCAGTTATAAACCAGGGATCTAAGGTTGAATTACTATTTCTTATTGTAGAATACTTTCTTATTTGATTCAATAAAATTATATTATTTTTATCATAATTAGCTTTAGTATTATTTACTAAAGCTATATAATTAGTTATAGAAGAATCTCTTAGTCTATAAAAGGCTACTAAAATAGCCAAACCTAAAGCAGATTCTGCACCGGCAACTACTATAATGTATATAGCATATGTTTGCCCTATTATATCATCAAGATTAATAGAACTTATTAATATTAGGAATGTTATAGATAATAGCATTATTTCTATTGAAATAAGCATTAATATTATATTTTTTCTATTAAATACGAACCCTAAAATTCCTATTAAAAAAAGTACTAAAGTTAAACTCATTTTTAATTAAATATTTAATCAAATTATTCTAAACATGTTTAGTATAGGTATTTTAAACAAAACTATACTAGAGGCATCGTAGAGTCGAACTACAATTGTGATGGCCGTAACATCAAGTTTTACCATTAAACTAATACCTCTTTTTATCTGATAATTATTTTATCAGTTAAAAATTGCAATAATGCTGTGCTTTAATTAAGCGTTGTATAATCAGTGAACAAATTTGTCTATATTTACAGATTCTATAACTATAGGCATTGAACTGTGTAAGATTCCACATATTTCTGAACATTGCAAGTTGTCTCTACGTTTATTTAATGTAAAAGATGATTTTTTTAGCTAATTTATTAGATTAGCATTATGATATATTAGTAGGATAAAGTATTTTGAATATTTATCTAGTTATTTATAAGTAAAATAATAATCTTTATAAATTTTACCATCTTTTAAACGAAGATTTAAAGATTTTCTATCTAACTTGATGTTTAGAGTATCAAAGTATTTAATTGTATCAATAATACTTTCAAATTCTTTATCAAAATTTTCTCCTATTACTAATATAGGTTTATTTTTTTTTATTAATTTTTAATGAATCCAAGTCTGTATTAACTTTTAATTTTTTATATTCATCAATAATTAATCCTACTTCTTCAAAATTATCAGGTAAATTATTCTCTGAGTATTTACACAAGAAATTATGAAATACTTTTTTGTCTTTTATATATTTAGTTAGAGTGTCTCTTTTAATAGTTAAACCTAATTCTCTTAGATATTCAATACAAGATGTTAAAGAATTGAAATTTAAAGTATGACCTTTGTGAAGCGAATCTACAAATGTATTTTCTTCTTTAATTTCTAATTCCACTGAAATACTTCTACGAGTTCCTAATGTATAATTCTTTTGTCTTTCTTCTAGCATCATAGCTATTAAATCTTTCACAGAAATATTGCTTATTAAAGCAGTAGGTATAGGATAACTCAATAACAAGAATTTATTCAGATATGGCATTTTAGAATCTACATATTTTTTACTAGTTTCTGTATGTATCTTTAATATTCTTTTTAATTCTATTTTAGATTTAGCATGATAATAAAGAGTACTACATGCTAGGTCATAAACATAAATAGGATCACCTTTTGAGGATCCTGCATTAACAACTCTTAGTGTATTTAAGTTAAATTCTTTATCTAATAAATAATACTGTTCTAATATTAAAGAATCTTGATTACTAAATTTATTACTATCTAATTTAAAGATTATTAATTTAAAAGCTTTTAGTCCTTCTTTGCGAAGGCAAAAATTTATCCACTAAAGGAAAATCTCCTTTGAAATAGTAGTCCATTCTACGTCTTAATAAATTAGATGAACCTACATATTTCTGATTTGAATCTTTATGTATAAAGATATATACACCAGAGAAACCTTTATATTTAGATTTACCAGTTAATTGATCTAAAAATTGATTATTTTCCGGTGTTGATATAGGAAGGTCCATTTCAATACCTTGAACTTTTAATAATTCTTCTAATTTTGAATTAGTAACTGATAAATTTTGATTTAATAATACTTTATTGATAACTGACGAAGTAATAGGTTCTCCACTATTTATATGTTCTAACGCTATAGACTCAGGGTTATTTACCAGAGGTCTAATTGAATTAAAGGATCTACTTGAGCTAAAGCATCTAGTTAAAGATACAGCCGCTATAGAACCTAATCCAGCACGTTTATCAAATATGAAGTGATTATTAGAAACACTTCTACTAATTGTATCATGCAATACTACAATAGTCTTTCATATGAAAGACAAGTGTTTCTTGTGTTGGTACTAATTATTTATTTTACATTAAAATAAGTTTAGCAAACTATTGTAGAGATCCCTAAATATAATTAATAAATTAATATATATCTATTTAACAAAAAATACAAATATTCATATTTTTCTGCACTCTTTCAAGTGGGGTTTGACTATACCTTAAGCATTATTAATTATAATAACACCAACCACCGTCTAGTCGATGAACTGCATACCGGTACTTATAAGTATTCGGTACTTGGCTGCGGATTGTCCATTGAATAATAAATCTTGATTTTACCGTACCACGAGTCATTACCTGTGCCATAAGTTATGTTACCATACTTACTTGGTTAAGATTCCTTTAGGAGTTTCCCGCAATTTGATGATTTTTAACCGTAGGTTCACTACAGTTTTGGCCATTGTTCGAGACCATAGAATACACCTTCTCTGTTAATAAATACTGATACTTGATTTAATCTACCAGGATATGCATCAGTTTTTATACCTAATGAAGGACAAGCAAATGAGTGTATAACGTCTCCAGATGTTATAACAAATCTGATATGTGTTAATTCAGGAACTATAACTCTGTTATCCACTTCTAACATTCTTAATCCACCGTCTTCTAAGTCTGATTCTGGTACGATATATGAATCAAATTCTATAAATTCTTCGTTAGAATCTATAAAATCAGGGTATTGGTAGCTTCAGTATCATTGGTGCAAAATTATCTAAATATTTTTTTTTTCGACTGTACATTAAGCAGCATTTCAGCCACCCACCAGTGACCCAGTCTGTTGCAATAAATATAAAAAACAAATTATTTACTGACAGTCTTGTATTATAATATGATACATTTATAATATTTTAACTGTTTTCACTAGTGTCGCCAAAGGAAATTAGGTCTTTGCCTGATAATATTTTCCTTTAAGTATTCCGTCGAATACTTAGATACAAATATACAAATATTTATATCACGACTATCAAATATGTGCGAAGTGGTTAGAAAACTTTTTTTTTTGTACTATTATTGTAACATAGCTTTTATCACTTCATTAACTATATTTTTTATTAATATATATATATATGGTTTTTTATAAGCCAAGTTTATAATGCATAGATGTGTGCATATAAGGTAATACCAGCTCTTTAAGCTTTGTAATAGATGATCCTTTTATATAAATAGATTGTCTATCTATAGAATTTAAATGTTGTATAGTGCAATCTAGGTTAAACTTTGTCGTAAGCATATTATGTAATAATTTTACTTCTTCAAATGTAAAACTGTTAGTAGATAATCTTAGACCAGGTTTAGCTAAACCTCCGTCATCCATTATTCAAATTGCCAAAGATAAAGGTGTAATATACTCTACCATATTAGGATTTATATATTTTATACCGTTTTTATAAAACATTGAATGTATTCATTTCAGGCTCCTGAAAGTATAAGTATTAAATTCATAACCATAATGAATTTTTCCTTTCAAGGGTCTAGTATATTTTCTCGGTTCTAGATTAGAGCAATAACCTCTTTCTAAAAAAAATAGATTTAATCAAAACAAATAATCTTTATGTTTTAGACTTTGTCTAAAACAGAATCTTACTCCCTCTATTGTTCTACTATTAGCATAACCATCTCCTAGTAAAGATCCAAATAGAACAGATATTATATCTGCGTTATGGGGACCTATTCTGTTTTTGGCTGCTACTTTAGTGTGGAAATTGTTATATATATATTTACAGTACTTGTTATTGTTTTTTTTACCTCTTATTGTTAATGTTAACATGTTAGTCGAGAATCTAACATTAAAGGCGTTTTCTATTTTATTTAACATAAATGATTTAGGGCCACCATTCCTTTTGGAATTACCCTCTGCTAAAACAGTCATTGAAGGATCGTTTACTTCATCCATTAAATATAATAATTTAAATGAAGGGAATGCGATTAATATTAATATAACAGCAGGTGTTATAGTTCATATTAATTCGATTAAAGTCAAAATACTTATGCAGTTTCCTACATAACTGGACTATATCTTACCTATTTGCATAAGTTTCCACGTCTAGTCTCTGAGGATCCTACTCAATAATAAAATTATCTTTGGTTTCCTGCTGATTATCCATTGTTACATCCATTAAGATTGTCACTATTTAAAAGTACTTAAGGCTTTAGGAGTTTCCAGCATATAGTGGAATTTGATTCATAGTTATCCTAATCTTTTATAATAAGTTGAGTAGCCCCTGCTGCGAAGCAGCAGGGCTGCTTCGCAGAGAATTTATATCTATCTTTATAGATCTCTCCTGAATTTCTATATCTTATAATAGTACTACCACTTATTTCTAAAAATTTACCTGCTCTTCTGGCAGAAACAAAACTACCTATTAATTTAAAACCTTCTGATGAACATTTTTCATATATATATATAGGATTACCTCTTGCCAAACTCATTTTTAATTTAGTTTCTTCAGTATGAATTCTACCTAAAGCTTTTTGCTTCATTAAATCAATACTAGATTCCTTATGAGTTTGACCAAATAAAGGATTATTTTCTTTTAATTTACTTATACTCATTAAGGCTTTAGTTTCATATGAGGCAGTACGACCAAATAAAGCTGATTTTTTCTTCACATAAATTCCTTTTGGGCTGCGCAAGCTAAAGCATGAATCACTAATTTTCATTTTAGTTTCTTCAGTATGTTTATGGTTAAGAGAACTTCCTGCGATCTTTAATGTATTATATTTAGGTTTTAGTTTATCAAAATAATACTGTTCTCTATTAACTAAATCCGAAATTTCACAATATTCTAAAATTGTAATAGAAAAATTAGAAAAACCGTATTTAATTAATGCTCTTGAAATTACTAAACTATCTTTATGTTTTAAATAACTATTAAAATAATTTTTAAATCTATTAGCTAAGTTTATAGATTGTCCTATATATATATCGTTTGTTAATTTATTAGTAAACATATAAATTCCTGATTTATCTTGGTTTTCTTTATAAATATCTTTTCTTATAGAAAAGGGATTTTCATATACCTTTATATAAGGCACATTAGAGCTTGCGCAGGCTTCAGAAGAGCTGTCAGGTAAAGTACTATAAGTACGTGTAATATTATTATTAGAAATAGAAAACTTATTATTTTTAGTATACTTTTGAATAGGCACTTCTCTACCGTGATTTAAGTATTTGTGTGATATAGGTGCTTTTGCAGCAGCAAAATTTCTTATTATTGAGAATAATACTCATCCCACAGCGAATAAGATTAATACTAAGTAATACATAATGTTATCATGTAATTCTATTAATCCTTCCATTTGTGGTGTAGCACTGTCTTGGAAGTAAATACCTCAAGCTACAGGTGCGTCAAAAGATACAAATGAATTTAATAAATTTTTCATTGCGAAGCTTGTAATAATAATAAAATTTCTAATTATGTATAGAATAACAAAGGTTATTTATACTTTGTAGAATTGTTTTTTGGTTAGTTATACTAACATTCCTACCCACCCAAGCCCTTATAATTAAAAATAATTTAATTATCATGTATTATGCAATGTATAATAAAAGTAATGACATTATTAAACCGAATACAATGATTATTTATTCTTTTAAAAAGTATTAATGTAGATAGTAAATATCTTTGACATATTAATCCCCATTTACTAATGTTATAAAATTTATAATAATCATTAATATTAAAGCAATGATAATAAGTAAAGTGTTAATAAATACATAAGTATGTTGTAATTTAACTCTTAATTTAATAAAAGAAGCTAATTTAGGATATTTCTGTTCTAAATTAAGCTTATCTATTAATTTATTACCATATACAGAAAATAATATGGTAACAAGACAAGTTAAGACAAAAATAGAACTACTGATATTAATAACCAAACAAATTTCTGTTATAGTTAAATTTGATAAATAATTATTGAATTCATTAATTAATTTTATTACATAATTATCATCAGCTAATTTGTTTATAGAACTTTCAAATTGACTGTATTTTTTGTTTACTTTGTCAGTTATTTCTTGAGCTCTTTCAAAAGCCCAACCAAATTCTTCTTTATAAGATTCGAAGAATTTACTAAAATTTTCGTCAACATTTTCGCTAGGTTTATCTCAATACTTTTTATTTATATTTGATAATTCATTAAGAGAATTTTTAACTTCTTTAAACGAATTTTGCATATCTATAATTTCATTTTTATCTTTATTAGTCTTTTCCATATTATCATATAATGAATCAATTTTTTGATTCATATCTTGAATATTTCTATTAACTTCTTCAGCTTTTTGTTTACTGGTAATTCTTTCATAGAAGGCTTGATACCCCAGAACAGTACCTCCTCCTGCAATATATTTTCATATAGAATTAAAATTAAATTTCATAGTTTTTATAATAATAAAATTTCTAATTAAAATAGAATTGTTTTTTGGTTAGTTATACTAACATCCCTACCCACCCAAGCCCTTATAATTAAAAAATCTTTAATTAATACGTATTATGCAACGTATAATAAAAGTAATGACATCATTAAAGCGAATAACGCTGTAGCTTCTGAGAAAGCGAATCCTAATATTGAGTAAGTGAATAATTGGTTTTTTAATGAAGGGTTTCTAGCAACACCTAAAATTAAACATCCGAATACTACTCCGATTCCTACTCCAGCTCCTGCAACACCTACTGTTGCTAATCCTGCTCCTAATATTTTTGATGATTGTAACATAATATTTGTATAATATTAAAAAATAAAAATCTCGTAAATTGTTATGCTTTTTAGTTAGAAATATAAATTTCACAAAATAATAAAGACGAATTTAGTGGCGGCTACGCCTCGTAAATAATACTTTATTTATATTAGCTTTAGCTTGTTTAGCTGCAGCATAAAAATTATTTAATTATTGATTATTTGTTTTCTATAAATGTATTAACAAATTTTTTTGATTTGTTGAAATAGTTATATGATTGTCTACTATCTATTTTTAAGGCTCCTTTACCTAATTCGAATACGAATCCGGCTGTTATGATACCTATAAATAGTAATACTATTATTAAACCGTATACACCATTTTCATATCCACTCATACCAAAAGGATATATTACTAATATTTCTAGGTCTAATATTAGATATACTAATGCAAATATGAAGAATTTAACTCCGAATTGAGCTCTATTCTGTCCTAAGAAACTGTGGAAACCACATTCGAATATACTATATTTCTCTTGATAAGGGTTATGAGGTGCTAATACGAAATTAAGAACTAAGAATAAGATAGCTATAGCACATACAAGAATAAATAAGAAAGTTACGCTACTCATTTAACAGTTAAATAAGATTTGTACCAATATGGTCAAGATTGTTAATTATTAATAATTATTATTATTAATATTTCAATATATTTCTATATTGTTCAGACTATGTCTTTATTACTTTAAGTAATATTGGATGTTTTATACATATAAGGTAATTTAGTCGTTGAACGGTTTTAATAAATTTAATTATATTAAACTTCGCTGCAAGTTGTTTATTTTCTAATAAGGTTTCTTGCAATTTATCCAATTTACAATCATTATACACAGGTTATGTATAATATAAGGGGGCAATCCATGTATTTGGTATATATTTTATTAAATTCTATATGAATTCATATTTTCTTTTATTTTACATATTTTTTTAAATCCTTCTCCTGTTAAATGATCTTTTAATTCTATTATTTTAGCTGCTTCAGATCAGTCTATAAAATCTTTACATTTAACACCTATAATGTTATATTTATTAAAGAAAGGTATTATATTAGAATTAATATCCCCAAATTTTCTAACAACGAAAATCACAGCTTTTTTATCTTTATCATGATAATAAAAATTCCCTGCGCAAGCTAAACCAAAATAATTAACAAAAGATTTTAACAATTCTTCATCTTTTATATGCTGAGAAACTCTAAAACTTAATGAAACAGACTTATTTTCTGCTTGTATACTAGTATTTATAGAGAAAGATCCTTCTCCGGATGCAAACCCGGCCATTCATTGAGGGTGAGGCACTGCCATGTTCTCAACTAATGGTCTAACTACTGGTATTGTATTAGCAAAATTATTTTTATTAGTTGAAGATAAACCTAAGTTCATTGAAGCACATATATTAACAATTTCTTGTAAACCTTCAGAAGTTAAATGCTCTTTATTGTTTAATTTATTAATAATTAATTTGAATAATTCAAAGTCTGCTTTTTTCTGTGTAATTAAAGTATATTTATCAAAGTGAGATATTATTGTATCTACTTCTTTTAATGATCTTACTTTATAAACACATTCTTTGTTAGAAACATTAATTGAACCAATATTATTAAAATATATTTTTATCATTTCTAATAATGATAAATCTCTTATATCAAGTTTTATTTGAAATGTAGGTCTTACTCTTCATTTATCTTGATTTTTTTCTAAATGTACCATAAAAGAACCTTCAGCATCTGTAAATCCTGTAATAAATCAAGGATCTATAAACTTATGATTGTAATTGTGAATATTTGTAGTATAATTTTTAAAAAATACAGTAGAATATGTTTTAAGAAAATAAAAACATCTAATAGATTTGTATGTTAAATTTATTTTATAAAAAAATGACAAAAGTTTTTATTTACCCATGCTTAGCCATTCTTTATTTATGAATATAAATGATAATATTATTAATGTTATAATAGATATAACAAAAGCTATTGGACTTGAGATAGCTATATTGTTGTATTTGAAGTTTACACTTCTAACAACATTTCTATTACTGTCTAATACATTACCTTTTAATGTTAAATTTTCTAATAAAGTATTTACTTTATAATCTGGTTTACTGAAGAATATTTCTTTTATTATACCTAAGTAATAAATACCACCTACTACACTTGTTAGTATAGCTACTAAAGATAAGAATACTAATCCTTTATCTAAAGCTGCGCTTAATACCATCTGTTTACCGAAGAATCCTACTAGAGGAGGCACACCTACAAATGAGAAGATTGTAATAGCTAAACTTATAGCTAATACTGGATTTATATAGAAGTAACCTTTTAATTGACTAACTAACTGTATAGGAGAATTAGTTTTATCCATTAATTCTTCATGTTCTTTATTATCACTAGTATAGCAATATAAAGAGAAACCTATAGCAACTAATATAATAAATACGTTTAAGTTACTTATTGTATATTGTGTTAAATAGAATAAGAAAGCTTGTGTTGATTCAACACTAGAAATACCTAAAGCTAATAACATAAATCCTACGTGAGATATTGTACTATAAGCTAATAGTCTTTTAATTCTGAATTGAGTTAAACCTACAACTGTACCAACTATTAATGAAAATAATGAACTCATTAATAATATAGATGTTCAGCTCATTTCTGTAGCCGAGGGCTCGAAACGATTATTAGTATAATAAACTAATTGTAATAACAGTATAAATATAGATATTTTAGCAATTAAAGCTACAAAAGTAGTAACTATTGTAGGTATTGCGTCGTATACATCAGGAGATCAGAAATGAAATGGTGCTGCACTTATTTTAAATAAGAATCCTATAGTAAATATTACTAAAGATAAATTTATATAATAAGGTTTGTATCATAAGTCTGTAGAACTTACGTCACTTATACTTGTAATAATGTATAAACCATCTAAACTTGTACTACCTGAATTGGCATATATTAAAGCTGTACCTAATAAGATAAAACAAGAACTTAATCCACCTAATAAGAAGTATATTAAACCTCCTGTAGTAGATAATTCTGAATTTCTATAAACAGTACTTAATATATATAAACCATAACTTTGTAATTCTATAGCTAAGAAGATAGATACTAAGTCATTAGTTGACATTAAGAATACTGCACCTGTAATAATAAATAATAAAATTAACGTGGTAACTGGATTTATCATACAAATTCTAAATAATGAACTTTGAACTTTACAACTTGAAATTATAACCTTTAATTTAACTAAATCGTACCCCTAATCGTAGATATGGGTCGCTTGCACAGTTAAATTAACCTTACAATTATCTATTATACATTCCATCTTTAATAGCTTTTATTAATACAATTCCTTCTGATGTTAAGTGCACTTTATTTTCTATTAAAAGAGATGCTTTTTTAAATCTTTCGAGGTCTAATAACTTTACTCCCAAAAGAGTATATTTAGATAAGAAAGGTATTAATTTGAGGTTAATGTCCACTGATTTAGTGATAACTAATTCAGCTGATTCACGAGAATTAGGTTTTCTAACTATACCACATCCCAAGTATTTTACAATTAATTCTAGTAATTCTAGATCTTTAATGTGTTGACTTAAACTAAATATTAGACTTACTGCATATCCGGCTTTTCTTTCCTCATTAGGATAGAGAGAAATAAAGAAAGACCCTTCTGCAGTTATAAATCCTGATAACCAATGAGGATTTAAGATAGGGGATATCTTAAACTCTGGTACAGTAGCAGGATTTATGTCCGGAAATTCACTTTTTACTATCTCCGGTAGTCCTTTGTTTAAAATAGCTCTTAAAGAGAAGATTTTGAATAGACCAGGTAAGGTACTATGTTCCCCCTTTTCCATAAGAAGAACTATCTCTTTAAACACTAAATAATCTTTTAATTTAAGAGAAAATAAAGGATACTTGTCAAAATGGGGTAGGATATATTTTATTATATCTTTTGTTGAACCTACAGTATAATAAATTATACCTCTTTTACTAGTATAGATTTTACCTGATTTAAATAAAGTTTTAATTTGAACTAAAATATCTAAATCTTTTGAATCTAACCCTATACTAAACACAGGTTGAATCTTTCACCCTATACCTGATTTTTTTTTAGCAATAGAAACAGAAAATGAACCATCTCCATCTGTAAACCCTGTTACAAATCAAGGGTTTAAACTAAAACTATCTTCGTTATTAGTATATAATTCAGATACAATAAGATTTTTTGAAACTTTAGTTGTTGAATATAGTTGTTTATTTAGAATTTGGTTAGAAGGGATTCCAGCTCAGGTAATTCTTTCGAACCCTCTAAGAGTATACCTTAACATAGGACGAGTTGTTCACCCTATGCAACTACCATCTACTCGTTGCTCTTTTACAAATAAAGTGTTATCTATATTTGATTTAGATCCGCGATTACCCATTCCTTTTTCAAGAATCTTTTGACTTGTTACCATACATGAGTAATTAATTCATCCACCACGGTAAAATTCAACCAGATTTGGTATCAAAAGCTTTAGGGCTTCCCCGGAATTTGGCAGTTTTCCCCCATAAATATTACAGCCTCCCAAGCTGTTGTTCAGGGTATTCTATTATTTTAAGATGTTCTCCCATTTTATTTATTATTTTTGTATTATAATAAACAAAGTTATTAAAGATTAAATCTTTTATAGATGAATATTCTGATACTCACACTTTTCTAGGATAGAAGCTAGTTAATGTTAATATTAATATACTAACTAAAAATAAGAAAATATGGAATATTTGTGTTATATTTGTAACTAATAATAAACCTCCATGTAGAGCTATACCTTTAGTAACTACACTTAAAGAGGCTATATCATTTAAGATACAATATGCTAATATAATCATAGCTATTCTATTATATAGAATAGAGATATCACGTCTTAAATTAACGGCATTTGAAAGTAAAAGAGAAATAATTGATATTATTATCATGACTTAAATTAATATAAAATCTGCACCCTAGCTAACATAGGGTTTAGCTAAAATAGCTAGCCTCAAGGAAGGGTCGAACTTCCATTACAGACATATGAAATCTGAGTTTTAACCTGTTAAACTATTGAAGCTTGATATACTAATTAATTAATATACCAAATATTTATTTAGAGTAATATATAACTACTTTTTAGATGCTTTAACTATATCAGCTATAATATCTATATTTTCCTGCTGCATGCTTCGCTAGAAGCAGCAGCCAGCACAAAAAATAAGATATATATAAACTTAATAAGCTAGCTATTATAAGTAATATAATAGCAAAGATTAGAAAAATATTATTAGATTTACTTGTAAATTTTAAAGCTTTTAATATAAAGTAGTGAACCTTTTCACCTAGAATTTTGTTGAAAATTTCTAATTTTCATTGATTATTTACTACTTTATTAGATAAAAACAAAATAAATATACTTCATATAAACATTATAATACAAATGTGTACTACATAATTAGCATTTAATAAAGCCATTATTGTATCTATATCTGCAGAAGGCTCAATTGAAAAAGCTGCAGGTCCATCATCACCGGGTTTAGGTAAACTTGGATCTAATTTAGGTGAATTGGGTGAACTTGACCCTGTAGAACTAGCTCCTGCTTTCGAAGAATTAGATTCCTCTTTTACTTGCATTAACTTAACCTCTTCAGTAAAGCTTTTGTCAATTTTTTTATTTATAATAGTATTAACTGTATTAACAGTTGTAGCTACCGCACCTGTTAATAAAGCAGTTCCGGCCATAATACCATTTTAGCTAGAGGTGTTATTCCTGCACTACTTTTAACAACTTTTGCTGCACCTGCTGTACCTGCCCCTACGGCTCCCGCTAATCCTAAATTAACAAGTCCAGTTGATATAGAACTTGGTATATTTACATTTTCGATACTTACATTAGTATCAAGTTTAACTTTATTTGCTTCCTCTTGTACTTTTTTAATCGTTTCATCATCTATACAATAAACATAATCTGTATATAATAGATTAATTACTATATATGTACAGAAAATACAAATACAAGTAAAAAGAAATTCTAGTGTATAGAATTTTCATATAAATCTTTAGAAGGATTTTCCGAATCATCCTTCTAAACAACTAAATATTAAAATTGATGAAGGAATTATTATATAATAATTCAGGGTCGCTTTAGCTTTAGCTTATATATTTATACCTATGGACATGCATTTCATGGTTGTACTTCGTATAAATAAATGAAAATAATTATACTAAAAATACATATTTAATTTATATAAAATACATATAGAATACACATATATATAAATCTAATAGCATTTTAACATTTAAGCAACCTAGACTTAAAAGGGTGGATACTTGGACTCGAACCAAGAACTTACTGTGCCACATACAGTTGCTCTACCTGTTGAACTATAACCACCTTTTGTGCTGCTGCCTCCCTCCAAAAAATTATGACTTACCTATTATGCCGAGGTGATTCGAACACCTACTAGTAAATACCAAAAATTTATGTCCTACCTATTAGACTACGGCATATTTTACTACGTATAGTAGTAGAGACTATGAATTTTTTATGTTTTTTTCATCCATCAAGTTAAATCTTTGAATTTTGTAAACTATTTATTATAGGCTTGTATTTGATACTGTAGCTATAATTATTTTACTTGCTGGTCTTAATCAATTACCACCTAATACGCCTACGGATAGAAGTCCTACTATTAATGCTAAACGTGAAATATATCTATTTGTAGTTCCTACTAAAGAAGTATCTTCAGAGATATTATTAACCGTATTTAAGTTTTCTTGAATAAGATCGTCAACATTAGGCCTAAATGATAATTTTCTAATTATGTCCATAGCATTATTGATAATCATATTATTATGATGTATAAAATCCATTCCTTGAGCATTATTAAAATTAATCATTTTACCAAAAATTAACGGATTAATATTATTTATTATATTAGGATTAAAATTATGTATTATATTAGAATTCATATTATTAGGTATTCTGAATATATTCATAGGATTAGGATTAATATTTAAATTTAATCCAGGATTGTTAATAATTACATTAGTTTCAAGATTATTTGGATAATAAGTTGATCATGTATTTACAATATCTGTATTTATACTATTTGGAGATTGTAAAGTCATCATATTATTTATCTCTTCACTAGATTGACTTCAAACATTATTATGATAAAGATTATTCAATATAGCATCTTGATAATATAAATGTGTATTAAGAATCTGAAAATTATTATTTATAGTTAATAAAGCAGAATTAATATTAGCATTTACAGCATTAATCTGCACTGATAATATAGGTATAGTATCTGATAACAATATTAATTCACTTCTCATACCTAGACACAGGCTAAATAAAGTATTAATAGAATTTTGTAAAAGGTCAATTTTGTAAATTAAAGCCATTAAATTGAATATTTTTATTATTAATTCCTAGTTTAATATGGTCAAGAATAAAATATTAAAGTTTCTTTTGTTTATCTAATTGAGATAAATCATTGGTATTAAGAATAATCTCGATTTGATTCAAAACTGAATAGTTATCAAAATATTTAGCATAACTACCTAAATTATTTTCTGTGCGTGCGAAGCTAGCAAAAGAACCTTCCTGTTGTACTACAACAGTAGTAGGTTTATAATTTTTTAGTTTATTAATTGTAACTAAAGTGTGTTTATATACTAGAGTAGAACCTGCTTGCGTTAATATATTATATTCAGGTTTAAGCAAATCTATATAATATTGTTCTATTTGTATTAAGTTACTACTATCACAATGAGCTTTAGCTTTAGCTTTAGCTTGCGCTGCTGCTGCTGCTGCTGCTGCTGCTGCTGCTGCTGCAGCAGCAGCCGCAATATATCTAACTTAAAATTATGATAATTGTATTTTAATAAAGCTTTATAAATATTACTGTAATATTTAAGTAATTCATTAGTAATATTACTTATAGATAGGTATTGGTATAATCTATTTCTCAAATTAACAGCACTTCCTATGCGAAGCAAGAACTTTTACCATTAATCAAATTATATCGTACCCCTATCCTGAAGGGGTACGGGGTCAGATATATTCCTGATTTATTGTTATTACACTTATATATGTATGATCTATTTTCATAAGGGTTATAGTAATAAACTACGGGAATTAATTGTAAGCTTTTATTCTAGGCTTGAGTATTCATTTTAATAAAAATTTATAAGGTATATATACATCTTTAAATAACTAATTATGATATTCATTAAATATCTTTTTATTACTAAAAGTTCTATTATTTCTATATAGTATAAGGTAAACCCGACTTGAACGGCTAAGATATTATTATCCAATAGACCTAAAATTTATGACTTACCTATTATGCCGAGGTGATTCGAACACCTACTAGTAAATACCAAAAATTTATGTCCTACCTATTAGACTGGGCATATTTACTACATAAAGCAGTAAAAAATTAATATTTGAATTTCATTTTAAGATATTATAACAAATCTGTATTTGTTATTTCATAATTTATTCTCAGTTGAATACTTAACTAATATTGTTTTACTTATATTTAAATGTATAGAAGCTTCTCTTATACTTTTAAATTTATACAAAACATGATTATCAACTAATACTTCTAATTTATAAGATTTATAATTCTTTTCTACTTTACTAAAAGATCTAATTACAGTAGTATTATCATTATCTAGTGGAAAAGTTGAATATTCTTCTTTTAATATTGAATTTATTTTAAGTTTAAAGTAATATAAATTGTTCCATAGCTTACCACTTTTAATGTAACCACTTACAGAAGTAGCTGATAATCCTTCAAACTCAGCCGCAATTTTTATTATATTAAATTATTTAATTAATTCGTTATTAGTATTATAAATACTCACAGTAATATTTTTTATTGTGTAGTTTTAATTTTAATATAGTCTCTTATAGGAGGTCTTATAGATATATGCTTACTCTTTGTAAAAGATTTACCTTTACGTGTTAAACCAAATTTTAACTTATTTTCTTTTGAATGTTTAAATCCGAGCATAAACCCAGCTACCTTATTTATATTTAATTCAGGAGATAATAAATCCAAATACTTTTGTTCTTTTTTTAATAGTATATCTTTTAAAGATTATCATTCAGTATTAGGTTCAAAGTCTACATATTCTATAATACCAAATTTAAAATTATCTCAACCATATTTAGCTACATTAAAGTATACTATTATATTTTAAATCTCTTGCATGTATTTCTGCTCTATATTTATGTTGTCTAACCCGTACTATCATATTTATAGTAGATCCTATATAAAGTTTCTCTTTATTATCAATAAAAAGTTTATAAACATATATAGCTGCTTTATTTAACAAAGGCCTTATAATAAAATAATTATATACTATATAGCCTTCTATATCTAAATTATATCATTTTACATTTTTCATATTATTTTTTTTATTTATTTATCAAAAAGGACCAAATGTCCTAAGTATAGGTAGCAAGACTTGAACTTGCACGGCTACTAACCCTTCCGGCCTTAACGGAATTTGTCTCCCATTCCAACATACCCATTTGTAATAAATTTATTTATTACAACAATATTTATAAATATTGTGAAGAGGGTAAATATCTCTTTTTATCTATTTTATTAAATGAATTATTTGTTCTGAAATATTTGAAATCCATACTACATAGTATTGTTAAATATAAAGATAAGCATTAAGTGATTTAATGGCTAGTCGGCAGCTAACCCTTTACATCGTTGGTTGCGAAGACCCATCCGATAAGGAAGTGTGTAAGAACGATAATTTTAACTGATTTTTTATATCAACTATAGGATATAGTTTGTTTATATTAAATGTTTCTTGGTTTATTTTTTATACCAGGTTTTGATCTTTTTTTTTATAAAGCTAAATTTAGCTGTATAACCCCCTTACTTTATTATATTCATTTCCCTAGATCAGAGTTATGGTTATGACTAGTGAATGGTAGTTACCGGTATAAATACTTAGTTTTTTAATGATATATATCTAGTTTGGCTTGCTTTACAAATATGCTAAACCTTTACATAAATTGTGTTTCCATTTTACAACAACAAAAAACAATTTTTTTCTCGTACTTTTTATTCTAGTTTTTCTTCCAAAAGATTTGTTATAGATAACAATAACTCTGTTTTGAATCAAATCACTCTGATCTTGAATAATGTCGATTTGTCAAATATTGAGAAACAAAGAGTGGTCGAGGACTTCATTTTTAAACATTTAAAAGGTGTTAATTCTAAGAATATTCAACTTGACAAGTTTAAACTATATAATATTATACCTGAGCTTAACAAAATACTTATACATTCTCATGACTATATTATTATATATATTAAAAAACATATTAATATTATGAAGAATAATTCTGTTGAATATAAAGTATTAAGTGTTTTTGATAATAAGAATATTCATTTAATTGCAGAGGTTATTTTAGGTGTTTATTTAAGATTAATCTCTAAGAAGGATGATCCTGAGAATCGTTATAATTTAGTTACTTTCTGTTTAGATTTAGTAAAGCTGTTATTTTGAACATTTCTTTCTTTATATAAACAACAAAAGACTATATAACTATCGTGAGTGAAAGAAGCAAAATATCTATGAATTTTCTGATCAATCTATTACAGTTAGGTATATTCTTTGATTATCTTAAAACTTTAGATTAGTTCAGTTAGAACTAGCTAGCGTAAAGTAGATAAGAAATTTCATAAAATAACTATGTTAAAGTTCATGAAAATATTATTAAACTCATACCTAAATTTAAAATGTTAGATTTAAATATTAAATTACCCATGGTTACAAAGCCTTTAGATTATAGTTCTGAGAATAAAGGAGGATATTATTGAATTATGAATATGATGTTAATACTTTAATCATTCCTAAAGTTAACTATTCTACTGATAGTGTTATATCTAATAATAATTTTTATAATTATTAACTCTATGATGAGTTTGGTTTAAGGTTAATACTAATGTTCTGGATTTTATTTTATTAAATGGTATTGATTTAGGCTTGATCTCTAATCCTGATGATAATAGATTTGATGATTTTGAGAAACTTTCTTCTTATCAGAAGAAGATTGTTAAAAGTGAACAATCTAAAACTTTTTTAGAATTTAATATTTAAATATAGCTTATACTTATAGAAATGTCCCTGAAATTTATTTTCCTCTTAGACTAGATCAGAGAGGTAGAATTTATTGTGAACCTAGCTATTTTCATTATCAAAGTAATAGCTTGAGTAAAGCTTTATTATCTTTTTCTAACCCTGTTTTATAGATAGAGATGATATATAGCTATAGAGTATTTAAAACTTTATGGTGCTAATTGTTTTGGACTTGATAAGAAATCTAAGAAATTTAGATTAAAATGAGTCGATGATATATTAATGTATTGTTGATATTGTTAATAATAATTCTTATGATTTATTGAGAATAGCTAAAGAACCTATTTTATTTTTAGCTTTTGCTTTCGAGTTTAAAAGTTTAGATTATAATATTTCTGTGATAATAATCCTTTTAAAACTTATTTACCTATACAATTAGATGCTACTTGTAATGGTTATCAACATTTAGCTTTATTAACTAAGAAGATAGACTGTATAATACTTTAAATCTTAGTAGTACAACTAATAATAGTGATGATATACCTCAAGATTTCTATGATCATATCATACAACTTTTAACTAAACAGTTAGATAATGATTTAAATAACATTGATTGTCCTGAAATATATAAAAGATTATCTGGGTTTTCTCTAAATAGAAGTCATATTAAAAAAGCTATTATGACTATCCTTATAATGCTACTTTACATACTATAATTGAATACATTCAAGATGAACTTTATTATGTTGAGGATAAAACTATTATAGTAGATCTTTAGGTGAAGAATTTATCAATAAAAAAGAGTTAATATGATTCTCAGTCATAAAATTTAAATCCACCTTATATTAATAATTATGATATTATGTTTTAGTAAAATAATACATAAACTGATTTTAAAAGATAGTATAAAAATATCTAATTTAAGAGATTATTTATAATATTAGTAAAGTTTGTGTTAGATTAAATATTCCTATTATTTGATCTTTACCTCATGGTTTAACGGTTAAACAAAGCTATTTAAACAAAGAAAAATTATATTAAAACCATTACGTACTTCAAATACTTCTATTAGTTTAACGTACCAAAGAAAGAATATAATTCAGAAAACAAAAACTAGCTTTGATGCCTAATCTTATCCATTCTTTAGATAGTTATTCATTATTATCTGTTTGAGATAGATTAAAGACACTCTATCCTAATTATTGTAATTTTATAGTATTCATGATTTTTTGGTGTATCAGCTGATAAAGTTCATAGTTTAATTGAAGTAATAAAATCAGTTACACCTCATTATATATTGATGATCAATACATAGTAACTTTTGATAAATGTGATTATAATATCTTAACACTTCAAGGAAATAAAGTTAAGTATGATAATAAACAAGAAAAATTACTATATTAAGCAGTAATGAGGAGATACTTTTACATATATTGATTGTATTAGCTAATAAAGTATTAAATGATACTATTATTAATACTATCAATAGTCAATACATTCTTAAATAAAAAAAAACGTTCTACCATTTAAGGATAGAACGAAAAAAAAATATATCTTACCAGTTTACTTCTTAGTTTTCACTTTATTGACATACTGTCAAGACAGTAAAGTAGTAATAAGAAAAAAGCTAGTTAGTTTTATTTTATTTTTTTTAGTCTTATATTTGTTATAAGACTTTTTTTTGTCGGTTTTAGTCTTATATTTGTTATAACCTTTTAAGAAGCTTTTCAGTTCTTAAATCTTTAGTATAAGATTATTTTAGAGATTTTACTCAAGCTTGAGCTCTCTCATGTTTAGTCTTCTGTTCTGTAAGATATTTATAGTTTCAAGCAAATCTTTAGCTTCAGCTTTAATCTCTTAGATAGTCTCATTTATTTTCATGAGTATCCACCATATCTTTGTTTTTTATCAACCTCATTTAACTCTTGTACCAACGTATCATAAGTTTTAGGTGTAAAAGGTGAAAATCTTCATTACCATAGGAAGTTACTTTACTATTATCTTTAGTTACATCTGTATCAATATTTAACTTCTGAATATTACGATCTTTAGAAATTCTTGTAGTCTCTTCTTCTTTTGTAACCTTAGGATCTTCATAGTAAAATTATTCAGGTTGGTCAGCAAAACGAACCTTTTTTTTCACACTACCTATTTGTGTACAGTGTTCTTTTTGATGAGTGTTTTCTTTACAGCATGACTCCGAAGATGGTACAAGGACTTTTTCATTAAGATCTTTATTAAATAATTTATGTATATCTTTACCTATATATGGATCACTATCGAATATATCCTCATTAGATTTTTTGTTATCACTATTATAATAATAATCATAATCATCTTCTCCCTCAACATCATAACCATCTTCGTCCTCAACATCAAATTCTATTTGATCTTTTACGTTATCTTGTGTAGCTACAACCGTATTGGTGTTACTGTTGGAAGGTAGGGGGAAGTTATCTCTATCCAAATCCTCATTATAGTCCTTTGGCTCAATATCTATAGGTGTTGATCTATCATCAATATCAGTAAATATCTCCTCCTCAATAAAAAGTATACTTAATAAGTATAACAATAAACATATAAAAAGAGGGAAACTAAAGCTAAGAAGTTGTGGTATTATTTCTTTTCTAATATTATACATTCGTAAGAGTAGAGTATCTTTTAATGTATTTATATTCGATGAAAGTTTTATAGTATTATCGGTTTGTAGATGTTTTATCTCAGAACTTAAATCTTTATTCGTTTGTGGTGTTTGTAGGTTCGTGGTAGTATTATTGTTGTTATCATCTAAATGTATAGGTTTAGTATCATCTCAAATATTATTTTTATATATTTTTTCTCTTTTTGTATAACTATGGGGGACTTATCTCTATTTTTTGTCATAGATAGATACATACCCTTCTTGATAATTTTTATAACTTTGAGTTCTAACACCTGATATAAATTCTTCATTTAAATATAAAGTTCTATAATCTTGTAATGTTATACTTTTAGAATTAATACCTTTAGCTTTTTTAATAACCGTACCATCTTGTAATACTAAACAATAAGTTTTATTTGAAATAAAGTAAGCTTCTTTAATATTAGAATACTCTAATTTAAAATACCCTCTATCTTTATTAACCAAACAGTCATCTAATTTAATATTAGTAACAATACTATCAGTATCTGAATAGTAAATTTCACCACCCTGTCTTAAAATATCTAACTTAATCTTAGCCATATAGATTCTAGCATAGCTAGTGATAGCTGAACTTATTACTACAGATTCTTGTTTATAACTATTTTTATTTTCTCGCAAACCTTTAAATTTAGAATGAATTTTATCTGAATCAAGGTTAAGATTTTTTAACAATTCATTATCAACGTCCTTATTATAAGTAATGATAATATTATTATCATCAATAAATAACTCATTGAAAACTTCTCTAGTAGCTATAATTTCTTCATAAGTTTCCTTATTAACCATTTTAGTTACTGATCTATTAATATTAAGTCCAAATCTACCTAATAAACTATTCAATAACATTTTAGCAACAGATTTTAAAGGTGACTTTTTCTGACTAGATTTTAATAGATATAAATCGTTTACATAATTAGTAAATACATCTTGTGTATAATTAAATTTATAACCTCTAAGAACTTTAATTTTATAACCTTGAGAAGCCGCGAATTTCAGTTCTTCACTAAAGTATCAGCTTTTTCAACTTCCTGTTGGGAAAATTAAACCTAATTTAGGATGTCTAAAAGGTAATACACCTATATATCTATCTTTATCCACAAATATCTCACATTCGTAAAAACCAAATAGATCAGATAGCTTATATTCATCCTGATTATAAAATTCTTTATATTGAACCTTCGTAGTGGGCATATTATTTATAGCTGTGTGAGGATATAGACTATTAACGTCATAATAGTATAAATTCTTACCATAAGGTTTATACACTTCAGTACAACCACCAAAATAACTAGCTTTAATATCGTTATAAATATCAAGTTTATTAATTAAAGGTATATTACCTTTATAATATTTCGAAAAGAAAATACGACTAGCTAAAGAAGATATAGTTAACCCATCAGTAATACTAATATCAAAATTAATAAATAATTCATGATTAAAAGTCTTAATGACTTGATATAGTGAAATTAAATCATTAGTAAGATATTTACAACATTCCTCTTTAAGATTTCATCTAGTAGAATATAAACTTTTATAAGTATCGGAATCAACATCTTTATAATAATTAATGGATGGTGTATTACCAATATAAAATAAAGTATTTTCATTAGTAAAATCATGAGGAAAGTGGGTTTTCATAACTTCAACATCGAAAATTTTACCTAGTTTAGCTAAAGAATAAGATAATATAGTATAACTATCAGCTATAGTAATATAAATTTTCTTTTTATTTATAACTTTACTAATTCTAATTTTAAGAATATTATCTTTAAAAGTAGGATAGAAAGTATAAATATCAGGATATTTGGTTAAGGTTTTAATTATATAAAAGATATCATAATTACCTAAATTATGACAATAATATGTATTAACATCATATTTAAACATAACATCTAACATATTACAGATTACTTGATCGCTATTTTTAGTTTCAGGATCTATATAAAAAATATCAGGAGTTTTATGATTATATGTATATACTCCTGCAGCATATACAAATTCAATGTTTTTATAATCAGTGGGTTTAGCAACCTCTAAATCAATAACACCCAATTTAGTATTTTCAATACTAGTATTATTGAGTTTAAATAAGTTTTTACTAATATTCTTAACATTTAAATCTCTAGTAATAGAGACGATATGTTTATTAGTAGTATTAAAATTAATAAGGTTATTATTAGAATCATCTTTTCTAATAATAAGATCGTTAGATTGTTGATCTACAACATGAGAAAGTAAATTACCTAATAAATCAAAAGATATTTTATGTGTTTGATCATTTACATGAACAATAACAAAAATATATATAGGTTTCACAACATCTCTAAGATAAAATTGATAATTCCCATTTTTAATGATATTAAAAGTATCAATAGGACATCTCAACACAAAATTAGGATAATTTTGGTTATTATATTTAAAAGAAATAATAATAACATTATTATCTAGATCAAAATGAACATTAGTAATACTATTACCAATTAAACTATGATCTTTAACAGGTTCAAAAGGAGCTATAGCTAAAATTTTTTTGATATCTAAGGGTAAACTATGAATAAAATTCTCGTCTTGTTTAATATCAGTTAAAATTCTTTTAGAAAACCTTTTAATAATAATAAAAACACCTAAAACATGATCATTCTTAATATTATAATCTTCTAAAAGAATAGCAATTCTACTTAAAATACTATTATAAAGATTAAATAATAAATCAGTATTATCTTTTTTATAAGTAAAAACAAATTGTTTACCCCGCCATTTTAAATAAACCATTCCCATGATTAACTTTAATAAGCATAAAATAATCATTATCATAATCTATAAACTGTGTAATAGTACTACAGAAATAATCTTTATTAATAAATTTCTGAGTAGAAAATCTAAAAGTTAAAGTATTATCTTTAACAGTAATTAATCCTTGATTATCAAGATATTTAATCTTGGATGTAAAGGAAGAAAAAAATTGTTTTTTGTTGTTGTGTTGTAAAATGGAAACACAATTTCTGTAAAGGTTTAGCATATTTGTAAAGCAAGCCAAACTAGATATATATCATTAAAAAACTAAGTATTTATACCGGTAACTACCATTCACTAGTCATAACCATAACTCTGATCTAGGGAAATGAATAGTAAAGTATAAGGGGGGTTATACAGCTAAATTTAGCTTTATAAAAAAAAAGATCAAAACCTGGTATAAAAAAATAAACCAAGAAACAATTTAATAAATAAAACAAACTATATACCCTATAGTTGATATAAAAAATCAGTTAAAATTATCGTTCTTACACACTTCCTTATCGGATGGGTCTTCGCAACCAACGATGTAAAGGGTTAGCTGCCGACTAGCCATTAAATCACTTAATGCTTTCGCCTGCAGCCCGACGGATGGGGCGTAAGTCCTGAAGCCGGACCTCACAGAGCAAGCCTTTAGGGGGATTTTTACAACCTATGTAATAAGCACAATATAGATTCTATATTGCGGGAAGAATTGGAGCTTCCATCCAAATCTTTTAATTTAAATTAACTGTAATAATTTATACTATTCTTCCTTAAATTGGACTTACAGGGTCAAACCTATATTTTATGATAAAAATCATATGTAATTATCTTTATACTAAAGTCCTTTTTATTATTAGTTAAAATAAATTAATTAGAATTTTATGAAATTAAAACACTATATTTATATATATATATTTATTTAGGTATGCCAATTCATCATTACCCTTATAGAACTTGTAGGAATCGAACCTACATTTTAATGATTAAAAGTCATACGCATTCTCCTTTATACTAAAGTTCCTTAAAAATGCTCGAGGTAAGACTTGAACTTACAACAAAAATAGCTTCAATATTTCACTCTACCAATTGAGTTACACGAGCTTGTTAGATACTAGGTATCTTTTTTTTTTTTTTAAGGCTGCCTTTATAAAAAAATAATAGCAAGCTAAAGCTCTTTATTTAATTTTTTATATCTAACTAATGTAGATAATCCTACATTTAAAAATTCAGCTGCTTCTTTATTACCTAAAAATACTGTCTCCTCATTTAATACTGTGTCTAGAACTTTAACTTGAATAGATCTATTCATTGACATTTTTAACAGGCTTTCAGGAGAATGATTTTTACCATAAAAAGAAGTTTCTTCACCTTTACGTAATACAGCTATCTCTCTCATCTTTAATTTAGCCTCTTCTGTATGTTTACGTCCCAGAGACTTTAACCCTATACATGATTTGGTAATTTCAGTATGTTTAGCCCCTTCGCAGAGAATAAGCTATTTTTAATATATTATACTCAGGTTCTAATAAATCTATATAATATTGCTCTCTTTCTATTAAGGTACTTATATCACAATATTCTAGAATATCTATACTAAAATTTCCATAGCCGTATTTTAGTATGGCACTGTAAATAGCACTAGATCCTTCTGCTAGTTTACGCTGAACAGAATTTGTAGAATAATAAATGCTAAATCTACCTCTAATGGATTTAGCTGAACCTATATAACTTTTATTTGTAATTAAATTATTTCGTACCCTCCGGGTCAGATATATACCTGATTTATTATTATTATCCTTATAAAGAATAAACTTGTCCCTTTCTGCATTAAAATATGTTTTTGTGGGAACTATGTTATTATTCATTGTGTTTTTCATTGTTTAAAGTTAAAAAATTATGCCCTTGTTCACTCTTTCGAATTTATGAGCCATGATGTTAAAAACCATTACCAAGCTCCATTTATAAATTATAGATTACAGTTCTTTGGGTCTTCATCTAATCCTTAATTAGGTATAATAGAGTCATCTGACCTTCACTAATTTAGATTTAAATTGAACTAATTTAGTTCACTATAAGATATAACTTCAACGTTCTGCTCGACCAATTGAGCTTCACGAGCTTATGGAGATATCAGGAGTCGATCCCGAATTAACGATATGCAAAATCGCAGTTTTACCAATTAAACTATATCCCCTGTGTGAGAGCTTTATAACACTCTAATAAAATATATCCGAAGAAGGACTTGAACCTTCAAGACTAGAAGTCTACAAAGCTTAAGTTTGTTGTGTTTGCCTATTTCACCATTCGGACTAGGGCTAAAGTGACTTGAACACTTATTTTTACTGTTATGAGCAGCATGCTTTACCGATTAAGCTATAACCCTTTTTAAATTAAAATAATTTTAATTAATTTTATATAGTATTCTTTATTGTTAAATAATATAGGTTTCTCAGCTTTAATTCTTTTTCTAACTGTATGAGAACTTATTTCTAAGAATTTTGCATAACTAGTTATAGAGTTAAAAGTTTTAAAAACTAAGCTTTGTAAATCTCTAAGTTCTACTTTCATATTTTTTCTACTGAAATCATATTTATTAGAAGATTTAATCAAGATTCTACCATCTTTTTGTTTTTCATAATTAGATGGTCCATTTAAGATTACCTCTATTCCCTGCGCAAGCTATGAAGAGGTAAAACTTCTTTCTATTTTAATAGGTTCGCTAGTAGAAAGTCTATTATTATTCATTTTACTTATAACAAAATTTATTAAGTCTTTTCCGTCTTTTGTATAATGTAATCCTAGTTTTTTAATTTTGAATATAATTTTTCATAGCTTTAGCTTTAGCTTGCGCTGCTGCACAAATAATCCAGTTCTTTCTTACTATGTCAAATCATAGAATCAAAGAAAGGTATTAGTACTTTATCTATAAAATCATTATTTTTAATAGATAAAACATAATTTGATGCTTCTGGTCTAGTTATATTTACATTGGTTATGTAAACAAAACCCCATGTAATTCTTAGATCATTAAATTTAGCTAAATTAATAAAAAATTTCTTTATTGCTTCCATTAGTATTAAATTACCTTTTTGTGTGCGAAGCTGCGCAGCGCAGCTTCGCTATGAAAATTGTAAAATATTATCTTTTTTAATAATATTAAAACTACCATCACCTTCAATAAACCCTAATAATCAATTAGGTGTTATATTAATTTTATGATCGTCTGGTAATTCAAAGGTAGTTCTTTTACTATTCATATTACTTTTAATCTTATCCATTTCTAATACAAGTTCTGGTGTTTTAACTTTAGTATTTACATAAAGTTCGAAAGCTTTTTTAAAATCTAAGAAGATACTTTGTTGTATTTAAAGGATATTTAGTAAAAAGTTATAAAATGGATTTAATTTCCTTTTGAGAAGTTATAGAAAAAATTGCAGAAGATTCATATATAGTTACTTTACCTATTCCTAAAGTCTTTTTAATAAAATATAGTACAGATGCGTCATCTATATGTAACTTTATTAAAAATCTAAAAGCAAAAGTACTATTAGTTTTAACTAATAAAAAACAGCCTTCAGCGTCTGTAAAGCCTCTTTATCATTCAATAAATTCATTAGAGAAGATAAATTGGTGATTTTCTGAATTCGAATTTTCTATAGTTCTACAGTAATAAGTTGAATGTATAAATCTCTTTTTATTAATAAATTGTGTAGCCGTAGTAAACAATGTACTACTACTATATCTGGTTCACAGTTGTGATGTTATTTTGTTCATATTTAAAAGTATATATAAATCTCTCTTTGGTCACCGAGAGATTGGGCGGCTATGGTTATAAGGGACTTCCCCATAGACTGAAGTTTTAATCTATAACCTTTTTCTTCCATAGAAAATATATTAGATAGGCCTTTCAATAAATATATAAATTATATATTCTATATAGATAAGTACTGTTATGAGCAGTATGCTTTACCGTTTAAGCTATAACCCTATATATTACTAATAGATCTAAAAAAAAACGCGGCTAAAGGACTTGCACCAATATCTTTCGGGCATGAACCGAATATGTTTCTATTACACTAATCCGCTTAGACTAGACAGGGATCGAACCTGCGATGGTAGCATTGAAAGAGCTATGTCGTAACCACTTGACTACTAATCCTTTTATAGTTCTACAACTATAATTCACGACTTCTATTCATCGTTGATTTAATCTTTAAAATTTTATCCAATCCTTCTTGAGTTAAATGATCCTTATTTTGTATAAATTCAGCTGCTTTAATTCAATCAGCAAAATCCTGAGATTTTACCCCCTAATATTGTTTAAAGAAAGGTATAATCTTAGTATAAATATCCTTAAAATTTGTACACATATAATATCCTAAATCTCTATTATTATAAGTACGGTAAGTACCGCAATTCAAATAATTTATAATAGATTTAAGAAGATTTTCATCACGAGTATGTTGTGATATTGTGAAAACTAATTGAGCTCTAGATGCTACTTGATTAGAAGATTTTCCTATTCTTATCAAGAATGACCCTTCCCCGGAAGTAAATCCAGATAATCCACCACCATGTGGAACTTCTTGCTTATTAATCAAATGACGAATAGCAGGAATAGTTTCTATAAAACTATATTTTAACACTTTAGATAAACCTGTGTTAATACTTGCTCTTATATTTACAATCTCTTTAATACCTTCATCTGTTAAATGCTTACCATCTTTCATCATAATTATTGCTTTCTTTCATAGAATATAATCAGCAAATTTTTGTAGCCGGAGGCTACTAATTAAAGTATATTTATCCAAATGAGGTATAATTGTATTTAAAAGCTCTAGCTTCGCACAGAGAATTAACTCTAAAACTATATGCATTTTTACCATTAGGTACTATCCGACCTACACCATTTAGTTGTTTTTGAATAGATTGTAATATTTCTAAGTCTTTTTTATGTAAATGTATTTCAAAGAAGCCTAATACCTTTCAACCTGTTTTAAATCTTTAATTTTTAGTTATAAAAATATAAAAACATCCTTCAGCAGCACAAATGTTTAATTGTATTGAATTTAGTAATAAAAGAATGAGATTTATTAAAAAGTCATCCTTGGATATAACGCGGATTAGCTCGCAGTAAGCGTAACCACTTGACTACTAATCCTTTTTGTGCTTGCTGGCTTCGCATGCCAGCATGCTTCTATTATTTTTTTAGAATAAAAAAAAATAAAGGCAGGCTAGCGCTAGCTAAAGCGAAAATAAGCCCAATGCAAGTATCGCACTTGCTTCTATTGATTACAAAACAATTGCATTACTTTTATGCTAATCAGGCATGTATTGATATATGTATAAATAGTAAATTATTAAATTAGTACTTTAATCTTTAAAATCTCTAGATTCTTACGGATAAAGCCTATAAATTCGTAATATTATATTACGTATATTTAAGAAATATCTTAAGATAAGCTTCGTGCCTATATGCTTTCAGCACTTATCCTTAACCAACTTAGCTTTCCTGCCGTGCTTATGCTATACATTATCTTAGTGAAAGAAACATCCCTATGTATTATCGAAATAATACAGATATATATAAATAAATATATATATTTAATATTAGGTAGGCTTGCTTCGCAAGAAGCAGCCTACACATAAACAACAGGTAAACCATAGGTTAGTAACCATAGTTTAACAATGTTAAACTCTTCTTGTTCCTTGCGTACAAAAGTTAGTTCTTATTTTATTCTAATTCCCCCTAGAAGATAGAAACCATACTGTCTCACGACGTATTTACTGTGTGTTATCATATATTTGTATAATATATTTCCATTTTTTTCAAAATGGTTCAGACTATGTCTTCATATAATGAAATTATAGTATGAAAATATTTAGATGTATTTTATAATATTACTGTTTAGTATGTTTATCTAATATATCTTTATAAGAAAGAGCAGAATTTTTAAATAAATATACCTTATTATAATCAAAATCATGATTTTGGTTATTTTCTAAGTCTATTTTATAAAACATAGAAGGATGCATGTGATTTCTAATTAAATCATTAACTTTTGATAGTTCACTTTTACTAATAGTAATAATATATTGATTATTTCTGTCATGAACTACCTTAGTTTTGATATTAAATTTATTAGTTATAGCTAATGCTAATAAATCTACATCTTCTTTAATAAAACTATTTGTATATATATACGTATAATTTTATCTGGCAATTTTAAATTACCATCTCCCATTATGAGCTAAAACTATAGGTGTTATTAACTCATCTATGTTAGAAGGAACCGACTTTTTACCTTTACCATAAAATAATTCATAATAATAAATTAATTGAGGCAAACTTAAGGTTTTAAATTTAATAACTTTATTATAAGAATTTGTCTTTTTATTATATACTTCAATGAAAACAGGTTCTGTCTTTATATAAGGTTTATATAAATTATATAAAAATTTTAAATACTCTTTATGTTTCTCACTAAAACTTATTGAAAGACGTACTCCACTTGTAGGAGAAGTTCTTTCCAAAGAACCATCACTTAATAATAATCCTATCATTACGTCACCTAAATATATAGGTAACTCATTTGTTATTCTTATCATTTTATCTTTTTCAGATAAAGATTCATTTTTCATAATTGAATTTAAATATCTTATTATTGTTGTTTTCTTCATACATTCTTAATTAATATTTCTTTTACTTTTGTTATATACTATAATCTTCATTATATGTCGGGCTTTTTAAAAGGATTATTGCTTACATATTAAATCTAATATGTTACTCACCTTATAGTCGTTGAACGTTTTTATATATTTCATATAAACTTCGCTTCAAGTTTACTAATTAGTTAGTAATTCTTAAAATTAACCCAATTTTCTTAAATATTAGTAAATAACTAATAATTTCTGGGCTAAATACTTTACCCAGCTCATGTAACTTTTTAATCGACGAACAGTCGCACCCTACATAGTTCCTGCGTCCATGAGGATAAGTTAAGCCGACATCGAGGTGCCAAACCGCGCACTCATTTTGTACACTCTTGCGCAAATTAGCCTGTTCTATATGTTATCATATTTTTATTATATTTCCATTTCTTTCAAAATGGTTCAGACTATGTCTTCATCTTTATTAAGAGCTTGCCCTAACGCAAGCTACACACATATTTTAGTATCCTTTAATATTTATTTACCTCTTATTAATCTAACACTAAACAATTCTTCCTTTATTCATTCCTGCTTTAATCTTTTGTATTTCTTCTAAACCTAAAGGAGTTAAATGAGCTTTATTTTTAATTAGCTCAGCTACTTTACATCAATCTTCAAAATCTTGTAATTTAACACCTAATACTTTATTTTTTCTAAAGAAGGGTATAATTTTCTCATCAGAGAATTTTGTAACAACAAAATCTATTCAACTGAATTGAAAGTGAATTTTTTTCTTAATATATCCACAATCTAAATTAGATATTAAATTTCTCATTAAGACTTCATCACGTATATGTTGAGTTATTGAAAATACTAATTGTATACCTATACCCACTTTAGTGTTAGTTTTATAAGTATTAACAAAAAAACTTCCTTCAGCACTTGTAAAACCTACTAATCAATTAGGACATACAGGTGCTTGGTTTGAATTTAACTCTTTAATTGCGGGAATTACATTAGGGAAAACATTCTTTAAAACATCAGATAAACCATTGTTCATCGAGGCTTTTAATGATACAATTTTTATTAATCCCTCTTTAGTTAAATGATTTTTATCTTTAACTATATTATAAGCTTCCTTAAATAACTTTAAATCCTCTTATTTTTTAGTTATTAATGGATACTTATCAAAGTGATCTATTATTATTTGCGGCGCGAGCTCTATTTAAAAGATTCAATTTTAAATTGTAATGCATTTTCATTTAATTCATGTATGTTCCCTGCATTAAAATAAGTTTTTAATAGTTCTAATATAGCTTTATCTTTTTTATGTAAATTTACTTGAGCACGTAATTTAACTACTCAACCCGTTTTACTTTTATCGCTTCTAACGATAGAAATTATAAAGCTTCCTTCACCATCTAAAAATCCAGTAACAGCTCATGGATGAATAGTCATATTATTGTTTATTGTTGATTAAAAAAAAATCTCTAAATTATTGTACTTTTTAGTGCTGCTGCTGCAGCCTTGACAAAAGTCCTATTTTACAAAGTAAAAACTAAGAAGGGACAATGTTAGAAATATGAATTTCACAAAATAATGAATAATAATAAGAATTACAAATTCTACTTTCCACCAATTCAACCTTTAACTGCGAACGCTCCAATACGACGTTTAGATTTAGTTAATGAATAAGATACATTGGAGTTAGAGTTTCCTCTAAATAATACTGAGCTTAAACGTTTGAATGATGAATCTACATTCTTTAATCCACCTTTTCATTTTAATGAATAGATAGATCTATCAGCTCTATAACGTTTAGTCAATCTACCTTTAACTTCTAATCTTATACCACTCATATTTTTATAACCTATTGAGTTATAAACTGTATTATGTATTTCTTTTTTATGCTGCGAAGCAGCAGCAGTTTCATGTACATTGTTTAATAATCCATCTAAATTGCTATTAGCATTTATATTAGATATGATTTTTAAATCTTTATATTTATCTAAGAATAAATCAACATTGTTTTGACCTTTAACTAAAGTTCTTTCTTTTATTGTATTTATTTTAGGTAAATAAGCTCTATTTAAAATACTAAACATACTTTTCATATGATTCATTCTTGTCTTCTTTAGTTTTAAGGCTAAAGCATGAGTGAATAAGTCAGTATTATATGCTATAGATTTTAAATTGATTATATTATATTCTATTTTCTTTCCTATTATTTTATTTAATATATTACTTAATTTAGGTAATAATATTTGATTATTAAATTTGTATTGATTAAGAGAATACATTAAATCGTATTTTCTTAATAATCTTAGATATGTTTTTCAATATCTATTTATTATTACACTTCATATTTTTTTAAGATAAAGATTCTTTAAATTTATAAATTGATTTAAATATTCTAATTTAGATTGTAAGAATTTTCTTTTAGATATCTTATCTGATATGAAAGCATATTCGTTTTTATTAGTTGTGCAAGCTAAAGATACATTTAATATTTCGTAAATCTTATTAATATTATTTTTTATATAATAAGAAGTAACGTTTAATTTAAATTTTTACTTATTTTTTTATTTATTTAATATTTCTTCTTTAATAATTTTTTTCTATAAGGTAAATAAATGTAATTATTGCTTTATTATTCGTATGTTTAATTTCAGCATTACTTACATATATTCTTCTTAAAAAATTACGTCTTCTTCTTAATAATATAAACTTTTTAGAACCTACGTATTTATGATCTTTGAAATACAAATTAAAATAACTTTGGATTATTTTATTAATATTTACATCGTTCATTGGTATATTTTTTAAATTGTTTTTATTGTAAGAATAAACAACATTTTTTCATTCTTTAGAAAAGGAAGGTAAATATTTAGTTTTTCCTATATCTCCTACTTTATTTTTTAAAGTAACAGTTTTAGAATTATTATTTAAATTGTTAGTAAATATTTTCATATATTTTATTTGTAATTAAATTTCTTTTATTTTTGTTTTAAATATGTATAATAAAAATGTTGGGTAGTATTAAAAGGATTATCGTGTATATTGCATAACACTCACCTTATAGTCGTTGAACGTTTTTATCTTAAAATTATGCTAAGATAAACTTCGCTTCAAGTTTACTATTATAAGTAATTCTTGAAATTTACCCAATTTATATTAATAATTTTATATGTTTGCATGCGTGCGTGCGTGCGTGCGTGCGTGCGTGCGTGCGTGCGTGCGTGCGTGCAGGTATACACCGTACAGAGGTATAACTTTAGTTAACCATACAATATAAAATATTAAAGGACAAACATCCCTAGCGTAGCTTTTCCAATAATCCAAGATCTTTCCTTGTTGCATCTTGTGATCCTATGCCCTGCTTACGCAACTGTAAGATTTGTAGATAATCAAACAGTAAGGCAGGATTAAGCCGTTGAGCTTTTTAGATATTGTAAACATAACTATTTAATAAATAGCTAAAAAATATTAGAAGAACTTCTCCATAATATTTTTATTATCTCTAATTTCTATATAGTGAAAATCCTACCTAATCTTAACTATATTTACAATAAATGCAAATATAATCAATTGTATATGATTAAAAATAAGAATAAATTCTTATTCAAAATTGCAAACAAAATATTTATAAATTTTTAGACACTCCTGTTTACTCTTTACAGGGTCTGTGCCCCACATAAACTGTCCCCTAGCGATAGTTCCTTACCAAAGGGTACCTACTATAATAAATATAGTAAGTTGAATTAGGCTGATCTACTAGTATAAGCATACAGACTATAATTTAACAAGTTGACTCAGTAAAGTCACATAAACTATAATCTACTTATACTCCTAAACCAATTCATTCATATGAAAGAAAAATAAAGGTTTCTCATTGTCATAAATCAATTACCTTATAATCTGAAAATTGTCTATCATAATCTATAATTAGTGACAGTAAAGCTGCATAGGGTCTTCTCGTCTAACTAGAGGTAAGCAGTATCTGCACTGCTATTCCAATTTCACTGGGTCAATCATAGAGACAGCTGTTGTATCGTTACACCATTCATGCAAGACCGCATTTAACGGCCAAGGCATTTCGCTACCTTAGGACCCTCACGTTAAGGCCGCCTTTAACCGGGGTTTCCATCGACATCAAATAGTAGTATATTAAATTATCTCTGTTAACCAGCCGGCACCGGGCAGATATCACACTCTATACTTAGATTTTTCATCTTTCAGCAGAGTGCTGTGTTTTAATTAAACAGTCGTACAACATTATTTCATGCTTCTTCCTCTTTACTTGATATTAATCAAGAATAATGAGCCCTCCTTATTCCGAAGTTACGGTAGTCAATTTGCCGAGTTCCTTTATGATTGTTAGCCCATTTACGCCTTCGTATTCTCTACTAGCTTACTTGTTTCAGATTCTAGGTACGGTTATTCTTCATTTATAATAAAACTTACGCTTACTATAAATATATTTACTATTTTTCCAGTACATTTTACACTAAAATGTCGTCCTTAGTAAAAAAGATTTTCTCATCGTTTAAATCTTTAGATAATATAAACTTAGAGGCCGTTACTTAAATATATCCATAAGCTTAAGGCGGAAAATTTTCTTTTAGTTACTCATGTCACCATTCTCACTTGAGTTAAATCATTATCATTCTATTTAAAAAAATAAAACTCGTAATTTAGCTCAACGTTCTGCTACCCCATTAAATTATAATAATATTATCATTATAATATATCATGGACAAGGTTTCGGTATATTGTTTAGATCCGTTAAATTTTCGATGCTTTTATAACTTAACAAGCGCTCTGTTACGAGGTCATAAAATTATGGCTGCTTCTAAGCCTATCTCCTTGTCGACTTTAATAAAAACCTTCTTAATTTCACTCAACTAATAATTTAGGAACCTTAACTCTTTGTTCTGGGCTGTTTCCCTTTCGACATACACGGGAATTTTGCTTATATTAAATAAACAAAATATTCTCCCTAAATAGTTCATACAATATTTATGAACTATCCATTTTGACAACAGGTTTATTTATAAACCCGAATTTAATAATTAAATTTAAAATAATTTATATAACTAAATATAATACTATTCTGATTCTGAAATACGATAAAGTAATTTAACAATACTTCCTCTATTAATTGCATTTCTTACAGCTTGTCTTTTTATACCTAAATGTTCCGCAGCTTTTGTTAAAGTAGGGAAATCTAATGTTTCATTAGTTTGGATATTGAAAAGTCTAACAGATTTTCCTTCACGTTCTGTAGTCTTAGCTGTAATATTCGCTAAAGCTTCAGATGATAAAGGATTATTCTTTCTATAATTAGTTGTAGCTAAAGATAATTTATCTCTAACCTCTTGGCTAACTTCTTTACCTAAATGCACTGAGGATAATATTTTTTTATGCTCTTCAGATATTGATTTTAATTTAAATCTAGCTATATTTTCATCGCTATGTTTAAAACCTAATAAAGAATAAGCATTTTTTAATATATTATATTCAGGTTTGGCTAAATCCAAATAATGCTGCTCTCTTTTAATAAGCTCATCTGCTTTACAATACTCCAATATTTCTAATGTAAAATTTGTATGTCCATGTTTTAATAAAGCAGCATGAATAGGTCTAGGATTTCTTTTTAATTCACTTTCCTTATAATAATCACCTACTCTTTTTGCTAAATTTAAACCACTACCTACATAGCTATTTCCATTTAGTTTATTTATTCGTACCCCTCCGGGGTCAGATAAATTCCTGATTTATTTTTATTCTCTAGCAATATTGCATTCTTATTTATAAATGCATTACTATAGCTCTTTACAGGTATTATTGAAGATGGGTTATTTGTAAATATATTTTTCATAGTGTTTTTTTTAATTAAGCATAAAAAATATCGCAAATTGTTGTACTTTTTAATCATGCGCTAGCAAGATTCTGTTAAAAATATTAATTTTACAAAATAGTTAATAATTATTTTATTGCCATTGCATCCTTTCGGATGAGGCCTGACTATATCTTAAGCTAAATATTATACCTAATCGGTAAATATAAGCCAACCAACATTTAGTCGATGAACTGCACACCTTTACTGAAAGCAGTCGGTGCTTGGCTGCGGATTACCCATTGTATTATCAATCATGATTTTACCTTACCACGAGTCATTACCTGTGCCATAAGATGTATTACTACTCTTACTTGGTTATGATTGCTTTAGGGTGTTCCCGCAATTTGATGGTTTATAGCAGAAGGTTCACTTCCACAAAAAGGCTGTACTTCAACCTTATCATTCTATGTCTGATCATTTAAGATACATCTTTGCCATTCCGAGTCTACATACTCACTGATAAAACCTTCATGGTCCCCCAATTTGTACAATATAAAACATATAAAATGCCTTGTCTGAGATTAAATTCTGTACCTGCTAAGATGTTTACTTAAATTGCCTACTATTATAGGTTTCGCAGAAACGAATCTACTTCTTCTACCCTTAGGATAAAGCTGAAGTCCTTCTCCCTAAATAACTATTTGTTATCCATTTAACAAATAAATTTGATTACTTTACATATGCTTTAATGGCATATATATTTTTTATTTCTTTACCTGTTTTTAATGCTTTACTTATTGCTGTTCTACTTACATTTAAATAAGTAGCTGCTTTAGTTAAAGTATCAAAAGACAAGTTTTCATTTGTTTGTGTGTTAATCACATTAATTTTTACGAGCCCGGAGGGCTACTACATGTTTGATAGCCGCATCGGATATCTTTGTACGTGTTTCATCTGATAGTATTACACCTTTACGTTTATTTGCTATTTTATCTCTAACATTTTGAGGTAATATTCTACCTGTTGCTGCTATAGATAAATTATTTCTAGCTTCTTCTGTAAGTTTACGTTCTTCTTTAATAAAGTTTCTTCCTTATGTTTAAAACCTAAACTAGATCCTGCTTTAGTTAATATATTATATTCAGGTTTTAATTTATCTATATAATATTGTTCTCTTCTTATTAAATCTTCCTCAATGGAAACATATTCTAATATGGCTAACCTAAAATTAGTATATCCATACTTAAGAAGAGCGTTATGTATAATTGTATTATGTAAAGTTAAATTTTTAACACTATAATATTTATAAAATCTAGTAGTTAAATTTATAGAACTTCCTATATATATCTTATTATTAAGATTATTTATTCATGAATAAATACCTGGTTTATTCTTATTATCCTTTAGGATATTTAATTTATCTAAATCAGAATTTATATATACTTTTATTGGTTTTAAGTTTCTTATCATAGTTTTATTTATTTATTGTTTTAGCTTATACAGCTTTAATACGTAAATTATTTTAATCGTAAGTTTAGTAATCAAATTTATTCTGTATCCTTTCGGATAGGGTCTGACTATATCTTAAGCTAAAATATTATACCTAATCGGTAAATATAAGCCAACCAACTTTTAGTCGATGAACTGCACACCTTTACTGAAAGCAGTCGATGCTTGGCTGCGGATTACCCATTATACTTACGTATATCAATCTAGATATTACCATACCACGAGTCATTACCTGTGCCACAAATATGTTACCATACTTGCTTGGTTTAGATTGCTTTAGGGCTTTCCCGCAATTTGATGATTTATTGCAGAAAGTTCATTTCTACACACTGGCTATTTAAAGAGAGCTTACCTCTTTTCTTCGAACCAGCTATCCAAGTCAGTGTTGTCTTTCACTACACCTACCACGGTTCTTCGGAGATTTTTGCTACAATCACCCGTTCGGACTTTTATAATCCTGACCATGGTAAAATCACCTGGCTTCGGGTCTAACTTTAGACACTTATTCATTATTTTAACGTTCGGTTTAACTACGCTTACTTTTCAGCTCGCATCTAATGTTAACTTGGTGACCCAATTGGGATAGGTAGGTCCTCTCAGACTTTCCCCCCCTTAGAACCGTGCGTGCGACTTTCACCGCACACGGCTCGTGCAATCATACTTAAGAGAATTTCTATCCCTCTCGTTTTGGAGAATCGTTCCTTCTCTATCAGCCAATGATGAGTTATATTAATATTTGTATAATTTAAGAGTCATCTTTAGTTTTCTCTCTTTTCTTTCTCGGTTTCCTTTCAATCTTTGGGACGCTAATCCTAAATCTTTCTAAACTTTGATTTCCATGAGTAACTTGATGATGACATATTTCGTGTAACGGAACAATGTTTTCAAGACTATATTTTCCACCAGATTTCTGTGGGTTGATGTGATGTAACTCCACTGATTCTCCGTTGTGCAAGGATTCTTTACAAATTGGACATTTTTGTTTGAATAACTTGTACACCAGTTGTCTAAATTTAGCCTCTATGATTTTCTCTCTTCTTTTTTCGAAATATTCTAAGTTCTCACTGAGATATGGATTTTTATCCAATTTCAGTGGTCTTAATATGATTATTGAAATTTCACCAAGATTTATTAATTTCTCGGATTTGGATACTCCTCAATTCCATTTTCGGGTGTTTGTTTGAACCATATATTTGAGAACAGTTCTTCTTAATGATCCTTTATGTCAATAAGATCATTTAAGCATTTTTTGATAAATTCAATGATCAATCGAAATAAAAACTTCTTGAGTGTGATAGGAAATTCTTTTGTGTTCTCCCCATCCTCTCAATACAGGGTTTAGTTCAGATATAATTTTTCTAATGGGCTTATTCATTACAATAATTTTTCTAATGGAGCTTTTTAGTTTTTCTATACCTTTCTTCGATGGTTGAATTATCAGAACTGTTTCTTGATCTGTGTCATTATTTAACTTAGAATTTCATTTTCTTCTTCTGATGTTGAATCCTAAGAAGTCAAATCCAGTTTTAATGTGCGTTATCAAGGTTTTATTCTCATTTAGTTCTAATCCTCTTTCTCTTAGGAATTCTTTTAGAAGTTCCTTATTTTTAAGTACTATTTCTTTGCTTTTTCCAGTTATAATCATGTCGTCAGCATATCTTATGACATTTACACCTGGGCTTATTCCTTTGATTCGGGGATTAGCTTTCTTTATATGTTTCTCTATACCATTTAGAGCAATATTACTTAATAATGGAGATATTACCCCTCCTTGTGGAGTTCCTGCATCTGTTTCCATATAGTTAAGTTGTTCCATTACTCCTGATTTAAGTCACTGTTTCAGAACCATTTTATGACATATTGGCGTGTGTTTCATCAAGAAGTCATGGCTGATTCTATCAAAACATTTAGCAATGTCTGCTTCTAGTATCCAGTGTGGACTAGTCTTTTTGTCCATTAAACTTCTTATGGCAGTAATGGCATCTTGTGTTGATCTATATTTTCTGAATCCAAATGAATTGTAATCAGATTTAGATTCAACCACAGGATCTACTCCAAAGTGGTATATTGCTTGAACTGCTCTGTCAGTGATTGTAGGAATTCCCAATGGTCTTAATTCTTTCGAATTAGCCTTCGGTATTCATACTCTTCTCAGAGGCTGGGCTTGATACTCTTCAGAATTCCCTACGATTTCCGTTAGAATTTGAATTGCATTTCAATAGTCTTTTGAACTTCTTCATCTAATTCCATCTGTTCCAGCTGTTCTACCTCCTTTATTGGTTATTACTTTCCTAATTGCGAGGACTTTAGCCTCGAATGTGTTAAGTAATTTTCATTGTAAATTATACACTTCTTTAATATCCTCTTTCAATGTAGCGATAACTATCTTTTCTTGAAGATCCTTAACCACTGCTTCTACTTTCTTTCAATTAATTAAATTTCACCCATTTTTGAATTCCTTTTTATCGGTCTTCTTCCCTGTATTAATGAATCTTTTGTCAATTGTAAACTTGGATTCGCTTAATAACATCGGTCCTTTAATTCACATCTTCCTATTAAGTAACATTATATGTTTCGTTATTATCATATTCATTTGTTTATTAAATTATTTCTATTATATTGAGTGGAGATATCAAGTACTTATTTCACTTGTATTATTTTCTCATTCAAGTGGCATTCTTGACAGATGCCAAATTCTGAGCCGACTCTATTGTCGTTTAGTTACTTTTGCAATCCTAACAACTTAACGAATTCTGTCGAAATCTTAGGCTAATTTAGGTTACCTACTCTTTACTGTAGTTGGTACTAACAACTCAGGGGTTTAATTTTAATTAATTGATTGAAGGTAGGCAGATAATTAAAAATCAAAACACAGTTTAACCGTCGATTAATCGATACTGCTTTGTTTCCTTAACTGCTATGATAACAGTTTTGAACCCGGGCTGGTTTCTTTTGTTCCAAGATATTATAATTACGATGACCACAATATCTAAGTCAGCATCCTCTCGGATTGAGTTATTTAACTCTATCAGATCTATTACTGACCCGCATTCGCTTTTTAGACGTTCTTCTACCCCAAATCTTATATAGCAATTTCTGACAAAGTCATTATATGTTACTTCTCTCTAAATTTTAGAATGCTTTACAAAGCTTTCTAAATCTAAAGTGCAGATTAGGGGCTTACCAGGTTCACACACAGTTACCGTTATTAAATTCCTTAGATTGTATGCTTTACTCCGTATCACATTTGTTCCATTCCATATCTCAGCATAAGAAAGATATGTCGTGATAAAACCCTAAGGTTCACCTTTTACGAAGCCTCAATGCATATTCACTTTCGTTCATCCTAGAATTTATTACCCTAGCACTCCGACCTTATTTCTAAGGTAGGAATTAGGTTACATTGTCTCCATAGCTTCAAACCAGGTGATTGCTCTCCTCGCTTGTATGGATAGGGTCAAACCAATGGAAAGGTCTGGTGGAATCTCACCACATTAACTGTGTGCGCTTACTGTCGCACTTATGCAAAAGGTACGTTCTAGAGCTTGCGCTCACGAACTGCTTATAAAACTACTATTTTTGTTTTTGTTCCCTCATGGTACTTTTCACTATCGCTTATGTATTATATTTAGCCTTTGAGGAAGGTTCCCCAATATTTAAACAGTTTTGATACCGTCCTACTTTTTAGGCTCCTCTACTTTCGCTCACGCTATTCATAGAATCTCTTTTGATTTCTTTTCCTGAAGTTACTAAGATATTTCAATTCACTTCGTTTAGTATTAGATTTCTCTTAGAGTTTATACATTTATAAGAGTTTTTACTTATTTATGTAACTTATTCTCTTTAATACATAGCTTAAATTCCATAATAGTTTCTTTGTATACTTATATTTTTATAATTAATAATTATATA